TTAGTCTAAAGGTCTCATAGATAATACTGGTTCATCTAAACGGTCAATACCTTTTTCAAATCCAGCAGCAGCAGCACGTGCACGTCCAGCATGCCATAGGTGACCTACAAAGAAGAAGAAACCTAAAACAAAGTGTGAAGTAGCTAACCAAGAACGTGGTGATACAAAGTTAACCGCGTTAATTTCAGTAGCAACACCACCTACAGAGTTTAATGAACCTAAAGGAGCGTGAGTCATGTATTCAGCAGCACGACGTTCTTGCCATGGTTGAATATCATTTTTTAATTTGTTTAAATCTAAACCATTTGGACCACGTAATGGTTCTAACCAAGGCAGTGTGTTCAAAAGTCTATAAATATCAAGTTGAATTTTCATTTGGAGAATCTTGAGTTTGCATGTTCTCACCATATTTTTCAACATACATTTCAAAGGTCAAGTCATCCTCTTTTAATGTATAAGTACGAAGTGGTTGTCCTTGAGTATCAAAACCTACATATGTCCACCCTTCAACGTGTGTGTCCAGATTTCGTTTTGCAACATTACGATTTGGTGCAAAACCAGCTTGAACAGCTGCTCAAATACTTGGAAAAAACACTTGTGGGCCATCTTTTTGTTTTGCAAAAATAGGAATTGATCCATGAGGAACGTGACCTTCTTCTAAATAATATACATCTGTAATTGCTGGATCAGCTAATTGTCGTTTAAGTGTTGTTCTTGAAACTGAAACGTATTTTTTATCTGCAACTGCTTGTCGCACAGCATTGTATTTTCTTCCTTTATACATGATTGGTCGAATCACTGTAGAAGGATAGTTGTAGCGTTGCGCTTGAGTTTGGTTATAACATGACGAAGAATTTTCTTCAATAAGTTGATCTTGATAATCTCTTCGTTTTTGTGCAGAAGTCCATTCTGGCCCAGACACAAGAACAAAGAATTGAAAATTCTTTTCACCTGTTTTTTGAAAAGAATCCTGAAGCTTTTTACAAAAATGTGTTCCATTTCGTAATTGACGCAGATGTATTTGAAGACGTGAGAGCAAACACTCTGACTCTCCATAATAAGAACAATTGTTTTTCAGGTCCAAAATTTCATATACACCAGGATCTTTTAAAAACGAAACGTTTCTTTTTGCACCTGGTTGCGCATTGTTCCAGCTTGATGAATCCTGCCCTGACTCCACTGGCTGACCAGGAGAATCAATATGTTCATTTTGATCCATATTTTGTTCTGCTTGACTGGTACGAAAAAAGAGTGAATCACTTTGATTGCTCGAAACCTGTCGAAATTTTGGAAATGTGAACACTACTTTGAAAAAAGAAAAAAGATTCCACAAATAACCATAATAAAAATACTTGAAAAATGAGAAAAATTCTTTTGATATAAACTTTTGGAAGAGTGATTTTCGATTTTCGAGTGTGCGTAACAAAATTAGAACACTGAAAAATCTACAAAAGTCGGCCAAAAAATGCACTCTATCTTTCAATCACTTGAAAGATCAGACTATGTGTTCAATCCAACACGAATTTCTTTGAAAACGTGTTGCAATGATGGGCACTTCAATATACTCATTTTTTCTTTCACTGTGTCGAATTTTCTTCGAGACTTCTTCGAAAAAAATTGTGATTGAAAAAAACGAAATTGAGAAGTCGTTGAACGTTCATATTGAAAAAATATGATTCGATGCAAATCGAGATGCTGTCATCTTGTCCTTACAATTCACCCATTTGTATTCTTTTTTTGATTATGAATGCTTCCAAGTGATTTGCTTTTTTCTCATTTGAATTTTTCAAGGTTTCTTTCAGAACAAAGTTATGAAAAAAACAGAGAACATGAACAAAATCAATAGAAAAAAAAGAAGCAAAAGCAATCTTAGCGAAAAATAATCAAAACCGAGGCCATGATTGAACCACGGAAATCCCAGAAACGCATTGTTTCACCACCAAAAATAATTTCACCAGTAGGTGATCTCATTAAATATTTACCAAGACCTGTAGGACCTTGTGCAGAAGCAACGTTAGCTCCTAAACGTTGGTCACGTACAAGGAAAGTAAATGCTTGTGATTGAGAAGCTTCAGGCAATGATGTTAGAATTTACTTTATTGAATTTTTGAAAAAAGAGATGTGCACCATTTCAAATGAAAAATCAGAAGTTTATTCAAAAAAAGTTTGTTCAATAAAGTAAATTCATTCAAAAAGTATTTTGAATTCTTTAAATTTTGTTTAAAGTTCAGACTATGTCATAAACTTTTTCATTTGAAAAAGTTCTTGGATTTTTAATTTGAGATTCTTTTGTGTTTACATTGCGTTTTTGTTTTTTTTTTAACAAAAAAACAAAAATTGAAACACTTCTCAAAAGTCGTTGAGCATTCTTCTCATATTTGAATTCAAAAAAGAGAAGAGTTGTTGCAAATTTGCTATAAAAAGATCAAATTTTATGATCTTTTTTTATAATTTTTTGATTGAAAAAAAACATCATAACATTCTTGCAATTAACCCAAAAAAGAAGAATTTTACGGCAGAAATCATTACTAATTTAAGCAGGCAATAAACTTTTACCTGTAGGACCGTAAAACTCACTTGGGTATGCTGTGTTGTTAAACCAAGACATACAACAAGCAATGAATCCCATTAAAGAAATAGCACCTAAACTGTAAGAAAGGTAAGCTTCACCAGACCAAACAAAAGCACGACGTGCCCAAGGCCATGGAGTAGTGTAAATATGCCATAAACCACCTAAAATGTTTAAAGTACCAATCCAGATGTGCAAAAATGTTTCTAACCATGAACATATTATTCATTGAAAAATTGTTTATTTCTTCTGTTCTAATCTTTTGTTTAAAAAAAAATAGAATAAAGAAGAAACAAACAACTTCAAGTTTCCTTGAAGTTCAGACTATGTCTTCAATATTGTTTTTGAATGTCTTGTTTTATGAATTTTAAGTCTCTTTGTTTTTTGTTTTCTTGATATGTTAAATACAATCAATATATTTTTTAATATATTGGCACACACCTCGAAGCATTCAAGTTGTTTTTTGAAATGGTAAAGCATTAAGTTGCTTGACTAAATCAATTAAAACATCTTGTGTTCAAGTTTCACACGAATTTAAAACTTCATGAATCAACAAAACTTCTTCAGGTGTGTATTTATAACTTGAATTTTTGAAACGTTTTTTTGTTGAATTTTGAATTTTTTGAACCAAATTTTGACGTTGATCTTCAATTGCGCGAAGTGAGCAATCAAAATGTTGTGGAAAAACTACATCACCGTAGGATTTAGTTCGATGAATTTGAAACGTTTCTTGTAAATTTAGAATAAACCCTTTTGAAAAGTTGAGTTTACAAGACTTTTTGGTACTTATGACTCTACTTGACGGAAACCCAAAATGATCTGCAATAAAATATAATAGATGAATATCTTTTTTTGATAAATGCAAACTTCCTTTATTCAAACTATCAATACTTTCATCACCAAGAAAAAAACCAGCAAACCAACAATGAGTCAAATTTTCCGTATCAAAAACTTTCATTGTTTTGAACTTTGGTTTTTAAAGATTCAGTTTTTGAATTTTCAAAATCAAAGCTGCTTTTGTACGATTTGGAAACAATGGCAACATATCATCATATTTCACCTCTTTTTTATAAAAATCTCCAAGAAGATCAATTTGTTCTTGTGTCCAAAGAATTTTTCTGTTTTTAGAAATAAGTTTTTAAGTTAAGATATTTGAAAATTTTGCATTAAAATTTATTTTACTCTGGTTTTCATATTGAACGAGAACAAAAAAATTGATCGAACTGACACAATTTGTCTTTTGGTTTTTTGGTTTTCAAAAAAAACATTTGCAAACAAGAAAAACATAAAAATACATAAAAAAAGAATACATTCAAAAAATTTAAAACTTTCTTTACTTTCTTGTTTTTTTTGAGAAAAAATCGGCAAAAAAAAAAACAAAGTTCAAAAAGTTTCAAAGGCTGAGCGCTTTTTGATTTATTCAAAATCAAAATGTAGTCGTTGAACAATCAAATTTTTCATTGAAAATTTGCTTTGCTGCAAATAAACGTTTTTGTTAAAACTTCACTGTTTATTGAATTTATCAAGTTGGGTCAATATAAGTACATATTGACTTTTTTCTGCAGTTAAAACATAAACAAAACACTATTTTTGCAATTCACTCAGTATTTCTTGATTGAAAGCGGGGCCTAATGAATTCAACCACCAATAATATCTTCCATATTATCTACACTTACAATCCAACCATCACCACCAAAAGGTGATTTTAATAAGTAACCAAAGATAACGGCAGCATTTGTTGTTGGGTTTGTAATAATACGAACGTCTCCCATTATGTTCAAGTGAATCGTTAATTCACTCTGTTCCTTTCTTATGAACCTATTCAAAAAAAGTTCAAGGCATAAGAACGAACTACTTTACATCTCTGTAAAGATCAGACTATATCTTGAATTTTTCTTGGCAAAAAATGGTTTTACCGAGCATAGAGTAAAGCTCTATAAAAACCAATTTTTACAAGTAAAAATTCTCTGCTTTTTCGTAACAACTTTGTCACTACTCTTTGCTTTTTTCTAGATTTTGCTAAATTTCACTTTGTCTTTATTTGCTGTATGTTCTGATATGCAACAAAAAATATTAAAAACAAGTTTTTGCGGAGCAAAATTGAATAAAAGTTTAGATAGTCGTTAAACTTTTTTTTGAATAATATTGTCCTAATTATTTTTAAGAAAGATTGCAACTTGACAGGAGCCTATACATATTGAGTATATTTCAGTCTAAAGTTTGTGATGTCAATAAAATTTATCTTAAAGAACAAAGTTCTAAAAAATGACTCTTCCAAGAAAATAAACTCTAAAGATTCAAAAGGACCACTGTTTTTTTTACCATATTTATATTTTCAACTAGACCATTTGTTTGAAGTTGAATTAAGACGTCTTAAAACAACAAATCTATTTGGAGCTAATCCAGCTTCTACAACTGATTTTACAGAGTTGAATTCCACATCATTAATTATAACTGGTGTGTAACCTTGAGCTACTCGATCAATTATTGTATAACCTGGATGATTGTTTTTTAAACGAACTCGAATTGAATTTTCTGGAATATTTAAAGTTCTTGCAGCTTCGGCTACACTTTGATAGATTTGCCCATCAATTTCAACAATTAATCTATAATTCACTCTTTCGAGTCTTTCAACACTTGGATGATTATTATAAACTTGTTCTGGTAAATAACTTGAAATGATTTCTATTTCTTTTTCTAATCGTTTTTCTCTACAAGCCCATTCAGGACCAGATAAAATAACATGAAAAGAACAAGAATTTTTTGAAAATTTATTATAATCCTCTTGCATTTGTGTAACGTCACTTCAATTACTTGCTAAAGCACGAGCATGTTTTTCGAGGCGACTTAACACATTTATAGATTCACCAATGTAAACTTTATTGTTTTCTAAACATTGAATTCTATAAAGTCCAGATTCACTCCAAGGTAGCAAGTTTTCACTTAAATTTGGATATAAATTTTCTGAATCTGTACCTAAAGAACTTTGACCAATACTGTGATATGCTACTGTAAAATTGACAAAATTGGCAATAATTGCAAAACTATTCAAAAAAGTAGTAAGGAGTTGTTTTCCTAACGTCAAAATGTTTGTGGCTACTGTATTGTTGTGACCACGCTTTGTAAAACGTAAAAAAAAGTTTCTCCTTTTTGAGCAGAATTTAATATGCAACTTGGCTGTTTTTGCTTGGAAAATTATCACTTGTAGAAGTGATAATAATTGACACGCAGTCAAACTCTGTTTAGAAGTATCTAAACATACAAAAACAATTCAAAACCAAGTTACAAAGCGGCTAAAGAAACCGCCCGGAGCCCACGTATCATATACACCACCAAAATACATAGCTTTCCATACTAATAACCAAGCACCAATACCTAACATGATTAAGTGGTAACCTAAAATGTTTGTCATTTTGTTTTTATCTTTCCAAACATAACCAAAGAATGGGAATGATTCTTCTAATGTTTCAGGCCCAATTAATGAGTGGTACACACCCCCAAAACCTAAAACTGCTGAAGAAATTAAGTGTAATACACCTGAAACAAAGTATGGGAATGTGTCAATTACTTCACCACCAGGACCAACACCATAACCTAAAGTTGCTAAGTGTGGTAATAAGATTAAACCTTGTTCATACATTGGTTTTTCTGGTACAAAGTGTGCTACTTCAAATAAGTTCATAGCACCAGCCCAGTAAACAATTAGACCAGCGTGAGCTACGTGTGCACCTAAAAGTTTTCCAGAAAGGTTGATTAAACGAGCATTTCCTGCCCACCACGCAAAACCAGTAGATTCTTGGTCACGACCACCTACTGTTAGTGTTCCGTTAAATAGCGTTTCCACGGGTAATACCTCTAGGAGGAATACAAAATCTAAAACAATTAAATCATAGCAATTTTTTAAAAAATTAAAAAAAGTTAGTCTTTGTATTTAGAACAAAAATTGTTATTTTTTTTTAAATATCGAAAAAATGAAAAACTAAAAATTTAAATTTTCAAGAAAATTGAAAACTCTAAAAAAATGTTTAAACATTTTTTCAAAAAATTTAAATTCTCTATACTTTCACTTTTTTTTTTGAAAATGTTTAGAATCATAAAATCAATTGCATAAAAAAAAAACCATAAACACTCATTTAACTAAAAAAAGTAAAAAATTTTTTAGAACCATAACTTAAACAAAATAAAAATGAAATTTCTTTATACGTTTGTACAATTTTTTAAAAATTTCATTTTCCCAAATTCAAAGATAAAATTTTGAATCTTTTTTATTTTAATATTTTTTTTGAGTTTTTACAAAATTTTTATGTTTCATTATACAAAATTTTGTAAAAACTCAAAAAATTTCAAAAATAATAAAAAAATCAGTAATTTTTTATTATTTTTGTTTCAACCAATAAAAAATTTTTGTTTTTGCTTTTTTTTTGAAAAAAGCAAAAACAAAAAATAAAAAAATTTTTTATGGATTATATTCAGTAAAACGAGAAACGTAGAAATTGTTAACCACAACATGATATGTAGCATCAAGACCTTTATTTAATCGTTCTTTAACACGACTCATAATGCGTGAAATAATATAAACATAAGCTTGTTTAAATGCTTTTTGTTGATAGAATTGAACAGTTTCTTGTTTAAATTCTTCTAATTTTGAAAGTCTTTCTTCATGTTGAGTAACACAATTGTTAATTTCTTGTGTTGCTCGTAATACACCTTCTTCACGAATTTCAGTTGCTTTTTTCTTAGCTACTTCTAATTGGTTTTTTGCAATATTTAAACGTTCTTGTGCTTCAGCAGCTCTTTGGCTAGCTTCTTGTAAATTGTTAACAATTGTTTTACGACGATCCTCTAATAAAGCTGATAAATTTTTTCCAACAAATGAAATTACAATAGCAACAACTGCTGCTAAGTTAATAATATTTGTTTCAAAAATATTTGTATTAATACCAAAACCTTCAGCTAAAGGCAGGTTTCCTAAGAATAAAAAAGAAAAACTCATAAAAAAAATAAAAAATTTATTTACTGGAATAAATCAAAAAATTTATTTTTGCTTGTTTTGAGCAAAAATAAAGAAAAGACAAAAAAATATAAATATTTTTTAACTTTATTTGAGTCCACTTTAAAAATTAAATATTTTTAAAAACTCTTTTTTATTTTGAAAAAATAAATTTTTGAAAAAAACTTCTAAAAAAATTTTAAAAGTTTTTATTTACTCCAATATCCGTTTTTAAAACAACTCAACTGTTTTTATAAAAAAAAATATTTTTTTTTAAACATGGTTGAATATCCAATTTTAATTGGACCCTTTCAAAGGGCGGACAATAAACAAAATTCTATAAAAAAATACTGAAGGAGAAAAAAAAATTCAAATTTTTTCTTAAAAATTTGGTTCACAAAAAAGGAAGAAAAAATAAACTTTTTAAAATTTTAAAATCAAAAAAAAATGAAACTTTGTTTTTTCTTATGTATAAAGAAAGAACAAATTTTGAGTGTTTCAAAATTTGTTCTTTCTTTATAAAAATTAAGAAGCAAATGGGTTAGCAAATAAAAGTGCTAAAGCAACTACTAAACCATAAATAGTTAAAGATTCCATGAAAGCGAAACTTAATAAAAGCGCACCACGGATTTTTCCTTCAGCTTCAGGTTGTCTAGCAATACCTTCAACAGCATAACCAGCAGCAGTACCTTGACCCATACCAGGACCAATAGCAGCAAGACCAACAGCTAATCCAGCAGATACAACAGATGCAGCAGCAACAATTGGATTCATATTTATTTCCTCCGAATAATAATCAGTAAAATTATAACAACCATTATTATTATATTCTATTTTTTCAAAAATAGCAAAAAACAAAAAAGAGAGTTTAACTTTTTTTTCTTTAGTTCAACAATTTTTGAAACTCCAACTTTTTAAAATTTTTTTGTTTTTATTTTTCTTTTCATTTTAAATTTAATTTTCAAAAACATGTATTTTAAAAAAAATAAATTTTTTTGAGTAATCATTTTTTATGTTTGAAAAAACTAATAAAAAATGATTACTCAAAAAATAAGGTAAAAAAAAATAAAAAATGACTCCTTAAAAAAATAAAAATTTTTTTTTATGTTTGTTTAAAACGAGAAATTGTTGTTAAATAGTCGAGTTCTTTTAAAAATCCTTTTTGTAATAAATCAAAAACAAAATAATCAAACATTTCACGATTTTGATCAAAATATTGAAAAGTTTCATGAAATGATTGCATTAGATAATGATAATAAATTTCATATTGTAAATTCATATCAAATGTAAACCAAAATGATACATTTTTACGATTGTTTATCAATGATTTTCCATGAAAATACCATCTTCGAGTGCGTGGATTATAATATTGTTCAGCATCTGGAAAATCCATTGTTAATTCAAAAGTTTGATTGAAAGATTTTTCAGAAGAAAAAGGTTTATTTCCTGAATTTTTTCCAAAAGATTTTTTTTGTTCTGTTGTTCCAGATGTAAACATTGTTCGCCAATCAACATCGCTTAAATATGTTGTTTCAATATTATGTTCAGGTAAAAAACCATTCCACCACTGATTAATATTTGAAAAACGATGTCGAATTCCTAAATATTTTTTTTGGTAAAAATGACTTGAACTTGTACGACGAGTTAAAGAATCAATATATGCTAATTCTTGAAAAGAACTACTAAAAAATGTTTGACGATTTTGAATAACTTCTGAACGAAAATATTGTTGTACAGGAATATTATATAATTGTTTTAAAAATCTTTGTTGTTGATGCATTTGAATTTTTTCATTAATAGAAAAATGTCCTTTTTGAATAAAATCATTTTCAGTTCGTTTAAAATTTTCATATTTTTTAGAAGGCATTAAAATTGATGAATTTGGTGGACTTGGTGGAAGTTTTCTTTGATTTTTATTTTCAAAAAAAAGCATTTTTGATAAAAGTAAATTTTTTGTGAATAAAAAACGTTTTTGAATAATTGCAAAAATAAAAGGAGTTGAAGAACACCACAATTGATCATTTCCAAAAGTTGTAAAGAAAAAATTACTTTTTTGAATTTTTGGAGAATAAACTTCTTTTTGAAAAACTAAAAGTTGAATTTGTTTATTTTGTTTTTCTGCATTTTCAAAAACTCTATTTTGTGGACCTTCAAAAGAAAATTGATCTTTAACTTTTGTTAAAATACTTTGAGTTTTTTGAGAAGGAAAAATTGAAAATTTACGATTGAAAAGTTCAAAAGAAGTTTCAAAAAGAACATCATCTTTTGATATACTTTTTAAATCACCAATTTTTTGTTGCTTTTCAAAAAGAAAAACAGGTGCTGAACTTTTTGTTGTTTTTTGAATAAAAAATTCAGAAATTTTTCCAGATAAAAAAACCATTAATTGAAGTTTTTGTTGTTCTTGAGAACCATAAAAAGCAGTTCCTAAAAATTGTTTATTTTGTGCTGTAAAAGAAGCTGAACTACTATTTGTATCTAAACTTAGAGGAATAAATGCTGTTGGATCATTTAATAAATTTGCTTTTGCAAGAAAAATTCCAATTTTTGAAGAAGCTAAACTTAAAATATGAGATGGTCCTTTTGGTAAAAATGTATATTTTAAAAGTTTAAAATCACGTAAAAAATATTTCGAACTTTCAAATTCTAAATTATTTCTTAAACCAACATTTTCTTCAAAAAGATATAAATTTGTTTTTTGTTTTTGAACTTTGATGGTTTGCTGATTTTTCTTTTGTTTATTTTCAAATGAAGAAGAAAGTTTTTTTTGAGAATAAAAATCATTAAAAAATGAAGATTTTAAAAAACTTTGAAGTGCTTTTGAAGGATTTATTTGTGAAATAATATTTTTTGATTTTTGTTTTGTTAAAGAGGTCAAAAATTTTCCTGAAACATTGGGAACATGTTCAAAACTTTCAGATGTATATTTATATAGATGGAATAATGAAAGTTTTGTTCCAGTAATTAAATTTAAAAGATTTAGTTCCGAAAAATTTTCAGTTAAAATACTTGAATCAAGAAAATCTAAAGTTGTTACTGAATTTTCTAAATTTTTCTTTAAAATTTCAAATCGATTTAAAAAATTTGGACTTTGAGCAAGTGTAATTGTTTCATCAAAACGACCTGGTCGACGTAAAGCTGGATCTAAAAGTGAAGGAAGATGTGTTGTTGCAAAAACAACAAACCCACGATTTGATCGAACACTATCAATAATAACAAGTAAATCAGTAATCATATCCAATTTGCCGCGTGATAAATTCATTGTGATATCAGCTAACACAGCAACTTTTGCACGAACAGATGAATTCTCTTTTTGGTATGAAATCATTTGATCTGTTGATAAACCACCCCATGATGTTTCTTGCACAATTTTTTTTGGTTTCAATTTTTTTTGTTCTTTCATCATCAAAATAGTAAAAGGGGAAGTTGCTGGTGGGGCAAAAATTTGTTCTTTTGCCATTTGTAAACGACTTTGAAAATGAAAAAGACCTTTTTTAAATGTTTCTGATCGAAAAGAATTTTGAAAAGCACTATCAGATTTTTCTTTTTCAGCTAAACCTATAGTAAATAATGAATTTTCAATAGAATCAATTGGTAAAGGAGAAAGCGGAGAATGTCGATCAATAAAATTCACTCCACCTGTTGAAAATTGAGAATTTTTAAAAATTGAAGTTGAACTTTTTTCAAATTTTGAATAAAAATTTTGAATAAAAAAATTGGTTGGAATTCCCATTGAAAAATCACCTTTATATGGACGTTTATAGTCACAAATAGAATGACGATTGAGTTGATAAATCATTTGATTTGTTTCATGAACTTCTTGTTGATCTAAACCAAATGAAGATTGCATTCCTTTTACATTTTCATCATCTGAAATTAATAATGGTCTTTTTGACCCAATCACATGAATATGTTCCATTAAAAAGAAACAAGGTGTTTGTAACACAAGTGCATCAAACACATCACGTAAATATTTCATACCAACTGCAACTCCTCTTTGAACCATTGAATAACGATATGCATTATCAGTAATAATTTTCATTTCAGTTTCTCCAGCTAAAGCTTGAATAAATACTGTTTTTGCAGTTCCTGGGGCACCAATGACTAAAATATTTTTTGCTACTTGTTTTGAAAAAATGCCTGAATAGATTTGACAAATTAATGAACCTAAAGTATATTGGGCTGGTTCATAATATTTAAAAAATTGAATATGTTTTAATGATTTTGGAGGATGAATATCTACAAATAAATCAGTTTCAGGACCTTGATAGGTTCCATATTGATGACATGACCAACGATCAAAATTTTCAAAGAAAAAATCTCTTTGATCTTGAACAGAAATAAAGTTTGGTGAAATTTCAAGTTCTTTTTTAAAATTGTTTGTATTTGAAAAATTAAAACCAAATGGAGCAGAAGAAAATGTTTCAGATGAAAGAACAAATTGATGAATATTTTTGCTTTGTAAAGAAAAACCAAATTCTGAAAAAGCAGTTGGCCGATCTTTAATAACAAAATTTTCAACAAATGATGCTAAACTATTTTGCTGAAGCATTTCTCCATTCAAAGTTTCAAAATTTTGTTTTGAATTAAAAAGAGAATTTGATTTTTCAATTTGTAAATTTTTCAAAAAGTTTTTATCTTGTAATAATCGTTCAATAAAAAGTTCTTGTTCTTCTTTTAATGTAACAAAAGATGGAATATTCACATTATATTTTTCTGCTGCTTTTAATAAAATTTCAGCCCAAATATCCCAAAAAATCATCCCTTTTCTTTGACGAGTTAAAATATCCATATCTGGTGTAGTTAAAACAGATGAAAAATGTTCAAGGAAGTAAAACATACGTTTTTGAAAAATATATGAAAGCAGATTTGAAAACCCAAAAAACGTAGCTGAATTGAAAACAGTTGAAGGAAGATTTAGCCCAACATTGGTTGTAAAAAGAGAATGAAAGTTTCCATAGCGAAGACTTAAAAAACTCAAAATTAAACTTCCACTACGAATTGGTCGTGAAAATTTATGTGAACTTTTTGTTACAGAAATATCAAAAGTATCAGGTATAAATGTTACCATATCAGAAGACCATTCAATTAAAAAAATTAAAGCAATCCATTCAATCATTAATTCTGCTGGTTTTTCTAAAAATTTATAAATACTAAACAAAATCATTTCAAAAAAATCAAAAACCTTTGAAGAAAGAATTGAGCTCACATGAATAAGACCATAACTCATTTGTGTTGTTGATTTTCCAAAAATTAAAAAAGAAAGTGCTAATTGACAAATCATTTTTTCTGTTTTTGATAAAGTTTGAACTTTCTTTTCACGAAAAGATTGAAGATTCAATTTTTGATTATAAAATTCAAAATTTGAAACAACTGGAATGTTTTTTGATACAAAAGAAGAGTTTAGTTCAAATTTTTGCTCTATTTCTTTTTTTGTTGAACTTTCATTCAAAAAGAATTTTTGTTTTAAAAGAAAAAAGTATTTTTTATTTCTTTGTGTAAATGCAGGAATGCGGAAAGAAAAAATATTTGTAACTTTTTCAGAAAAATGTGATAAATTTTCTTTGTTTAAATTTTTTTGCTGATTCAGAGAACCAGTTGTTGGAATACCAAAAAATGAAAACTGCTGCAACAGTTTTTTTTGGGAAACAAAGAAAGCTTCATCTTTTTGATTGTTTAAAACATCTCTAAAAAAAGGTTTTTGAGAAAAAGAAGAAAATGAAAATTCTGAAAGACGAACAAAAATATCAAAAAAACGACTTGTTGAATTTTTATATTCTAAAATATCAGTTGAAGAAAAAAAGAAACCATTTTGTTTCTTTCTATTTTGGTTTGAAAGAAAAATTTTTGACATTTTTGAATCAAAAAGAGAAGACACATAAAGATTTTCAAAATTTTTTTCTTTAATCCAATTATTTCGCAATAATGAAAAATTTTGAAGTTGTTGATTTTTTGATCCAGTAAAATCATATGGAACAAATGATTTTTTTGATGCTAAAGAAAAATTTAAAAATTGGAAGATTTTTTGGACAACTTGAACACCTTGTGTTGTGTATTGTTTGAAAAGGTTATGAATTGAAAAAATAATTCCAAAAAATCCATTTAAAAACTTATACAATAAAACAATTTGAAATTTAAAAACACTTCGAATTTCTGGAAGTTTAAATAAACTAAAAAATAAAGCAAAATGGAAAACAATTGCACCAAACCAAAGGATTTGAATTTTTATTCCATTAAAGTTTTGAGAATCTTCTTTTAAAGAAAAAAACATTTCATTTGTTGAATTTGATTTTGAAAAAAGAGTTGGTTTCATTGAAGAAGAGAAATTTTGAAATTGAGAAAAATTTAAAGATGGAAGAAAAGAGAATTGATGAACTGAATTATTTTCAGATACAAATAAAAACTCAGAATTTTGTTGATTTTTTTGAGACCACCAAAAATTTAATGATGATTTTGCTGAATTTTGCGGATTTGGTTTTTTTACACTTGTGAATTTTACAAATTTATCATTTTTAAAACCTACAAATTTTTTATTTTTTCCATTTTGTTCAGTTTTTTCAAAAGATTCAGAGCAAAGGAAGTTATAAATATTTCTATTTTGCATTTTTGAAAACAAATGAAATTTTAAATAACGAAATGAAAGTTTTGAATTTTGTTTAAAAGTATTAATTCCAAAAAGAGAAGATTTTTCTTGAATTGTTTGAAATTTTTGAAGCGACATTCGATCTAATTGTTTAATAAAATCAATTGGTTGACCACTTTTTAAAGTTGAAAGAAATAAAATTTTTTGACCTTCTAAATTTTTGTGAAACCAACTCTTTTTTGGCTTCAAAACAAAATTTGAAAATTCTTGTTTTTCTTCAATTTCTTTTGAAAATTCGTTATTTAAAAAGTTTTGGAAAACTGATGCTTTTAATAATTTTGGGGCATTAAATGTTTCTAACCCACTATATTTTCGAAAAGAACTCACTATTTTTTTTGTTCCTTTGAAAGATTTTAAACTGTCAGTTCTTTTTTTAAGAGTCCATAAATTTCGAACAGCATTCTTTTCTTGGAAATGATAAAAATTTGTTTGATGGAGTGCCCATAATGCACGTAATGTTGGAAGTTCACCAGTTGGTTTTATTGAAGAATCATGAAATAATGAGGAAAACATTGAAAATGCTGGAATAGAAGGTCTACTTGGAACATTAAAATGTTCATAAAATAAAGCTGATTTTGTAAAAAATGAAGAATTTGCTGAAATAACTTCATTTTTACGTTTTGGAATTTTTAAATTTTTTTGTGCTTGTAGAGTTAAATATTGATAATTTGTTTCTGATGATTTAAAATTTTTAAGAATTTCAGAAACGCGGGCATATAAAATACGGTTATATTCTGGTATATTTTGAATTTTTTGGAAATTTAAAGATTTTTGGTTTTGACTAATTAATGACTGAGCATTGATTGCTTTTGATTCAAAAGAAGTTTGAATATTGCAATACCAAAGAAATTTTTTGAAAAGAGCTTTTTTTAAAAGTAAATCTTTTTGAGAATATTCATGACTAGTATTTTGAATATTTGAAAAAGCACTAAAAAGCGAAGGGTATTTTAGATTTCCAAAAATACTAAAAATATCAAAATCAGAAAAATTTTTCTGACTTTCAATTTGTTGCATTGTTTTAAAATTTTGTGTAATTCGACATGTATATGGTGTAAAATTCATTTGAAACCAATATGATTTCCAAGATAAACGTAAAAAATCACTTAAAATTTCACCAGAAATTTTATAATCTTCTCTATTTTGAGAAATTGGACTAATTTCAGTTCCACCAAAAAAATTTGGTTTTTGGGTAAAGGTATTTTCCAAAGAAAATTTTTTATAAAAAAGTTTTTCTTCAAAAGCATTTTTCCAATAAAAGCCCCATTTTTGTCGATTTTTTCGAAAAATTTTATTTTCTTGAGTATTGTTATTCTTTTGGACATTATACAGATTTGGATATTTTTGAAAAGTTGAGAAATTTGTAATTTTTTTCCATTTTTTTTGAAGCAAGTCTTGATTTTTAAAAAATGAAGAAACAAAAACATTTTTCCATTGTTTTTCAGGAAGAAGTTTTTTTTCCTGAAAATTTGAATAAAAAGAAAATTGTTGTGTTTGTGAAAAAGAAAAATCTTTAAAATTTTGATTTTTATACAATTTTGGAAAAGCAAAAGAAAGATTTTTAAAATTTTTTGCTGTTGTTTTAAATTCTTTTTGTTCTGTTTGGCAAAAAAGATTAGTTTGAAGTTTTTGGTCTTTGAAACTTCTATTTTCTGGATGACGAGTTTTTAAAAATTTTTTATATAAATGAAAACGAAGCCAAATAGGTCTTGGAAAAAAACGTTTTCTTTTTTTTCGTCTTCGAGTTTCTAATTTTTGTTTTTTCATGCGGCGTTTTTTTTGAAAAGCTTTTTCTTTTTCAAAACGTGAAATTTTTAAAAAATTTTGTTCTTTTTCATAAACTTTTGAAAGATAAAAATTTTGTTTTACTTTTTTTTGACTAGAAAAGTCTTGTGCAGAGTTTTTAAAAGTTAAATTTACAAAAAATTCTGATTTTGGAACAATTCCAAAACCATCACGTTTTAAAAGAACAGTTGGGCGAATTAAATCTTTATTTTTATTGAATTTTGATTCAAATTGACTGTTATAAATTTGGTTATTTTTATTGAATTTTTGTGGTTGTGTAAAGAAAAAATTTGAATTCAAAGATTTGTTTAAACTTTTCTCAAAAGAATGCTTTTTCTGAATTTTTGATACAAAAGGAGATACAAAAAATGGTACATGTTGATTTTGAAATTTCTTTTTTAAAGAATTTGAAAATGTATCTAAAACAAGTAAATCATTTTGAAGTTTAAATTTATATGGTTTTTTTGATTTAAAATGATTGTTTAAAGAATTTTTTTCCATTTCAAAATTGAATTGAAAAAGAGGGCTTTCCATTTTTTCTTTATTTAAAGATGATAAAAATGTTTTAAAAATTTTTTCAAATTTTCTTGATTGAAAACTTGATAAATTCTTTTTATATTTTTGCATTTTTTTATTATAAAAATCATTAGATTTATTCAAAAATAAAAAATCTTGTTTTTGTTTTAAAACAAACGATTTACTATATTTAAAAAAAAAAGAATTTTTTTTTGTATTTTTAGAACCATTTCTTGAATGATTTTGAATTCCAAAATTTTGTAAGTTTTGGAAGACAAAAGCTTCATTTTTTTTCATTTTTTCAAAAAGAAAAGATTTTTTAAAAAATTGAAACTGTGAAAGGTTTAAAAAAGAAGTTGTTTTTAAATTTTTGATTGTATTTTCAAAACTTTTTTCAAAAAATTCATTTTTTGACCAATAAAAATTTGATTTTATTGAATTTTGTTTTTCAGAAAACATCTTTGAAGAAAAATTTGTTTTATTTTCATCAGAAGACCCAATTTGTGAAATTTTTGGAACTTGGTTCACAAACTTTTCAAAAAAGTTTTGAAAAACCATTTTGTGATGTGTTCCCAAATAAAAATAACGAGATGATGTATTTGTTAATTGATTTTCTAAATTTTCATAATTTTGAAAATTTTCTTTTTTTTGGAAAAAAATTTGATTTCCAAAATTAGGTTTATTTGAAAAGTCTAAAAAAAGAGGAAGTTTTAATTCAATAACTGGAGAAAAAGAATAATTGTTGTTCAACATTCTTTTTTCAAAAAGTTGCATGTCCAAACTTGTAGAAAAAATTGAATGTTTTAATTGATTTTTTGTTTTTAAATTTTCAATTCTATTTTTCTCAAAATTTTGGTTTTTTGAAATTGATTCAGAAAAAAATGAAAAACCAAACAAAGGATTTTTTTGAGGATATATTTGTTTATAAAAATTTTTAGAAAGTGCATTATAATATTGAAACATAAGAAATTCAAAAGTTTGTTGTTTCAATTTTAAAGAATCATTCATTTGTTTTGCTGAAAAACGAGTTTTTTGAAAATTTTTATTACTTTTTTGAAAATTTTTGAATGTTCTAGTTTCTTGTAAAAATTTAGAAAAGTTTGAAAAATTTATGCTTTTTGAGAAATCATTATTTTTTAAAAATTGATTTTTTACTTGCAAATGATGAAAAACTTTTTGAAGATAGATTGAATCTAAATTATTCAAATCTTCAATATAAAAATTTTCTTTTTCAACTTTATTGAACAATTTCAATTTTTTCATTTTTGTATATTCAATTTTTGAATTGAATGATTGACTTAAAAAATCAGATTGAGTTTGAAAATTCTCTTTTTTTTGAACTTTCCAAAAATTTTGTGTTTGTAACCATTTTTGTAAAAAAAACAAATTTTTTGAACTTTTTTCAAAATCTTTAATTTCTGATTTTTTAGAAAAAAATGTTTGAAGAAATTTTAAATCTTTGTTTTCTAAACTCTGTAAAAAATCTTTTTGAGGGAATTGTAAAAAATTTGAATTTGTATGAAAAAAGGATTCTTGGTTTTTATCTTGTTCAATTTCTTTTTTTTCAAAAATGAAAGTTTGAGATGTTCCATTCAAATCTTTTTCAAATTCATTTAACAAAAAAGCAGCTCTTGAAAAATCAAAGGTAGGAAGAAAATTTGAATTTCCGTTTAAAGTTTCTTTTTTTGTATTTTTTGGATTTTTTAAACCAAAAAATTCTACTTTTTGAGGAATTTCTAAATCAAAAAAATTTGAAAAGTTTTGAAGTTGTTGACAAGTTAAAAACTTTGAATTTAAAGAAAACCATTTCCAATGAAAAGTATTTCTTTTTACTTCAATTTGTTTTCGAAAATTTGTTTGTTGATTTTTAGCATCTTTTAAAAGAGTTGGCATTAATTCAAGATTTGGTCCTAAAACAAATTGTTTTTGAAAAATTTTATTTTCTTTTTCATTAATAAAAAATGAAGGATTGGCTTTTTCAAAAAATTTCAGATAAAAGTTACAAAATTCTAGAAATTCATTATTTTCTAAATTTTGAAATTGAAGATACATTGCTTTTGAAGAATTTTCCAAATATGAAAAATTTAGCATTTGTTTGAATTTATATGTTTCTTCATTTTCAAAATTTGCTTCCTGAATTTCAATTGTTTTTTTAGAATCAAAAAAATTCAATGGGAAAACTGTATGTTTTAATTTATTTTGTTGAAAACCCAAATCAGCTGAAATTTCAGTTTTTTGTTCAAATAGATTTATTGAAGTTTTTTTTCGAGAATTAAAAAAAGATGGAGAAGAAAATAAAACAACAAAACCTAACAAAGGAAAAATCCAATATTGTTGAAAAATTGTTTTTTTTGAGAAAAACTGCCCAATTTTTTGATTTGCAAAAAATGAAAATGGTTGTAAACGATGAAAACAATCACTTTCAGGAATTAAAGTTTCAAAATTTGAATTATTTCCTTGAAAGTTCTTAAGTTTTTTTAATTTTTTTTGAAAAAGAATAGATTTTTTCTTTTCATGAAAACTTTTTTTCAAAAGCTTTTTTGAAAAGATTGATTCTTTATTTAAATCAGAAAAATTTAAAGACAAAGTTCTTTTTTCAGAACTTTTTTTTCCATTGTTTTTTTTGAAAAATTCAACAGTATTGATTGAATCTTGATTCAAAGAGTTATATTCAATTTTTGTTGAAGATGCTGAAAGATCAGAAAGTTTTTTTTGTTGAAAAGAAGAGAAAGGTACTTGATTATTGAAATTTTGAAGTGCATTTTTTATTTTTTTATTTTCTGTACTTTTCCAATATTCTTGTAAACAAATCTTATCTTGTTCTAATAGAATAGAACCATCTGTGTTTTTAAAGAGACCAGTTGAAACTAAATCACTTTGTTCAAATGAATTTGAAGTACGCCAATATAAGAAATCAGATAAACTATTTTGTAAAAATAGATATTTTCGAATAAATTTATTAAAAAAAGGTTTTTTTTGTTTCATAAATAGAAAAAAGATGACATTATCATATAAATAAAAAATGATTACTTATAGAAAAAAAATTTTTCTTTATTTGTTTTCAAAAAAAATGTGTTTTTTTAAATTTTTTCCTAAAACTTTAACAAAACACATTTTTTTGTTTCAAATTTTGTTCAACAGAACTTTAACAATTTTTTATTTTCATTTAAAAAAGAAAAATTAAAAGTTTTTGAAAAAATTCTAAAAAACTTTTTTTGACAACTAAAAAGAAAGATATTTTAAATTTATGAATTTTTCAATAAACTCATAAATTTTATGAAAAAGTTAAAATTGTAGAAAAACAAAAAGCCTACTATCGGAGTTGAACCGATAACCTTCGGTTTACAAAACCGATACTCTACCGATTGAGTTAAGCAGGCATAAAAAGAAACAAAATTTCTTTTAAAAAATTTTTTTTAGAATTTTTTCAACTTTAGAGAAATTATACACAATTTTTTCAAAAAAGTCAAAACTCTATAAATTTTTAGAAAATACATTTTTTTAATGAATAAATAAATATTTATAACTAAATTATTTGAATTTGGTTTTTTGTGAAAAATACTAAATTCAAATAATTTAGTTATAAATATTAAAATATTTAAAAAAATGTAAATAAAAAATTTTATAAATTTTTACGAAGAACCATATAACCAGTTCCTGATGGCATTAAATTTCCAACTAAAATATTTTCTTTTAATCCTTTTAAAAAATCTTTTTTTCGAGAAATTGAAGCAAGTGCTAAAATTTTTGTTGTTTGTTGAAAACTTGAAGCTGATAAAAAGCTATCAACTTCTAATGAGGAACGAGTAATTCCCAAAACAACTGGTTCATAACGAATTTTTACAAGTAAAAATTTATTAATACGTTCAACTAAAGCTAAATTTACAAGTTCACCAGGAAAAAACCCAGTTTGAGCTCCATGAAGAATTTGGACTTTTGTTGTCATTTGTCGAACAATTACTTCTAAATGTTTATCAACAATACTAACACCTTGTGATCGATAAACTCGTTGAACACCATCAACAATAAGTTGTTGAATTTTTAAAAAACTTTGTTGAACAGCTTGTTCTAAAGGAAGCATTCTTTTATAACGTTCAAAAATTCCTTTTAATAAAATAGGAAGACTTGAAAGAAATAATCTTCCTTGAATGGTTGTTCGGGCTTCAAATAATTGTTCAACTTTAGGAATACCTTGAACAATATCACCGGATTGAACTGTTTGATAGGCTAACGTTAAAATTGGAATATTTTTTTGAATATATGGAGTATTTGCTAAATGTAAAATTCCTTTTGGAGAAACTAAAAACGGTTGTCCACGACGAACAGTAATTTTAACTGAACTAATATGTACAATTTGCCCTGGTTTTCGAATTGCCAAATTTGAAACAGAATCACCGTATACAAAAAATTTTCCTAAAATTGGCTTTTTTGAAAGATTTGGATAACCAATTTTTAAATTTTTAAAAGTATAAAGTTTATTTTCATATTTTGTACTAAAAGAAGAAATTTCAAGATTTGATGTTTTTTGATTTTGAACAAAAACTGAATTCTGTTTCAAAGAATTTGATAAAAACTGTTCTTGTGATTGTTGACCAAACACTTCAACATCTTCAATTGTTTTTTGTTTGTTTAACACAAATTTATAAAGTTCAAATAAATGACGTTGTTTATTTTGTAAAAGATATTTTTCTTTTTTTTCATTTTCAACAAAATGTTGGTTTTTACCATTTTGTTGAGAAAGAGTTAAAAAGTCAGAATGTTTTTGTTTTTTGTTTTGAAGATTTGTTTTTGAAAAATCAAGAGTAAATAAATCATTTTTTGTAACAACACTGAAAAGACTATTCAATTTTTGAATTGTTGAAATTTCAGATGCTTTTTTCCACCAATTTGTTTCATTCATATGCATTGGAATAAGCTCTCCTTCAAATGGACTTAAAAATTTTGTATTTGCATAAAAAACTGGATTCTTTTTAAAAATAAAATTTTGAACAATTTGTGTAGTTTTTGAAGGTTTACTTTTTGTATAAAAGATATTTTTTTTCCTTTTTTCAATTGTATTTTTATGTAAAAAAGAAGAAAAAGATTGTTTCCAAAAATTTTTTCGAGTTTGTGGATTCAAAATTTCTGGAACTATAAATTTTAAACCATCTTTATTTAACCAAAAAGAAGCTGTTTCAAAAGATTTTTTAAGGAAAACAAAACGTTGATTTAAAAAAGCTCCTTTTTTTTCACAAATTGAAAAATCAATTGTTGAATTTAAAGCATTAAAAAAAAGTGTTGGACTTGTTTGTGAAGTTTGAAAATGGAATGAAGAATTTGTTAAAGAAGAATGTGAAATGGACAACGGTAAAAATTGAATTGGATAAAAAGAAAAGAAAAAGTTATTTTGAAGATTTTTCTTTAAACTTTTTTTGTAAAATTGTAAAGAAGTTTGTTTAAAATTTACAGTTTGTGTTTGATTTTTTGCTATTAAAAAATCTTTTGAAAAATTTCGATTTAATAAATTTTTAAATTTTAAAAGAACAGTTTTTTTTGAATAAAGTTTAAAATTTAAAGATTTTTTCAACGTATCTTTTTTTGAAAGACGAAAATCTAAAAAACTTATATTTTTTTTAAAGCTTGTTCGAAATGTTCGAAGAAAAGCGATTCTTGATATTAAAATTTTTCTAAATTTTTTCAAACTGTGAATTTTTTCAAAAGCAGAATCAACGAATGCATCTGAATTTTTACAATGCTGAAGAAAGTTTTTTTGTGAATATTGGCTATTTAATAAAATTGAATGATATTTTTTATAAATTGTTAAAGATGAAAGACCTGCAATTGAATTTTTTTGTGAATTTTTTTGAATTGTAGTATTTAAAAAAGATTTTTTATAATTTTTTGAATTTTCAAGTAATTTATAGTGAATAGGACGAATAAAAAGTGCAAGCTTTTCAATTGGTTTTGACAATTTAGACTTCATTTTGAAAGATTTTTGATCAAAACAAATGTTTTGAACTGTTCTTTTTTCTTCACAATCAAAAGATTTCATGTGATTCAAAGCTTTGTTTTCTTCAAAACAAAAAACAAAATTCTCAAGAGCAAAACCAGATTCATTATTTTGAAAACGACAGTGTGCATTTCTTTTTATATATTGTACAGAAAAATTTTTGTTTTTCTTTAAAAAAGATGGAAATTCAGAATTTAAACTTTGTTTTAAACGCATATTTTGAGGTTTTGAAGAAACTTTTGATGTGTTTAAAACAATCGCTTCTTTGAAAATTTTGTTTTGTTCAAAGCATAAATCTTTTGCAAAAACTTGTCCTTGTTTTGCTGTTGTTTGATGAGAATTTAAAACAAATGATGAGTTTTCAAAAATACAAAGCCAACCTGATTGAATTGTTAAATGGATTTGTTTACAGTTTAACTTATACTTTTGAACTCCATTAAATTGAGAAGAATCAATGTTGGAAAAATCAAGTCCACCAAATTGATTATTTGTTTCAAATTTATTTTCAAATGGATTAATAAAATTTTGAGAAGAAAAAGAATTTTCTTTTGATTTTTGAAAAGGAAAACATGTGAAACAATTAGAGTTTAGAAACTGTCCAACTTTATTTTGAATTTTTACGTTTTTAAAAAAATTTGATTGCTGCGATTTGTTAAAAAGTTTTATACTTTTTTGAAAATTTGATTTTTTTTGTTTGTGTTTAAACAAAGAAAAATACATATTTGTTTTAAATTGTTTATTCAATTTTTTTGAAAAATAAAATTTTGGAGAAAATTTAAAAAACTTTCTGCTTTTTTGTTTGAAAAGAAAAGAATTTTTTTGTGCAATTTTTGTTTTTGAAAAGTTTTGCAATAAAAATTTCCACTGAAGAAAATGTACTGAAGATTTTTTTTTTTGCAAAGAAATTTTTTGATTATATTTTCTTTTTTTGTTTTTTTTGAAACTATAAAAAAGTGGGAACGAATTTTTTCTTAGAGTTTGAACTTTTTTATTTTGCTCTTGATAAAATGAAATTTTTTGTATAAGTTTTTTATTATTTTTTGGAGAAAAATTTTTCTTTTGAAAAGAATTTGAGTGTTGATATTTTATTCTATTTGAAAATGTAGAACAAGTCCAAATACCTTCAAAAAAAGGAAAAAAAAGTTTTTTATTTCCTTGACGATTTGAATAATTGAATAAAGGAGTTTTTTGGAAAATAAAATCAGAAACATAACTTTTCATTTTATCTTGTTCTTGTGTTTTAAAATTTATATTTTTTTGAAGACCAAAACTCTTTTTATTTTTTTTTGAAAAATTTAAAACTGAAAATGTATAATTTTCTTGAGGAATCCAAAAAATTTCTTCTGTATAGATTTCAGAATTCAAAAACTTATTCAATATTGATTTATTTTTCACTGTTTTTAAACCAAATAAAAGATCAAAATGGAAATGCTTTAAATCAGTTTCTTTTGTTTTTTTGAAATGATAGAAAAAATGTGGAAACAATTCGTTTTGTTTGAAATTTGTTTTCCAAGAATCTTCTAAAACATTTTTTGTTTTTTGAATTGAAAATAAACTTTGGAAAAATGCAGACTTATTTTGTAATACAAAAGAAAATGGTGAAACTGTTAAAAAAAGATTTTTTTGAGGTTGAGTAAGCAAATTCTTTTTTTTTCGATCATCTTTTTTGTTTTGATTTTTTCCTCCTTTTAAAATTTTTAAGAAATCACTTGAAGATTTTTCTTGAACACATAAAAATTGTGAGAATTTTTGTTTTTTTGAGAAATTTTCAAACACAAAAAGAGTAAAAATTCCATTTGTAAGTGTTTGATAATTTTGAGGAAAACAATAACTTAAAAATGCTGGAATATCTTTTCCAAAAAAATTTTCATTTGCAATTGCAAGACCTGTGTGTTGTTTTCCAAAATTTGCTCGTATATTTTCATCAAATAATGTTTGTTTTAATGGTGTAAATGTTCGAAAAAACAGTGGAGCTTTTTTCTCAGTTTGATTTGTTGATGAATCAGAAAAAGAAAAAACATATCCAAATTTTTTATAACGTACTTTTTCATAATTTAAACAAAGCACAGTTTTTTTCAAAATAATCTTTTGAGAATTTGTTTTTTGAAAAGTTCCACTTTTCAAAAAAGTTTTTCCATTTTTTTCACTCTGGAAAAAGTTCAAAGCAGTAAAAAATGGAAATTTCAAAGAATATGTTGAAGAAAGAAAGTTCAAGTTTTGACTTTGAGAAGAAAAAGAATTATAAAAGTGCTGATTTTCATTTTGTGCAGAGAAAAATTTAAACGGTGCTTTTGTTTTTAAAAAGAACTTGTTTTTTTGAATTTTTTGAAGGAAAAACTTTTCTTTTTGCAGTGATTGTTCAGATTTATAAAAAACTTTTGTAGAATATTTTTTTGAATAGAAAAATTTATAAAAAGAATTATTTTTTTCAGAAAAAAAGTTTTTTGAAAATGATGCTCTTTTTACAAACTTTTGAGAAGTATTAAATTTTTTTGCAAAATGATAAAGCTTAAAAAATTGAGAACTTCGCCCAAATGTTGAAAATTTAAAGAAAATTTGCTTTAACAGATTTTTTCTTTTGTAAATAAAATGATTTAAATTTTCTATTTTTTGTTTTTTAAATTTTTTTTGTTTTTGAGAAAAAGCAAAAAACCTTTTAAAATTTCCTGAAAAAATAATATCTTTTTTTGGTTTTAAAAATTTTTGATTTTTGTGTGGTTGTTTTTTATAAGAATTTTTAAAATTTGCTGAAAAAGGTGTAAAAGGTAAAAGTTGAAATTTCATAATTGATCGATTTTTTGAACAATTCAAAAAAATTTGAGTAGTTAAAGTATTTTGTTTTAAACTATTTTTGCTATTTTTTAAAATTCCTTTTGGAAAAACTTTTCTTTTTGAAGAAATTTTCCAAATATTCAAAAGGGAATTTTTGACTTTTTTATTTTTTTGAAACGAAAAAGAAAAAAATGGAAAAATTTGAGTATTTTTAGAAATAGTGGAATTCAAAATTGAAGGTGATAACAAAGATTTTTCAACAAAAAAAGGAAAAGGTTTTGAATTTTTAAAAGTTTCAAGTGCAGTTGAATAGAACATATTTCGTTTCTTTTTTTTCTGAAAATCATTTTTTTTGTGAAAGCCAAAAAGATTCCAAGATTTTGTTTTTTTCCAAAGAATTCGATTTAAGGCTGTTGTTTTTTTCAGAAAATCACCATTTTGAATAAAAAGATTTGAATCAAATGAATTATAAAGAACTTTTCCTGATAAAATCCAAAGATTTGTCCAATCTTTTACTTTCCAAATAATATCATTTTTTAATTCCAAAGGAGAAAGATCAAAAGAATCAGAACTTCTTGTTTCAATTAGAAGTTGAAGTTTTTGGAATTGATCCTTTTTCTGAAATGGGAGACTTGAAGTACTTAAATAAAATTCACCTGCTAAAATTGAATACAAAGTTTGTTCTGCACTTCCATATTGCAATTGTTTTTTTGCAACAGTTGAAAACTGAGCTAATACTTGCTTTTTTTGCACAAATTCATGATTTCTCATAAATAAAACAGCATATGGAGGGATTTTATAAATTTCTGAAAAATTTGAATTTTTATTTTTCTGCTTCCAATGAGTTTCAATTTGTGAAACATATGTTTCATCAAAATGAGGATTAAAACTAGAATCATGAATATGTTCTGAAGTTTTTGAACCACGAATAACACAAAATGAACCAGGTGTTTTTGTAAAAAATGCAATTTCACTTAATGAAATTCGAATACAACTTCCAGGAATATTATGAAAATATTGAATTTTTCCATCAAAAGGTGCTAAGATTTGGTCAGTTAAACCTCCAGCAAAAACCCCACCAGTATGAAATGTTCGCATTGTTAATTGTGTTCCAGGCTCACCAATTGATTGAGCTGCAATGACTCCAACTGCTTCACCTACTGAAACAAGTTTACCTTGCGATAAACTCCAACCATAACAAAGTTGACAAATTAAACGAGGTGTTTCACATGTTAAAGGTGAACGAACTAAAGCTTTTTTTGTAACTTTTGAAATTGCAAAAGCTAATTTTGAATCAATTTCTTGATTACGAGAAGCAACAAGTTCTCGATTTGAAATTTTATTTAGTTCTTTTGTTGAAAAGATATCTTGAGCTAAAACACGTCCAACTAAACGGTTTTGAAAAGAATAAATTGTTTTATTTGCTTCTTTCATATCAAATAAAAAAATACCACGTGATGTTTCACAATCAAATTGAGATACAATCACATGTTGTGCTACGTCAACAAGTCGACGTGTTAAATAACCAGCTGTTGCTGTTCGTAAAGCAGTATCAACAATTCCTTTACGTGCACCATATGTTGAAATTAAATATTCAGTTAATGTTAATCCTTCACGAAAATTACTTTGAATTGGAAAATCAATAATTTGACCTTGTGGATCAGACATTAAACCACGCATTCCAACTAATTGACGAACTTGAGACATATTTCCTCGAGCTCCAGAAAAAGCCATCATATAAATTGGATTAAATAAATCAATTGTTTCAAAATATTTAATAACTTCTTGTTTTAACATATCATTTGTTTGATTCCATGTATAAATTAAACGTTGCATACGTTCTACTCCTGTAATTTTTGCATTTCGAAAATCCATTAAATCTTTTGAAACTTTTGTTTCTGCTTTGGCAATTAATGAAATTTTATTGTTTGGAATTTTTAAATCATCAATTCCTAACGATAAACCACCTTTTGTTGCATAGCCAAATCCAAATTCTTTTAATTTTTCTAAAAATTGAATTGTTTTATATTGACCATATCGTTCTAAAAACCATGCAACAACAGTTTTTAAACGATTTTTATCAAAAGCAAAATTAAAAAAAATAGGCTCTGCAAAAGTATTTTCTTTTCCTACTAATAAAGGAGAACGTTTTTGATTTTTCACTGCAGAAGGAAAAATTGTATTCTTTTTTTGAAAAACGCTTTTTGTTTTGAAATTTTGTTTACAAAAAATAAAGCGAGAAGTACTGATTTGATTTTTTTGATCATATACATTTTTATATGCAAAAAATACTTTTGCACTCTGTGGCTCAACTTGCAAAAACTTTTGAGTATTTGTTTGACTGGCTCCAAACCAGTTTTTTTGAAAAAAAACAGAACAAACAAATTTTTGTTGAAAAGCAAGAGTTTTTTTGGAAAATTCTTTTTTTAAAACTGTATTTAAAATTTTTTTATTTATAAATTTGTTCATTATTCTATATTTTTTTTTATAAATTTTTTCTTTACAATTCTTTTTTTTTTCTCTTCAAAAAGAATTATAAATAAAAAAAAATTGTATTTGAAAAAATAAAAAAAATAAAAAATTCAAATTTGAATTTTTTAATAAATCACAAAAGGAGTTTTGAACTCTCTTTAAAAAAAGTTTTAAAGAAAATTTCTGTAAAGTATAAAAAAATTTTTTGTTTTAAACAGTTTTGTTTTCAAAAAAACTCTTTTATATTAATAGAGCTGACAAAATGAAATTTTTCTATTTGAATAGGAAAAAAACTTTTTTAGAAACTCAGTTTTTTAAACTCATAATTCTTTTAAAGTAAAAAGAATTTTTTTATTAAAAACTGTTTTTTTATTTAATCTAAAAAAATGCAAAATGTTTATGAAAGCTTTTTTTTCAAAAATTATATGCTAAAAAGAAAAAAGAGTTGTTTTGGAAAAATGAAAACTTTTTATCTATGTTTTAAAAAAAGTTTGTTTTTTTACTTGTGGAAAAATAAAAATCTTCTTTTTTTCACAAGTAAAAAAAGTATAATAAAAATAAAAATTTTTCAAAAAAAGTAATTTCTGACTCATATATAAACCAGAAATTACTTTTTTTGAAGAATTTTTTGTTTTTTTTATTTTTAAAAGAAAATATTTTTATAAAAGATCAAGTAAAACAGATGGTGAATTTGCTGTTGGTTTTCGTGTTTTTGTATAACCTTTATAGATCCAAACTTTTACACCAATAATACCATAAATTGTTTGAGCAGTTTTATAGCAATAATCAATATTGGCTCTTAATGTTTGTAAAGGTACACGGCCTGCACGAACCCATTCTGAACGAGCAATTTCAGCTCCATTTAAACGACCAGAAACTTGAATTTTTACTCCTTTTACTTTTGGAGTTCTCATTAAATCTTCTTTTGCTTTTTTAATAACTCCTCTAAAAGCTTTTCGTTTTTCTAAATCATCAACAATTGAATCAGCAACAGCTGAAGCTCGTGTTTGGAAATCTTGTGCTTTAACAGAATAAAATTGAATTGAAATTTTTGGAGTTAATTCAATATTTTTTTCACAAATTGTTCTTTGTTTTTGAAGTTGTTCAACAAAAATATCTTGGAAATTTTTCTTTTGTGAAGCATTTTTTTGTGAAATTTTGAAGAATGTTTTTGAGACTTTATTTTTTAAAATTTCTTGTTTTTCTTCATTTGTTAAAGATGCCAAAGTTTTTGAAGAAATACCAAATAAAAAATCTGATTGCTGTTTTGTAAATTGTTGAATTTTTTTTAAATTTTGACGATTTTCTGAAATTGTTGCTAAGTATAGGAATAAATTTTTTGAACGATGTTGTTGCACTAAAGATTGTAAATGGTTAATAAATTGAATTGTGTTTTTTTCTTCATGAATTTTTGAAAATTTCTTTTGTAAAGATTTTTCTGTTAATGAAGTAACTTTTAAAGCAAATTTTTGATTTGTTGTTTTTTGAGCAGAATTTTCAAAAGTATTTTGTGAGAAATTTGAATAATTTTGATTTTTACGAAGTGAAATAAATTTTTTTAAATTTTGAAGGAAACGTACACGTTGATAATATGAAAATGTTTTTGTTTTTGAAAATTTTCCAAATACAAAGTATTCTTTTCTTAAACGTTCTAATTTTTTTAAAGCTTTTTGTTGTAAAGCTTTAAAAAGTTTTAATAATAAAGGAAGTGGTAATTTTTCAAAACGTTTAAAACGAAGAAGATTCCATTTTTTTTGTGAACCAAGTGGTAAATAACGGAAAGATCCAAATTTTTGAATTTCTTCATTTTTTGAATTTTCAAAATATTGATTCCAATAATTCATTTCTGCTTTTAAAGCACTTAAAAAAGAAAGATTTGTTTGTGACATGTAGAAATTTACAAATTTTGTACATGGTTTTGAAAGATTTGCTTTTGATACTTTTGAATCAACAAAACTTAAAAATGCTTTTTGTTTTAAAGAAATAGTTTCTTTATTTTTTTGATTTTTTGAAAAACCAGAAGATTTTGAAAAAGATGTTTGAAATTTATTTTTTCGGAATGTTCTTCTTTCTTGAAGGTTTTTCTTAAAAAATGAAAGAAGATTATTTTTAAATGAAAGTTGTTTTTTTGAATCAAATTTTTTTGTAATTTTTTTTCCATTTTTTACAACACTAAATTTTCCTAAAAAACGTTGATTAAAACGTGCAAAAAGTTTTTTTCTTTTTTCAACATTTGATTTCATACTTTTTTTTGTTGAATTTTTAAAAAAACCTTGTTCACCTTTACGATTCGAACCACGTTTTTTTTCAACTGCATCAAAATCATTTGGTGATTCTCCTGTTAAAGAGAGTGCACTATTTTCTCCAGCATTTTTGAACAAACTTGTTTTTTTAACTGAATTTTTTTCTAAAATTAAATGATTTTTTAAAAGATTATGAACAAAGTTTGGTTGAACTTCTAAACCTTCTAAAGCACTTTTAATCATATGACAATTTTGAGCATGAATTTGAATTCCAATTTCATAAGGAATTAATCCACGAACAATTTGAATATGTGAAATTTTTGGCATATTTGGAGAATTATTCAGTTTTTTTTGAAAAAGTTGTGGAAGTAATTTTAATAAATTTTTTCTTAAAAATCTATCTTCTAAAATTGATTGTGCATATTGATGCTTATGAAATCGAGCAAACCAAACAGATTGATGTTTTTTTGTAATTCCAACACGAAAACCTAATGGATGAATTTTTTGTCCCATATTTTTTTTTTAAAGCTTTTTTAAAATTTTTCTTTTTTCTCTGAATTTTTAACAAAAAATTCAACAAATGAAAAAAAAATTATTTCAAAAAGATTTTTTGAACTTTTCTTTAAAATCTTTCAAAGTAGAACAAAAATTATATTTGTTTTTAAAGTCTTTTTGTTCCAAAAGTTTTTGATTAAAAAAAGCTCTCATACCTTTTTTTGAATTGTTCAAATGTAATAAAAAAATTGTTTATACTTTAATGCAAAAAAAATGCAAAAAAGGCTTTAACCGTGATTTTCAAAATTTTTTCTTAAAAAAATAATTTTTTAGAGTTTGTTTTTAAATTTTAACAAAAAAAATAAAAAAAAAGCAAATTTAGATCAAATATTTGAAAGGTTTTGAAATAAAAATTTTGAAAGGCACAACCAATGGGTCCTCAAATTTTTTATTTTTTTATTTTTAAAAAGCACAAAATCTCAAAAAATTGAAAAATTTATTCTTTAAACTCTCAATGAACAAAAAAAATGACTTTTCAAACTTTGAAAAGTCATTTTAAAAGTGCTCTGGTTTAAAATTGATTTTGAACAAAAGTTGAAGTTGTTGATCCAAAAAATTCTGAAAAAGAATTAATGTTTTGATTTCTTCGTAGTGGTCGTGTTACTAAATCTAAAATTTCACGTGCATTTGTAAAACCATGAATTTGCGCAAAAGTAAATTCAACAGACCATTTTGTTGTAATATTACGTGCTTCTAATGGATTGGCATGAGCCATTCCAGTAATAACCAGATCTGGTTGTAATTCACGAATACGGCTAATTTGATAATAATTATCTGGTTTTTCAACAATACGGGGAATGGGTACATTCATTTCAAAACATGTTTTTTCTAAAAGAGCTAATTCAGCTGCTTGAAAACGTTGATCTAAATATGGAATTCCAATTTCATAAACAACCATTCCACAACGAATTAAAAATCGAGCTAATGAAATTTCTAATAAATTATCACCCATAAAAAACACTGATTTTCCACGAACAAGTTTTAAAGATTCTTCAAGTCCTTCCCAAATTTTTGTTTCACGTTCTTCTAAACCAATTGGTTTTTTTCCATAAATTGAACAAATTTTTTCAATCCAAGCTTTTGTACCATCTGGACCAATTGGAAAAGGAGCACTGATCAATTTACATTTACGACGTCTCATTAATGTTGTTGCTGTACGACTTAAAAAAGGATTCACCCCACAAACATATGTGTTTGTATCTAAAATGGGAAGATCAGAATAACGTGTTGAAGGCAACCATCCTGAAATTTCAATACCTTGTCTATTTAATTCAAGTTTTAATTGGGTTGCAACAGTATTTGGGAGTGAACCAAATAAAACAAGTTTTGGATTTCCAAATTCAGAATTTTGAACACTCCTGTCTTTTTTAAAATTTTCTGAAAATTCAAGAGAATTTGTGTTTTTTTGAAGTTCAACAAAAGGAACTGAACTTTTGTTTGAAACAAGCATTTCTGTTTTATTATTTTGAATTGAAAACAAAGGAAAAAACTCTTCTAAAGATTTAAAAAATTCAAACGGGTTTAGAGTTCTATTTTCCTTGTGTGGAAAAAAAGTTTTTGAATTTTCAAATGGATTTTTTGTATCGTTTAAAGTTTCTAAGTTATTTGAAGATTGAAGAAAAAAATCTTTTTCATTTTTTTCTTCAAAATTGGATGATACCGATGGGCAACGTTGTGCCATGGCAGCTAAAACAGTATCTTCACCTTGTGTAAAAGCATAGTCTAAACCATTTGCACGAGCAACAACAATTGGAATTCCTAATTCACGTTCTAATTCTGGAGCCATTCCTTCAAGATCCATTTTAATAATTTCTGTTGTACATGTGCCAATCCAAACAATTACACTTGGATTTCGATCTTCTTGAATTTGAAAACAAAGACGCTTAAGTTCTTTATAATCATTTAATTTTGCAGAAATATCACTTTCTTCTAATTCAGCCATTGCATAACGAGGTTCTGCAAAAATCATAACCCCTAATGCATTTTGAAGAAAATATCCACATGTTTTTGTTCCAATTACAAGAAAAAAACTATCTTCAATTTTTTGATATAACCAAGAAACACAACTAATTGGACAAAATGTATGATAATTTCCAGTTTCACATTCAAAGGTTAATTTTTCTTTTTCTTCTAAAAGAATTGTCATATCTTTTCTATTTTTTGAATTTATAAATTCTTTTTCTTTTTATGAAATTTGTGCAATTTTTTCAAAAATTTCATAAAAAATGAAAACACTGCAAATAAAAAATATTGGTTTTGTTTCAAATTTGTATTTTTTAAATGCTTTTTTTTGTTTTTTTGAAAAAAAAACAAAGCGTTTAAAAAATATAGAAATCATCTTTTAAAACTTTGATAACTAAATAAAATAAACCAAAAAAATGTTTTTGTGCCCAGCACGCATAAAATTTTAAAAGTAGATATAAATTTTATCTACTTTTTTCCTGCTTTGTTTAAAAAATTTACTAATTTCTAAGTTTTATTATTTTTCAAAAACAATAAAACTTGAAACTTTAAAAAAACTTTTTTTTTAAATTTTAGTATTTCTAAAATTTTTTTTTTGAGTACTCAAAAGACTTTTGGACAAATTGATATAATAAAGAGTTCCTTCTTTTTTTTTAAGACAATAAAGTCCTAAGAGCAAAGCTCCAATTTTTACCCCTATTTTTTGTTTAGGTTTTTTCCATATTCTTTTTTCCAAATTCTAAAAAGAATGAACAAATGAAAAAAAAATCATTTTTCATTTTTTTTTAGAATTTCCTGTTGAAGGATAAATACAAAATTGAACTCTAGCAGAAATTTGCATGATTTTAGATAAATTTTCTAAAAACGTCTTGGTCGGTTAACCTAAATCAATTTTGTTCAACAAAATTATAGAAATTTTGTCTTTTCAGCATACCAAATGCTTGATTCGGCTTCAAAACTGTATAAAAAAATTTCTTTTTTTACAGCTTTTTTTAGAATTATACAAAATTTAAACAAAATTTTTTTTGTAAAAGAGTTTTAAAAAATTTAAAATTTTGTTTAGAAATATTTTAAAAATTTTTACTAATACTATTTTATCACAAAAAAGTTTTTTACATATTTTTTAGCAATATTTTTTCAAAAAATAGAAAAAATTTTTTTAATTTTTAAAAAGCAGAAACTTAAAAAAAACTTTTTCTATTTTTTGAATTGTTTTTCAAAAAAACTGAAAAAAACACTCTTGCTCAAAAAACAAAAGAAAAAATATTTAAAAAATGAAAAAATTATGGCAATTGCATTAGATGTTCAACTTGTGTTAAAAATCCTTTTTTATTTAATTGAAAAAGACCCATATCTAAACACAAAGCTTGAAGTTCACAAATTAAAACTTTAAATGATTCAGGAGTTCCAATATAAATTGGCATATTCAAAAGAATATTTGACCATAGAGTCATACGACCACTAATGTCATCTGATTTAATAGTCAACATTTCTAATAAAATAAAGGCTGCCCCATATGCTTCAATTGCCCAAACTTCCATTTCTCCAAGTCTTTGACCTCCATATTTTGAACGTCCTCTCAAAGGTTGTTGTGTAACAAGTGAATATGGACCCGTTGATCGAGCATGAATTTTATCATCAACTAAATGGACAAGTTTTAACATGTATGCAATACCCACAGTAACAGAACTATCATAAGGTTCACCTGTTTGTCCATCAAAAATTTGCATTTTGCCAGGATAACATGGATTGAATAACCAGTTTTGATTTGTTTTTAAACGAGCTTCATATAATTTTGCAAATGTAAAACTTCGAGAAGCATGTGGACCATAAATTTCATCAAAAGCTTGAATTCGATAATAATGCTTTAAATATTTTGAAGCTAATCCTAAAAGACATTCATAAATTTGTCCAACATTCATTCGAGAAGGCACACCTAAAGGATTTAAAACCATGTCTAATGGAGTTCCATCTGGTAAAAAAGGCATATCTTGAATTGGAAGAATTTTTGAAACAATCCCTTTATTTCCATGTCGTCCAGCCATTTTATCACCAACTTGAATTTTTCGTTTTTCAGCTAAATAAACTTGAACTCGTTCTGGTTTTCTTTGTTTTTTTAGAAGAACTTTTGAATTTTTTTTGTTTTGGTGAATTGTTGATATTGAAGTTTTTTTTGTTGGAGCAAAATTCCACGAAAAGTTTAAAATTTTAATTTCAACTACTTTTGCTTTTAAACCTTTTGGAGTTCGTAATGAACTATCACGCATTGGAATTAACTCTTTTTCTAAAATTGTGTACAATAATTTTTCATACCCTGATCTATATTTTTTTTGAATTGGAGTAACTTTTCCAACCAAAATTTGACCTTCATGAACAAAAGTTCCTAATTTCACAATTCCTCTTTCATCTAAATGATTTTTTTCTTTTTCTGGAATATCAGGAATTTTATTTGTAATTTGTTCTTTGCCCAACTTTGTGTTTTTTGTTTCAACTTCATAGGATTCAATATGAACTGAAGTATACACATCTTCAGTCACTAATCTTTGGCTAATTAAAATTGCATCTTCATAGTTATATCCTTCCCAAGGCATATAAGCAATAAAAATATTTTTACCTAAACATAATTCACCTCCTAAACTTGAAGCACAATCTGCTAATAAATCTCCTGATTGAACCCAATCTCCTTCACGAACCATTGGACGCTGAACAATCAGAGTATCTTGGTTTGAACGTTGATATTTTTGAAGAGAATACTTTGAAAATTTTTGATTTTGCAATGACTGCATACTTTGAGAAGCACACAAATTAGGAAAAAAACCAAAGAAAGAAGTTTGTGTATTTATTTTATTTTCAGAACATGGAACAAAAGGAACACAAATTTTTAATTTTTGACTTTTTTCAAACATATTTTTTTTTAAAAAAAAGAAATTTTTATTCTTTATTTCTACTCTAAAATTCAAACAAAAATTTTTCCTTTGCATACTATTTGAATAAAGAATTTAAAATTTTAGTAAAAAAATCAAAACATTTGATTTTTTTCTTTTTGTGTAAATGGCAATTTTTCAATTTTTTGTTTTGAAAACTTCTTTTTTGAAAAAAAAAAGCAAAAGCAAAAAAAATTGAATCTTTAAAAAAAAAAGTTTAAAACTTTGGAATTTTCTGTTTTTCCTTTTTTTGTTACTTTTTTTAAAAAAATTTAAAACCAGTCAAAAATTTTTAAAGAAAAAAGAAATTGCAAAAAAAATAAAACACAAATTCCAAATTTTTGAAGTAGTTTTTAAAAATGCAATAAAAGACCTGGGTCCTTAGGTTTTTTATTCAAAAAAAAAAAAGACGGAGCAGCTGAGACCCACAAAAATTTTTAAAAATTATTCAATCTTTTTGTAAAATTTTTTGAATGGTTTAATGAAAAACTTTGTATTTTACATTTCATGAAAAGTGCTGATTTTTTAAGTTTTTATAAAAAAAAATAAATTCAAAATTATAGCTCTTGATTTATTTAAAAAATTCTAGAATTGAAAAAGAAAAACTGTTTGTTTTTTTTGGTTTTTTGAAAAAAAAGTATACTGTTCACATAAAAAAGGAGTCAAAAATAGAATCAAAAAACCTGGGTCTTCAGATTTTTTGAATAAAAAAAAAAAAGACCCAGCAGCTGTGTTCCCAAAAAAATTTTAAAACTATAAAAATGAACTATGTAAATCAATGTTTAAAACAAATTTTTCTTTTTCAATTCTAGAATTTTTGAAAAAAGTTAAAGAGTATAAAGATAAATTTTCGAACCACTTGAATAAACAATATAACCACTTGTTTTTGAAAGAATAGCATGTCCTGAATCGCTTACAACACGTGCTTCTAATCCTGTTCCAATTAAAGGTCGTTCAGGACGAATTAAAGGAACAGCTTGTCTTTGCATATTTGATCCCATTAAAGCTCGGTTTGCATCATCATGTTCTAAAAATGGAATAAATGAAGTTGCAACAGAAATCATTTGAAGTGGTGAAACACCCATTAAAGCAAGTTTATGAGTTTTCATACGAACAAAACGTTTTCCAATACGAACAGGAATTGGTTTTTTTGGTAAAAAACCTAAAGGTGTTAAATTTAAATCTGGAGTAGCTGTTTGAAAATGATCATCTTTATCAGGGGCTAAATAAAATACTCCCAAGTTTCTTTGAACTTGTCCTTTATAAACTTTATAAAAAGGTGATTCCAGATAACCTTGAAACGAAATTTTTGAATACGTTGTAATAGAGTTTACAAGGCCTGTATTTTTTCCTTCTGGTGTTTCAATAGGACAAATTCGACCATAATGAGAAGGATGAATTCCACGAATGGCTAAAGTAGCTGTATCACGTGACACACCTCCAGGACCTAATGAACTAAGTCGACGTTTATGAGTAATTTCAGCTAAAGGATTAATTTGATCCATAAATTGAGACAATGGATGTGTTCCAAAAAATTCACGAAAAGCTCCATTAATTGGTCGAGTACTTATTAAAGAATCAAAATTGAAAAAAGATGTTTTTTGAAAAAATGATTGTTGACCAGTTGCATTTAATTTTAAAAGAATTGATTTTTCTAAACGAATTAAACCAATACTCAAAATTTCTTGAAGAGCTTCACCAGCAGTTCGAACTCGTTTATTTTTTAAATGATCAATATCATCAATTTCAACAAAACCATCTTCAATTTTCATTAACGAATCTGTTGCTGTTAATACATCTAAAGCTGTTAATGTTGTTTGTTCAAGTGGAATAGTTAAGCCAAGTTTTTTATTAATTAACCAACGTCCTTGTTTTCCTAAATCATATGTTCGCGGATTCATAAATTTATTTGCAAACCATTTTCGACCTAATTCATAAGCTTCAAGTTTTGAAGCTACTCGTTTTTCATAATTTTGTACTGAATTTTTTGTTGATTTTTGCTTTTTTTTTTGGAGCTTTTCTGTTTTTTCTGTGTTCTTCTTTTTTTTTGTTTCAAGAAGTGTTTCACCAAAAAAAGTATCATTCGTTGATAAAAAAGCGTTGTTTTCATTTTTTTGTTTTGTTTCTGAATTATTTTCAAATTCAGATAAAACAACGTTTAAGTCAATTTTCATTGAAGATTGTCCAAAAACAAAAGTTTTTGGTTTTTCTTGATTTTTTTTCAAAAATGCAAATTTTCGAAGAGTTTTTTTTAATTTAAACAGTTTTTGAATTTGTTCCCAAGCTTGTTTTGTATTTGAAATATATGGATACTTTAATTCTTTGGAAGATTTTGATTTTTGAACTTTTTCCATTTCTTTTGTAAAACTTTGAAGTAAATTCATTGGTTTATAAACAGAATTTAAAATATATTTTTCGCTTAAACCCATTCCTAATAAAAACCACAATAATGGAATTTTTGGACCTTTTTTCATTTTTGCCCACATTGAAAAATCTTTATCACATTCAATTCGAAGCCATGTTCCTTTTAAACAAATAATATCAGCATAAAAACGACGAAATGTTGTTGAAGGTTTTTCTGACCATTTATTTGAAAAAATTTCATGCATATTTTCTCGAAAATAAATACCAGGACTACGAACTAATTGATTAATAATAACTCGAGCTGAACCATTTAATAAAAAATGACCACGATTTGTCATTAATGGAAAATGAGCAAGTAACATCCATTTTAAAAAAATACGTTTTGTTTTTCGATCTGTCAATTGAACTGGAATATATAATTTTGAAACATAACTTTTTTTATAAAAAATGGCTTGTTGAATTGAATAAAAAGGTTTTGTTAAACGATAATATTGAGGATAAAAAAAAATTTCAATTTGTTTTTCAAAACATGTAATTGGATTTCTTTTTGAAATTTCTTCTATAATTCCTTTTTCTAATAAATAAAAAAATCCTTGTCGTTGGATTTCAACTAAATCTGGGATATATGAATTTGAATTATACATAAAAATTTTTGAATACTAAAATTTGTGAATTTCCTCTGATTCAAAAAAAATTGAATACAGCTTTATTTTTTTTACAAACAATTTATAAAATAATTATTAGAATAACCTGCTTACAAAATCAAATATTGTTTTTTCAAAATTTAATTGATTTTTTAAAAGCATAAAAAAAATTTTTTTCGAGTTTTAAAGGTTTTCTATTTTGCTTTTTCTTTTATTACTTGTTTTCAAAAAGTAGAAAAATTTTTAAATAAATTTTTTTCGCAAAAATACAACAAAAAAAAAAGAGTAACATTGAATCTTTTCGAATTTTTTTATTTATGATATAATTTAAAAATAAATAATTTTTTTTTTCAAAAATTTCATTTTTTTAAAATTTTTTGTCTCTAAAAAATTTTATTAATCTTCATGCTTTATGAATAAAAAGTTTATCTTCAACACAAAATAATATATTTTATTACTTCCATTTTATAAAAAAATGTTTTTATAGAGTATCTTAATAGAACTCAAACTTTATGGATTTGTTTCAAAAAAAATGTTTTAATGCTAAAACATTTTTTCCTTTTTATTAAACTTTTTTTTCTTGAACCCAAAAAAGCTTCTAATTTAAGTAGTAAATCCTTTTTATCTTTCTTTGATTTTTTGCTTTGTTTCTGACAGTTCTAAAAAAAAGAAAAAAGCAATAAAAAAGAATATACACCAAAAAAAAAGGCAAAAAAGACTATAAAAAAATTGCAAACTTTTTAAACATTTTTTTTTACACAATATTTTGTTTTTTTCTTACAATTTTAATAAATCAAGATAGAAACAATAAAAACAAACTTTAGTATTCAAAACTTTGAAAACATTACAGTTTTAAATTTTTTCTAAGTCAAACTCTCTTTAATTTTTTGAAAATATTCAAAAAAATTAAAAAACTTGGAAAAATGACAAGTAAAAAATATCCACCATTTTTCTGGTCCGTATTTTTTTCGGGAAATTTCACTTAAAATTAATCAAATATTCGAAACAATTATTTTGAAAAAATAGCACATTTAATTAAGTGAATTTGGATACTTAGGAAAACTAAAAAATTTAAAAGTTCTGGTTTTTTATTTTTTAAATTTTTTACAAAATTTAAAAATTTTAAAAACCTAAAAAAATTTTTTTAGAATAAACATTTTTTGATATTTTTGTCTTTTTCTATGTTTATTGAATAAAAAAAAATAAAAAAGAGTGGATAAGTTTTTTTCAAACATATCTTTTTTGAGGTTTTTTTGAAAATTCTATGTGCACTGCGCACAAAATTATTTTTAACAATAGTTTTTTGCTATTGGTATTGAAAAAATATCAAAAAAGTTAAAAAACACAAACAAAAATTTTTTTTGAATTGAAATCTTTTAAACAAAAAAACTAAACAATTTTTATTTTAGTTTCCTATAAAAAAAAAATTTTTTTTATTTATGACAACAAGAAAATCAGCTGAAGCTATTACATATCCTATTTTCACGGTTCGTTGGTTATCAATTCACGCATTAGCAGTTCCTACTATTTTCTTTTTAGGATCTATTACAGCAATGCAATTTATCCAACGTTAATTCTTTTTGAATTGTTCAAAGAAAAAGTTTGATAAAAATTGAAGACTTTTTCATTTCTTTTGCAATTTTCAATCTTCAGTTTAAAATTTTGTGAGAATCTATTAAAAAAATGAAAAACTGTTTTTCAAAAACAAAGTTCTAGAGCTTTTTTTTAAATAAAAAAAACCAAAATTCAAGACAACTGAAAAACCTAAAGGTCCGTTATTAAGAACGGAATTTGCAAATCTTGAAAAACGTAAAATAAAAAACAAATGGCTAAAAAGCAAAAAATTTGAATTTAAAAAATTTTTGATCTTCTTTGTTAAAATGTGTACTTTTTTTGAAAAAAAAATTTCAAAAAAAAACTTCAACATACTTTACACAAAAAAAAGTTTACGTGCACTGCACACAAAAATTCATGAAAAATTGCAAAATTTTAGACCTCAGTTCTTTTTAGTATATGGCTAGACCTAATCCCAATAAACAAGTTGTAGAATTAAACCGTACTAGTCTTTATTGGGGACTATTATTAATTTTTGTTTTGGCTGTTCTTTTCTCTTCTTATATTTTCAACTAATTAACTGAAAACCTTAAAAACTTTATTCAAAAAAAAAATAAAGTTTTTCATTTTTTTAGTGAAAAATATTTTTAGTTTTTCTGATTCTTTATGGCATCAGTAAAAATTCTTTTTTTACTTTTTTCAATTGAATTCTTTACTATTTTTATAAATAAAAAAAGATTTCAAAAAAGAAAAAAAAAATAAAAAAGATTATTATTTATTTAAATCAAATGGATTTGTTTGTTGTTTTAGTATTAGTTTAAAAACTAATACTAAAACAAAACTTTCATTTTTTTTTTACATTTACTTTTTCAAAAAAAAATTTTTTGTTTTTGAGTGTTTTAAAATCAAAACTTTTTTCATTTTTTCTTCAAAAAAAATGAAAAAACCAATAAAAATGAAACAACTCAATAAATAAAAAATTACAAGAATAAAAAATGAAAATTTTGAAGTTTCTAAAAAATTATTAAAAATAAAAAGAAAAAAAAAGATGACAATTTTTTTAAAAAATGGTATAATTTTAGAAAAAAAGGGGATATGGCGGAATGGTAGACGCTACGGACTTAAAAAATTTAAAGACAAAAACTTTTTTTGAGCTTTTCTAAAGAAATTTAGAAAGTGATTGCTTTTAAAATCAGAGAAAAGACTTCTTTTTATATATAAAAGACTTTCAAATTCTGAGCCTATTTCAATTCTAAAAAACGAAAGAAAAGGTGCAGAGACTTAATAAAAGCTATGTTGCATGAACTTGAATATTTCTTTGTTTAAGGAAAGATAGTGATAGAGATAATGACAAAGTCCAGAAAAAAATTATTCAATTTTCAATGAAAATCCGTTGATCTTTTCGATCGTGAGGGTTCAAGTCCCTCTATCCCCAAAAATACTAAAAAATGAATGAAGTTAGAGATTTTTTTTACTGAAAAAATATTTTTTAATTCTGTTTTTTGATTTATTTAGTTGTTCTAAAAACAAAAGTTTTTGTTTCTAGAAAGCTGTTTTGTTGAAAAACAAAAATAAAAAAGAAACAAACTTTGAAGTTTCTTCAAAAAAAAACTTAAAAGTTCAACACAATTTTTTTTCCAAAGATTTTTAAAACTTTAGAAAAAATAAAAAGAATTTCAAAAAACATTTTTTCAATTTTTAAAAGTTTTTTTTGATTTGAAAAAATTGAATAAAAACTTTAAACTGAATACAAAGAAAAATTATTCAAAAATATACTAAAAAAATTTTTGGAGTTTACCCCCAAAAAAACTTTTTTGTATTTTTATTTTTAAGAAAAAAATAAAAAAATATGCTTATCTTTCAGTTTTCAAAAAAATTTATTTATTCAAACTTTCTATTATGGTTGAGCCTTTACTTTCAGGAATTGTATTAGGATTAGTTCCAGTTACTATTGCTGGTTTATTTGTTACTGCATATTTACAATATCGCCGTGGTGATCAAGCAACTTGGTAATCTAAAAATTATTTCAAAATTTTGGTGAACAACAACACATTTTGCTGTTCACCAATTTTAAATTTTTTAAACTTTTAAAAACGTTTAAAGAATAAAAAAAAAAGACTTTTTATTTGAAAACAAATAAAGTCTTTGTTCTTTTAAAAAATTTTTTATTTTTTAGCTGCTCCTTTTGTTGCTGCTAATTTTACACCATATTTTGAACGACTTTGAACTCGGTTTTTAACACCAGCAGTATCTAATGTTCCACGTACAATATGATAACGTACACCTGGTAAATCTTTTACCCTACCCCCACGAACAAGAACAACAGCGTGTTCTTGTAAGTTATGTCCAATTCCTGGAATATAAGCAGTTACTTCAAATCCAGAAGTTAATCGTACACGAGCTACTTTTCGTAAAGCTGAGTTTGGTTTTTTGGGTGTAACTGTATAAACACGTAAACAAATTCCACGACGTTGAGCACATGATTTTAAAGCAGGAGCTTTTGTTTTTTTTGAAACTTTTTTTCGAGCAGAACGAATTAATTGTTGAATAGTAGGCATTTTTTTTGTATAAGAAAAAATGAAAAAAATTTGAAAAAATTTCTAAATTCCAAATTTTTAAAGAATTTTAGTATTTTGAAAAAATTTTATTTTTTTTTTCTGAGCCATTTAATATCAAACATGAAAAAAAAATGAAATTTTCAAAATTTCAAAATAAAGAGGCTTTAAGTTTTTTTTTGAGAGCTATTCTCTTTATTCATTAAAGAAAATAAACTAAAATTCAATAAAAGAAAAATTCACATTTGTCTAAAATTTTTGTTTTTTATTCAAAAATTTATTTTTGTTGAACCTTTTTTTACAGAAAAAAGGATAAAAATTTTTGAAAAATTAATATTTTTTTCCTAAAATCTCTGACTTTTGCTTTAAATTTTTATTTATAAAAATCATTTTTTTTTCCAATTTTCAAAAACAAAAAAGCAAAACTTGGATAAAACATACAATAAAAATTTTTTTTCTATTTCAAAGATTTAAACATTTTTTCAAAAAAAAATGAATGTTTGAAACAAATAGAGTTTTCTCTATTTTTGAAGATTCAAATCTATTTAAATTTTCAAAAATAGAGAAAATTCTATTTGAAAAACTTTTCATTAAAATGAAAATACTAAAGGATCAGGGAAGAAACGATTAATTTCAATTAATAAAGCTGCAGTAACAATGAACCAACCTGTAGCAACTACAGGAGCTGTTGATAAATAAGTAGTAAAATTTTTCATAAAATTTTTTATTTTGTTATTGTTTCAAATCATTATGTTTGAAGTTTATTTTCAAATAAAATTCAAAAAAAATTAAAAAAATTCAAAATTTGAAACACTTTTCTTTCTTGGTGAAAAACACGAAACCAATAAAGGCTTTTATTTAGAATTGAAAAAAAGAAAGAATCTTTTTAATTGAATAGAGAAAATTTTTCTACTCTGATTCTTGTAATTTTTTTTTCAAAAAACAAAGAACAATTTACTTTGAAAAGAAAGAATTTTTTCTTTTCAAAGTAAAAAAATGAAAAAAATTTTTTTTAGTGGTGATCTTCAACAGCTTCACCAATGTAAGCACCTGCTAAAGTGGCAAATACTAATGCTTGGATAGCACTTGTAAAACAACCTAATAACATAATTGGAATAGGAATAATAAGAGGTACTAAAGAAACAAGTACACCAACAACTAATTCATCAGCAAGAATGTTCCCAAAAAGACGGAAAGACAATGATAATGGCTTTGTAAAGTCTTCCAGTACGTTAATTGGTAATAAGAAAGCAGCTGGTTGAACATATCTGTTGAAGTAACGTAATCCTTTTTTACGAATACCTGCATAGAAATATGAAATAGATGTTAATAAAGCTAAAGCTACAGTTGTGTTAATATCATTTGTTGGGGCTGCTAATTCACCATGTGGTAATTCAATTACAGACCATGGTAATAAAGCTCCTGACCAGTTCGATACAAAAATAAATAAAAATACAGTTCCTAAATATGGAACCCATTTTAAATATTCTTCTTCACCAATTTGTGTTTTTGCTAAATCACGAATAAATTCCGTTACAAATTCTGTAAAGTTTTGTAATCCATCTGGAGTTGGTTTTAAATTACTATTCCCTACAAATGCTAAACCAAAAATAACAGCTAAAACAAACCATGAAACTAATAAAACTTGTCCATGTACTTCATATGAACCTAATTGCCAATAAAAATGTTGACCTACAGAAACTTCTGCAATTTCTGAGAATGGATTTAGAAGAAAATCACTCATAAATTTTTGAATAACTACTTTATTATATTTTATTAATTGAATAAGCCTTACATTTCAAAAATTTTTGAAATAGAAATTTTTATTCGTTATTAACAACCATAAATTACTTTTTTTTGAACTTTCTTTTTTTTAGAAAATTCAAGACAAACAAATAAACACTTTATTTTCTTGAAATAAGAATGTATAAAAAGAAAATTTTTACAAATAAAAAAAAGCTTTTTTACTTTTTTATGCAAATAAAAATCAAAAAAAGCCTCTAGAGAGCAAAAAAATTCATTTTTTTTCTATTTGTTTATTTGTTTAAAAGTAAAAGTTTGCAAATTTTGCATTAAAGTAACTACGTTACTTACAAAAAAGAACATTTTTTCAAAAGTTTTTGTAAATTTTTAGACAAAAAATTTTTTTTTGAGAAAAATTCCAAAGCAATTGTAAAAAACTTTCTATTTATAAGTTTTCTCTTCTAAAAAAATTATACCTTTTATTTTTAACAGTGTTTAAATTTTTTCGAACACTGTTAAAAATAAAAAAATTTAAAAAAGAGAAAATAAATAAAATTTACTCAAAAATTAAACTTTTTGAGAAATTTATAAAGAAGAACCTAAACCTACATAAGAACCATAGAAAAAGATTGCAAGAATACCAAGAGCTGCTGTACCTACAAAAGTTCCAATTAACCATAATGGGATACGTCCAGTTGTTCCTGTATTAGACATAAGAAAAATGTGTTTATATGTATATAGATAAATTCAAGAAAAAAATTGAAAAATTCACTGAAAACTTTTTTTCAGTTTTTTAAAAAATAATTTTTTCTTGGGAATCATTTTTTTCAAAAAAATTGTTTTATACAAATTTTGCTCAAACTTTTTGTTTTTGTAAAACATTATTCTCTAAACAAAACAAAAAAGAATTGTTTATTGCTTTAAAAAAAGTAAAAAAATGAACAAATTGTTCAACTTTTTTTTTGAAAAAGATAGCCTAAAAAATAATAAAAAAAAATAAATAACACGAATGTGCTCAAAATTGACAAGTTTATTTTTTGTAAAAAACCTTTTTTTATTTTTGAGTATTCTTGAAAAAAGAATAACAAAAACAGAATAAAGCAAAAAGTTTTTGAAAATAAACAAAATGGAATAGGTCCAAATCTTATTTGTTGAAAAAATTTCAAAAAACAAATTTTCAAGAAATAATAACTTTTTTGAGCTTCCTAAAATTCTAGTAACTGAAATTTTCAACTTTGTAAAAATTTGTGAAAATTTTTTTCTCTCTAAAATTCTTTAACGTTTTTATAGAAAAAGTTTTATAATCTTTAAGAAATTTTTTTATTCTTTTTGCTTTTCTTTATTTTTTTTCACTCTTCTTTCAAAAATTCAAAGTGAAAAAACAAACTCAAAGAGTTCTCTTTTTTCTTTGAAAAAATATTTTATATGAATAGTCTTAAAGATTTAAAGAAAAATCTAGAATACACATAAAGAAAAAAGCAAATTGCTATAAACTCAATTTTTGTAAATTAAGTGGAACTTTACAAAATTGTTTTGTTCATTTTTTAACCAAAAAATTTTAGAACATTCAAAATTTAGAACTAACTAAAAAATTCTTAAAGATAAATTCATAAAAAAGCTTGAGTGAAGGTTTTTAAAACATTCACTTTTTTTTATGCTTATTTCTACTAAATCGTTTCGCACCCACTTAACCAAATGAAAATAACACCTAATTGCCCAAAGTGAGCACTAAAAACTTTTCTTGAAATTTCTTCTAAATCACTTGTATGACTGTCAAAGTCATGAGCGTCAGCATGAAGATTCCAAATCCAAGTTGTAGTATTTGGTCCTTTTGAAAGAGTTCTTGAGAAATGACCTGGTTTAGTTGGAAGAAATTTCATATTTTTAAATGAATTTTTGAAATTTTCCGCAGAACCGTATGTGCTCCTCTCAAAGCTTACGGCTCTTGTACTCAAAATTTTCTCTTTGTTTTTTTTATTTTTTTGTTTTTTATACAGATAAAAAACAAAAGAAATACTTAGAGAATAGCCATTTTAAAGGCTTGTGAAAAAAGAAACTGTTTTATTCAAAAAGTAATTTTTAAAATTGTTAAAAAAGATTTTTGGAATTTTTCCAGTCAAAAATACCAAAATTTGATAATTTTTGTTCAAAAAACTTTTTTTTTATCATTTTAACGCATTTTTTTTTTTAATTTTAAATGCTTCAACAAAAAATTAAAAAATTGTAAATTTTTTTTATTACCTTTTTAAAAAGATATTGAAAAAAAAACGAATTTTTTTGAAAAAAAATATTTTTTTTCAAAAAAATTCGTTTTTTAAAATTTTATACATCTTTTTTTATTAATCTTGAATTGTTCAAAAAAAACAAAACAAATGAATATTTAAAACAGAAATATTCAAAAATTGAATAAAAAAAGAATTGTTCCAAAAAATTTCCTAAATTATAGAGCGTTACCACGAGGTAATACTTCTTCAGGGAATACTAAACGTTCGTGTGGTTGGTCTTGTGCAGCCATCCAAGCACGAATACCTTCGTTAAGTAAAATATTTTTTGTGTAGAAAGTTTCGAACTCTGGGTCTTCAGCAGCACGGATTTCTTGTGAAACGAAGTCATAGGCACGTAAGTTTAACGCTAAACCTACTACTCCAATAGCACTCATCCAAAGCCCCGTTACCGGAACTAACAGCATGAAGAAGTGAAGCCAACGTTTGTTTGAGAAAGCTACACCAAAAATCTGTGACCAGAAACGGTTAGCTGTAACCATAGAGTAAGTTTCTTCAGCTTGTGTTGGGTTAAACGCACGGAATGTGTTAGCACCATCACCATCTTCAAATAAAGTGTTTTCTACTGTAGCACCGTGAATAGCACATAATAAAGCAGCACCTAATACACCAGCAACACCCATCATGTGGAATGGGTTTAATGTCCAGTTCAATATGTTACGTATTCTGATTAAAGAATACACTTTTTGTTTCCAAAAAGTATCGGACTATATCATTACATTAAATTTATGCTTTTTTTTGGCTTTGCATTTTTTCCTCGCGCATTTTTTTTTACAAAAAAAAAATGCATAAAACAAAAAAAACATTAAATTTAACATATCGGGCATTCGTGGGTTTTATTTCTTTGTTATAAGCCGTTTGTAAAAGAAGCATACAAATCGTATCTAAACATAAAAAGTACCCAGTCTCTGCGCCTGCCTTTAAACAAAAAAAGTTTTTGAAAAAATTGCTGAACTAAAAACAAAGAAAAACCATTGTCGACTTTAACGAATTGGCTTTTTCAGGCTGCAATAAAGTGGAAGAATTGCTGTTTTTGAATATTTTGCATTGATTTTTGTTTTTTCAAAACTTCTTTCGTTGAAAAGATTGACTCATAATTCGGTTTTTGCTTCAGGTGCACAAAAATAATAGAACAAATTTTGCTTGTTTGAAATAAAAAAATAATAAATTGAACAAAACAGTTTGTCTAAAGAGCACAATAACCGTTCTATGAATTAACCCGATTGTTCGACGAATCGTGTTATGATTCGAAGTCACAAAAAAAATGAAAACCTTGGAAAAATAAGCGATATAAAGTTAAGTTTCCTTAAAATGTTGGACTCTCTCATCAATCTTATTGATTGTTGGGCGTAGAGTCTCTGAACCGACCTGTGCTTGGATCTCGTGGAGCATGTTTTGAACATTGAGCTTCTCTCCCACAACATGGTAAACCTGTTTTTGAACGTTTGTAATTATGAAACGTTGTTGTGTAAGAACAGTCATGTTGACGACAATAAACGCAAACTTCTGATTTTATATTCTCATAAACTCCTGAAACAAATTGATGATTTCGTTTTTTTGTTAAATCTAAAAAATTATCAAAAGCTTTTTGTTTGTATGTTCTTTGTTCTGCAACAAGATTATCAAGATCCAGGTTCGGTTGATGATTGCCAGAATTGATTTTTCGATTGTTCCATTCACAATCAGCATCTTTGTAATGTGTTAAAACAAAATGGTCAAATTGAAGACAAGTATTATTTCCATTTCCATAAAGTTTATGAAAGAATTTATGAACTTTTTTACATAAAAGAACACCGTTTTCAATATCATAGCGTTCTAATGGAAATGCATCCCAACCATTTAAATGATGAGCTTCAAAAGGTCCTACAGTTGAGCCAGTTAAAGCGCAGCGAAAGTTCCATTTTCTATAAACTCCTTGAATCCAAGCAGCATGAATTTCTTGTTCTCCTGTTGAAACTCGGCTTTTCCCAAGACCATGTTTAAATGATGGATGATTAGGCCCTGTGTGACGCTTTAACCAAGATGTATAATTTTTTTTTTTGCCTCTGTGCGCAGCAGAAATTTTTTCCCGAACTTCAGGAGGCCTTGATCGACCTATGAGTCCATGCTTTTTTTCGTTTTGACTCTCTTCATTTGATATTTTATTATTCATCTATAAAAAAAAGTAATCAGGAACATATAACAACCAATTCTATTTTGTCATAAAGTTTAAAAAAATTCAAAACAAAAAAATGTGTTTTCATGTTTTTTTTGTGTTTTTTTGTTGAAAAAATGCAAAAAAAAAAGCAATAAAAAAATCAAAATAAAAAATGAATGTATTTTTATACTTTTTTTTTGTCGAAAAAATGCTATAAAAAACACAATAAAGAAATCAAAACAAAAAAATAAATGTATTTTTATGCTTTTTTTGCAAAAAAAATGCGCACCTGCTTTAAAAAACAATAACTCAAAAAATCAATTTGCGACGTTTCATCAATTTTCCCAATTTTTCAATCCATTTTTCAATGGAAAGTCACCTTAAAAGTTCATGAAACGGAAGATTGCAGCAACACCAAAACTAGGTGCAAAGAACCAACCTGATTGTCCTAATGGGTAAATTAAGAATACTGAAACAAAAACAGCAATAGGAGCTGAGAAAGCAATAGCGTTGTAAGGGCGTAAGTTTACAGAACGTGCAATTTCAAACTGACGTAACATGAATCCAATTAAACCAAAAGAACCATGTAAAGCAACAAATGTCCATAAACCACCTAATTGACACCAACGAGTAAAATCACCTTGAGCTTCTGGACCCCATAAGAATAATAATGAGTGTGCCATACTGTTTGCAGGTGTTGAAACCGCAGCAGTTAAGAAGTTACAACCTTCTAAGTAAGAAGTAGCTAAACCGTGTGTATACCATGATGTTACAAAAGTTGTACCAGTAAACCAACCTCCTAATGCAAAGTATGCACAAGGAAAAAGAAGAAGACCTGACCAACCTACAAATACGAAACGGTCTTGACGTAACCAGTCATCAGCATCATCAAACCATGTACGTTTTTCTTGATAAGTACTACCAATCGCAATAGTCATTGCGTGATCTCCAAAATAATTTTATAGAATTCATCTGTACGTAAAAATTTTAAAATAAAACCTATTTGTAATTTAAATTATAACATAATTTAAAAAATAATAAAAATATTAAAAAAAATTCTAAATTTCTTTTAGTATTTTGAACTTTCCAAAAATTTTTGTGCACAGCACTTTTTTTTTGCTTTGCAAAAAAAAGGAAAGTTTTTGCTTTGAACTTCAAAGCCTTTTTTATATTCTTAAATTCAAAATAATTTTTTTTTATTTTTCGAACAGTTTTTTTGAAAAAAAGTAAATTTCTATAAAAAAAGAAATTTCTATTACTGATTTATTCTAAAGTGAGTCGAAATAAAAAACACCAAAAGTTTTTTGTATATATTATCGGAAAGGGAGGGATTCGAACCCCCGGTGACCGTAAAGCCACGCTGGTTTTCAAAACCAGAGCATTCAACCACTCTGCCACCTTTCCAAAAATGCTTTTTTGTATTATACCAAAAATTTTTACAAAAAGTCAACTTTTAAAATTTTTTCTTTACATTGCTCTATTCTTGAAGAATTTTTATTTTTTTTTGAAAATTTGTATTCTTTTTTTTTAGTGTTTTTGTTGATCAAAAAAATTTGAAAGAACAAAAAAGAAAAAATTGAGAACATCTGTTTTTCCTTTTGTTTTTTTTGCTTTTGCTTTTTTTTAAGTAAAAAAAAAGTAAAAGCAAAAAATTTTTCAAAAAAAGCAAATGTTCTCAATTTAACAATTTAAGAATATTTATTTACAACTTTTACAACTTGAAAACGAGCTTTTGCTCTTTTATATGCAAAATTTGCTTCAACTTTTTGTTTAACACCTTCTGCTTTTTCTAAATTTCCTTTTGCAATTTCAAAAGCATTTTTAGCTTCTTCAGCGTCAATAGTTTCTGCTGATTCTGCTTCATTTGCTAAAATTGTTACTTTATTTTTTTTTACAACAGCAAAACCACCCATTAAAGCATAAGAATTCCATTCTTCTTTTGTACGAACTAACATAGCTCCTACATCAAGACCAGTAATAATAGGTGCGTGATTTTTTAAAACACCCATTTCTCCTGTTTCTGTAGGTAAAATGATTTCTTCTGCTTGTCCATTCCAAAATGGTTTTTCTGGTGTTAAAATTGAAATTTGTAAACTCATAAAAAATTTTTTTTTTACTTGCCCAAAATCAGAATTGTACGTACTTGTTTTTATTTTTGCTGAAGCTAAAAACCAAAACTCTAAAACATATAAAAATAAAAATATTTTTTTGAATTTTCATTTTTTAAAGTTTTTTTTATTTTTTTATTTTCTAAAAATGGAATTGCTAGATTTCATAAAAAATTTTTTTTCTTTTCTGAAAATTTTTGAAAAATAGACCTTTTTTTCTAAAAAAATAAAAAATTTTTTTATGAAACAATTGAAACTGCATTTAAAATAATTTGAGGTCTATTTGAATACATTGCATTATTTGCTGCAATTTTGTGTAATTCTTCTTTCTTTTTAATTGCATTTCCTTTTTTTTCGTAAGCATCTAAAATTTCAGTTTGTAATTTTGAAACCATACTTTTTGCAGATTTTTTTTCACACGATTCTAAAATCCAACGTAAAGCAGTTGCTTGACCACGTTCTGTTGAACGTAAAATACTTGGAACCATTTGAACAGAACCAGCTCTACGTCTTGGTTGAACTTCTACTTTTGGCATTACATTTTCTAATGCTGCTTCAAAAACTTCAACTGGATTTTGTTGTGTTGTTTCACCAATATTTTTTAATGTATTATACACAATTTTATACGCAAGAGATTTTTTTCCATTTTTCATTACACGATTTACTAACATATGTACAGAAATACTATTATAGATTGGATCTGGTAAAACTGAACGTTTTTTTTGAATTGGACGACGAGGCATAGATTGTTATTTTTTAGAAATATTTGATTTTTCATATATTTTCCACCTAATAGACAAAAAAACAAAAAAATAAAGAAACAAATTTTTGAAATCTTTATTTTTTTTTTGAAGTTTTTGAAACAAAAACAAATAGACGGGACTGACGGGACTCGAACCCGCAACTTCCTCCGTGACAGGGAGGTGCTCTAACCAATTGAACTACAATCCCTTTTTTGCTTTTTTTAAAGCATATGCAAAAAAGTTTAGCTTTTTTTGAAAAAAAGTCTTATTTCTATAAATAAAAAGTTTTTTATTTAGAAGACTTTTTCTATAATCTATCTTACAGTATTTATAATATTTTTTCAATTTTTTTGAACTTCAAATTTACAAAAAATTTTTCCTTTTTTTTGCAAAGCAAAAAAAAAGTGTTGCGCACAAAAATAAAAATATTTTTTTATTTCCTAAAAAATCTTCAAACCATAAAAAAAGATACCCAAAGATATTGTTTGGGCATAAAAAATTTTTGAAGAGGCATTGAGCTTTTTAACAAAAATACTCAATGCCTCTTCAAAAAAATTCTAAAAAAAAATATTATTGTGTTAAAAAAAATCGAAAACTCGAATTTTATCCAACAGCAATAATACGTGCTAAGAAGAATGACCAAGTTGTTGCAATACCACCTAATAAGTAGTGAGCAACCCCTACAGCACGACCTTGAGTAATACTTAAAGCACGTGGTTGAATTGAAGGAGCAACTTTTAATTTACTGTGAGCCCAAATAATTGACTCAATTAATTCTTGCCAGTAACCACGGCCACTAAACAAGAACATAAGTGAGAATGCCCACACAAAGTGTGCACCTAAGAACATTAAACCATAAGCTGAAAGTGCTGAACCATAAGATTGAATTACTTGAGAAGATTGTGCCCATAAGAAATCTCTTAACCAACCGTTAATTGTGTTTGCACTTTGTGCAAAGTTTCCACCAGTAATGTGTGAAACACCATTTGCAGTTACAGTTCCCCAAACATCAGATTGCATTTTCCAGCTAAAGTGGAAGATTGCAATTGATAATGAGTTATACATCCAGAATAAACCTAAGAATACGTGGTCCCATGCAGAAACTTGACAAGTTCCTCCACGGCCTGGACCATCACAAGGGAAACGGAATCCTAAGTTTGCTTTATCAGGAATTAAACGAGAACTACGAGCAAATAAAACACCTTTTAATAAAATTAAAACCGTTACGTGAATTGTAAAGGCGTGGATGTGGTGCCGGCCTTTCCATTGAAAAAATGAAAAGACAGTGGACTCTATCATCAATTTTCATGCACTTTTTTTTGAGATCGTTTTTTGTTTTTTTTGCTTTGCTTTGTTTTGCTTCGTTTCGCTTTGCTTTTTTTTACAAAAAAAAAGCAAAGTCTAAAGACGATAACGCGATAACGTGATAACACGAGAACGCGAGAAAAAGCAAAGCAAAAAAACAAAATAATATCAAAAAAAGTGCGTAAATTCAACGTTTTTTTTTTCGAACATATCTTGGATGCTTTTGATTCAAAGGAAGATCAAGAAAAATAACTTTTTCTTCTTCTGAAAAAAATTGTTCAATTTTTTCTTCACCACTTTGCAAAACATATTTTTGTAAAAAAGGTTCTTCTAAATTCATCAACAATGTGGCAAGTTTTTGAGCTGCTTTTTCTGTAACAATTCTATGCATATTTTTATATGCATGAACTCGGACCCAACGTAAAAAATCAATTTTTCGAGAACCTTTTAATGGATATTTTCGAAAATAGTGAAATAAAATTTCAGTTGAAACTGAATCAGAAATTTCCAAACGATTGTAAATAGTTGTTGTTGTCCCATTTGTAATCATTGAAAGTTTTTTATTGAATGCTCCAACTAAATTTGAAATTTCTATTAAAGTTTTTTCTTCTCCATGTTGAGTAATGTAAAATTTTGTAACAAATTTAACATAGTACCCACCACTTGTTTTTTTTGAACCTTTAAAATTTGTTTGTTTATTTGTATAAAAGCCAGCATCTGCATCACAAAAACCAGCAAGCCAAGCATTTTGAAGTGAAACTTTACAAGAAAATGGTTTTGCTTTAATGGATAAATTCCAAGAACTGTTTAATTGTTCTAAAAATTTTAAAAATTGATTTTTACGTTTTTCTAAAATCAAATTTCCATTGAAAAGAGAAATCAACAAAACAATATTTTTTTTTTCAGAAGTATACCATCGACAATAAAAATGATTGTTTTTTGAAAAAATTTGAACTCTTCCAAAGCCAAGTTTTGTTCGAATAAAATAAATTAATTTTACATTTTCAATTGCTTGAGTGATTTCAAATTCAGCACGTTTTGTTGTTGGATCAAATGTCAATTTGCTTCCAATATTCCTATCACGTGTCCAAAAAGATCCATCCCCTTCAAAAAAACCAATAAACCATATTAAAAAATCAAAATCATAATTTTTTATATGAATTGGTTTATTTTTTTGAAAATCAGTAAAATCAAAGTTTGAATTTTTAAAAATAGCTTCGCGTATAGTCTCTGAGGTTTCTTCTTTTTCTTTGCTTTCTGTGCCAAAAGATTCATTTGTTTGCAAAGAAAAACAAATGCTCTTGTTATCTTCTTTATATTCTGAATTATTTATAAAAAAAGAAAAATAAAAAAAACACAAAAAAAAACAAAAAATTTGGTTTATGAACTCAGTTTTCAAAAAAACTGTGCTCAAAAAAGAAGTTACCTGCTGATTGATTCTATCGAAAAGATTTTTCATTCTTCCGAACATAAAACTTTTGGAAATGTTTAAAGAATGACTTTCGATTTTTTGAGCTCTAAAATGAACTTTTGTATTTGCGAATTGTTCCAGCATATAGCGAAGTTTTACCTGGTCCAACACCAACCAAACCAGGAAGTCTGATGTGCCTAATGAAATTGGCATCATCGCAACTTTTCCACCAACTGCTACAACATCACCACCCCAAGTTGCACTTGTTGCAGATAAAGCAGTAGGAGCTGTTAATTGTGGAGCTAAGAAATGAGTTTTCTGAATCCATTGTGCAAAAACTGGTTGTAATTGAATCGCTGTATCAGAGAACATATCTTGAGGACGACCTAATGCACTCATAGTATCGTTGTGAATATATAAGCCAAAACTGTGGAAGCCTAAGAAAATACAAACCCAGTTTAAGTGAGAAATAATAGCATCACGGTGACGAATCACACGGTCTAATAAGTTGTTGTAGTTGTTTGTAGGATCATAATCACGTACCATGAAAATAGCAGCATGAGCACCAGCACCTACAATACAGAAACCACCAATCCAGTTGTGGTGTGTAAATAAAGAAAGTTGTGTTCCATAATCAGTTGCTAAATAAGGATATGGAGGCATTGAATACATGTGATGCGCTACAATAATTGATAATGAACCAAATAAAGCTAAGTTAATAGCTAATTGAGCATGCCATGAAGTTGTTAAAATTTCATAAAGACCTACGTGTCCTTCTCCTGTGAATGGACCTTTGTGAGCATCTAAAATTTCACGCATAGAATGTCCAATACCCCAGTTTGTACGGTACATGTGCCCAGCAACTAAGAATAAAACAGCAATTGCTAAATGGTGGTGAGCAGTGTCACTTAACCATAAACCACCAGTAACGGGGTTAAGACCACCGTTAAACGTTAAGAAATCGCTATATTCACCCCATTGTAATGTGAAGAATGGAGCTAATCCTTTTGCAAAACTTGGGTATAAGTCTTGCATAATTTGACGATTTAATAAAAATTCATGTGGTAATGGAATTTCTTTTGGATCAACACCAGCATCTAATAATTTATTTACTGGTAAAGAAACGTGAATTTGGTGACCAGCCCAAGATAAGCTTCCTAAACCAAGTAAACCAGCTAAGTGGTGGTTTAACATTGATTCTACGTTTTGGAACCATTCTAATTTTGGAGCAAAAATGGTTCTCTAAAAAATATTATAAACTATTCACTATTTTGTTTTTCATATTTTTTTAATGGAAAAAAAAATAATTTTTTATTATTAAGAAGAAAATGAAGAGAATAAAAACCAACTTTAACTTTCATACACTTTTAAAACAACTCGTAAAACATTTTTAGCAATATTCATTTGAAGCAAACGGTTTTGAAAATCACTGGGTAATTCTTTCCAAACAAAACAAAAAAGAAAAGCATCTTTTGCATCTTTGTATGCTTCCAATCGTAACAAATGAACTTCCCAATGTTCTTTTTTTGTAACCAAAACTTCATTGTATTTACGTTCTTCACCACCAGCATGACAAGGAATAATATGGTGTCGATACAATTTTCCTTGATTTTGTGGAGGAACTCGATGCATAAGTTCAAGTACATACAAATTATGTGGATTTGGTTCAGATTGTAAATGTTGAAGAATAGCTTCACGTGATTTTAAAGGAGAATGGTTTGTCCAAACACGTTTTTTTTTACGAGTTAAGTTTAAATCTTTATATGGATGTTTTTGGGCTTCACGCTTTTCTGCATGAATTTTTTTACAATTTCGACAACCAGATGAAGAAGTATTTGTTTTTGAAGCTTTATAACTCGCAACTGTTGTTGTTATTTCTTCTTTGCAATTATTACAAAAAAAAGTTATTTTTCCCTTTGCAATTTTTCCAGTACCATCTTCAATTCCAGAAAGAGATATCAACCGATGGCCTCGGCTTGAACAAATTTCAGCATAGTGATCTATTGGATTTTTTCCGTTATACCAATCTTGATTTGTTTTTGCCATGGTTTACTGAATAAATAAATTATGAAAAATCGGAATAATTTACACAAAAGTTTCCTTTTGTATTGGACTATATCACAGTTTCTTTTTATTCAAATAAACTTTTTTTGATATTTCAAGAAACTTAAAGCACTTTTCAAAAACAAATTCTTTTTTTATGGAAAACTTTTTTTTTCAAAAAAACTTTTTTTTTACTTAAAAAAAAAAGCAAAAGGAAAAAAAAAAGAAGTTTCAGAAAAAATAAAAAATTTTTGAGTAGTCTCTGAACGATTTAAAAAACTTTTTTTATTTTTTCCTATTTTTCTCTTTTAAATGTTTTGTGCATAAGACAAAACGAATAGAATTCAAACGAGAATAGACTGGAAAAAATTATAAAAATTCTTTAATTTCGTTGCTGATTATTAGTAACCTTCAAAAAAGCTCTAAACTTCCAGCAATTCACTTTATTTAAACATTGTGAAAAATTCCCAAAGAGCAGCTCCGACTGCTTTGTGATAGTGGAACCAACCAGCAAAAAACATAGCAGCAGCCATAACTAAACCGCCAATAGCTGTTGTGTATAATTGTAATTCACTTGTAATACCACTAGCGCGCCATAATTGGAAGAAACCAGAAGTAATTTGAATACCTTGGAAACCACCACCAACGTCACCATTTAAAATTTCTTGACCTACAACAGGCCAAACAACTTGTGCACTTGGTTTAATATGAACAGGGTCACTTAACCAAGCTTCATAGTTTGAAAAACGTGCTCCGTGGAAATACATAGTTCGGTAAAGAAGAAAAATTTTATTTCAACTTCCCAAAAAATCCGTACGTGCAATTAAACATTGCATACGGCTTCCATTCGTGAAAAAAATTTAGCTTTTTTTGCAAAAATAAAAAAAAGCGCTGCGCATAGAAACGTAAAATTTCACGTTCTAAAATTTTAAAAATAACTTTATTTGTGTTTGAATAATGATGGGTTACCTAGGACTCGAACCTAGAACTTATCGGTTAAAAGCCGAGTACTCTACCATTGAGTTAGTAACCCTTTTTTGCTTTTTTTTAGAAAAAAAAGTTTAGAAAAATTCTTTGTTGCTTTTGTTTTCTTTGAAAAACGCAAATAAACTTTTTTGTTTATTGAATTAATAACAAAGAAAAGAATAAAAAATTTATTTTCCTTTGCTTTCTTTTATTTTTAAATTTTTTTAAAAAAAGTTATTTTTAAAAAAATTTAAAAATAGTAAAAAAATTTTTTTGAATTTTTAAATAAAATACCAAAAATTTTTTGTTTTTTCAATATTTGGAATTGGTTTTTTTTATTTTTTCATAACTGAAGAAAAAAGTTTTTTCTTCAGTTATGAAAAAATAATTATTTTTATATAAAAACGGAATCTTAAAGATTTCCTCCACGAGCAGATAATAAAACAACCACTAAAGGTCCTGCTGCAAGAATTAAAACTAAACTAGTAAGTTGAAAAACGATTTCTAAGTTCATAAAAAATCATAATGTTCATTTTAGAAAAAAAACAATCAAAACAGTAAAAAAAAAGAGAATAAAGAAAATAGAAAAAGAAAAATTTGTTTAAACTTACAAAAAATTAAGCATTTACAGCTTCTTTTGCTGCAAACATAAGCTCAAGTGTAATAAGGGCTTTGTTATTTTGTTGTGCAAATTTTTCAACATTTCGTTTTACTTTGCCACGAACAAAGCCTGGAATTCTTGACAATTCTTCAAGTGCATCTTTTGACCATTCTAAAGAACCTTCTTCCACTTGAATTTTTGGACTAATTTGTTTTGTATCATGGCCATTAAAAATTTCTAGAAGATGATCTTCCATTCCTAATGTAAACGAATTATAGACTAAATCGGCAATTTGATTTGTACCTTCATAGCCTAAAAATGGTCGATAACCCAACGGAAAATTTTGAATATGGACAGGAGCAGAAATAACTCCACAAGGAATATCTAAACGTTTTCCAACATGACGTTCCATTTGTGTTCCAAAAATAGCTGCTGGTTCTAAACGACTAATCATGTCCCCAACCTGTGAATGATCTTCTGTAATTAAAATTTGTTCACAAAATCCTTGTACTTGTTCTCTAAACCAATCTGCATCATGTTTACAATATGTTCCAGAACAAACAACTGTAATTCCCATTTCACACGACAAAATTTTTGTCATAGCCGCTGCATGGGTTGCATCGCCAAAAACAACAGCACGTTTTCCTGTTAAATTTTGACAATCAATTGAACGAGAAAACCAAGCAGCTTGTGAAACAAAACGACTTTGTTCAGAGATGTATTTTTGAAAATCTTTTTCTAAAATTTTTGAAGCTTCTTCAGCAACTGAAATGTTCAATTTTTCACAATTTGAAACAATTCCTGAATTTTGAGATAAATCCTTTAAAAGAGTTTCAATTTGTCGAATAAATTGAGCAGTATTTAAAATCCCCATAGGAGTAGTTGAAATATAAGGCATTTGAAATTCATTTTTTAAATACATTGCAGTCATTAAACCAACTTCACGATAAGGAACAATATTAAAATGAGCTTTTGGCAAATTACGAAGATTGGTAACATTCCCTCCTTCTGGAATAATTTCATTAATTTCGACTCCTAAATCAGTTAATAAACGTTTTAATTCACGACAATCATGCATGTTATGAAATCCTAACGTAAATACACCTAAAATATTTGCAGAAATTTTTTGATTTTTTGAAAAATCAAAATTTTCTCGTTTTGCCTTTTCAATATAAAAACGAACAATTTGTTCTAATGTACGATCAGCTGCTTGAAATTCATTTACACGATAATGATTTACATCTGCTAAAAGCACATCAGCATGTGAATCTTTCAAAGTTAATGCTCGATTTACAAAATTTTGTAAATCTTCTTGCAAAATACTTGAAGTACATGTTGGTGTTAAAACAATTAAATCTGGTCGTTCTTCTTTTTCTTTTCGAGTAATATTATCTACTACTTTTTCTTGAGAACCTCGAGCCAACACATGTCGATCAACAATACTTGCAGTTACTGGAGTAAAATCTCTTTCACGTTCTAACATTGAACGCATAACATTAAAATAATCATCTCCCAAAGGAGCATGCATAATAGCATGCACATTTTTAAAAGAACTTGCAACTCTTAAAGTTCCTAAATGAGCTGGACCAGCATACATCCAATACGCTAATTTCATTTTTTTGTTTTTTTTTTTTATTTATAATTCAAACTGTACCTTTATATTATCATAAAAAAAATTTTTTCTCTATATTTAAAAAAATTGTAAACAAAAATTCAAACTTTTTTTTCAAAAAAAAGCAAAAGCAAAAAAAAATTGACAAACATAAATATATAAAGTAATATATATAAACAAATTTTTCCAAATAAAACTTTTTAAAACTTTTTTCTTCTAAAAAAAAGCAAAAAACGCAGGATAGAGCAGTCTGGTAGCTCGTGGGGCTCATAATCCCAATGTCGCAGGTTCAAATCCTGCTCCTGCAAAAAAAATATAAAATTATGCAATTTTTTTCTCTTTTTTTATGGTAAAATTTAGTGCGTAGCGCTTTTTTTTTGCTTTGCAAAAAAAAGGAAAATTTTTTTTTGAAATTCTCAATCTTCTTTTGAATAGTTCTATAAAAAATAAAAAATGTCACATATTGTAAAAATTTATGATACTTGTATTGGTTGTACACAATGTGTACGTGCTTGTCCATTAGATGTTTTAGAAATGGTTCCATGGAATGGTTGTAAAGCAAATCAAATGGCTTCAGCACCACGTACTGAAGATTGTGTTGGATGCAAACGTTGTGAAACAGCATGTCCTACAGATTTCTTATCAATTCGTGTATATTTAAGTTCTGAAACTACTCGTAGTATGGGTCTTTCTTATTAAGTTTAAAAAATCTTTTTTCTATTTTTTTGTTTTTTCTTTATTTCTTTTCTAAAACTTTCTAGAAAGTTTTAGAAAAGAAATAAAGAAAAAACAAAAATTTTTTTTGCTTCTCTCTTCCTTTTTTCTTTTTTGAGATAAAAATCTTTTCGAATTCATTGCTTTTGCTAAAAAAAGCAAAATTAAAAAAAACTCTCAAAAATTTTGTAAAAAACAAAAATTTGAAAAATGTGAATTGTACATTTTTTTTGAATTCATTTTTATGTTAACAATTACAAGCTATGTTGGTTTACTTTTTGCTGCTTTAGGTATTACTTTAGGACTTTACTTTGGTTTAACAAAAGTTGTAAAATTAATTTAATTTTTAATATCTTTTTTTCTGTTTTTTTTTAGTTAAAAAAAAAACAGAAAAAAAAGACTATTCAATTTTTTTTATAAATATATTGATTCTAAAAAAAAAGAATGTTAAAATCATATTTAAAGATTTTTGTTTCTTTTTCTTCAAAAATTTTTAAAAAATAGAAAAACTTTTATTAGAAAAGTTCTGAAAAATTACAAAAATTCTTTTAAATCCTCAGTAGCTCAGTGGTAGAGCGGTCGGCTGTTAACCGATAGGCCGTAGGTTCAAGTCCTACCTGGGGAGATACAATTTCAGCGAAGGTTGAAAAAATTTCAGAAAATAATCCGAAACTCGGCGATACTCTAAAAAAACGCATAGTCGTTTAAAAAACCAAACTTTTTAGAAAATAATTCTTCAAAACTCTTACTTTTTTTCTTTAAAAAAGTTTTCTTTGTTTTTTTGTATCTTCTTTTTTTTTGATAAAAAAAATTCAAAAATAAAGAAAAAATCAAAACTCTACAATTTTGAACAAGGAAAAAGATTTTTTAAAAGGCTAAAAAATTAAGAATAATTTTCAATAAAACATTATGGAAACTCTTCAAAAAAATTTCAAAAAAAAAGAGAAATCAGTTTTTTCTGCATCAAAAAAGAAAAAAAATCTTTCATTTTCAAGAAATGAAAAAACTCCAATTTTAAAAGATGCATTACAAGCAGGTGATATTTTAACTGTAAAAATTACTGCTTTAGGTTCAAAAAATATTGGTGTGGCTGAATTAAAAAATGGTTATACTGTACTTGTTCCAAACACAAAATGTGGGGACAAAGTTCAAGTAAAAGTTGAAAAAATTTTTTTAGGAAAAGGTACAAATTCAATTTTAAATCAAAAAATTAAATATGTGGTTGCTCGTGTAGACAATAGTGGTACAAAAACATCAAATTTTGAAAAAACATCAAATTCATTAAAATTTGATTTCAAAGTAGGTCAAAAATTTCGAGTAACAATTGCAAAAAAAGGACCAAAAAATTCAGGGTTAGTTCCAGTTGCTAAAAATTTCTTATTTATTGTTCCAAACACAAAAGTAGGTGAAAATGTTGTTGTTGAAATCCAAAAAATTAAACAAAACTATGCATTTGCAAAACCAATTCTTTCAAAACAAATGAATGCAGTTCAAGAAAATAACCAAATGATTGGTCAACAGTTTCATATTGTAATTCCTTCTTCAGCAAAAACAATTGCAAATTCTTTTGTTGTTAAATTAAATGCACAATTTGTTTTTGTGAAAAAATCATTAGGGGTTCAACCTGAAGATACAGTAAAAATTCAAATCCAAAAATCAACAGGAACATTTGCTTTAGCAAAAATTTTAAAAATTTCACCAATTTCATCAAAAGAAAAAAAAGCAATGGTGAAAGAAACAGTTCAAAAAATGATTCAATCAAGTATGCATTTTGGTGAAAAAGCAATTCGCTGTAATGCAAATATGAGAAAATATATCTGGTATAGAAAAAAAGGTTTAGGAATGTATACAAACTCAAAAAATACTTTCCTTTCAATGAAAGAAACACGAAAACCAATGGTAAAACGTGGTCGTCATGTTTTAAATGTTTTTAAAACACAACATTGTTTTGCTGAAGCATTAAAACAATTAGCAAAATATGCAGCAAAAGGAAAAACATTTTTATTTGTTGGAACAAAAAAACCAGCAGCTTCATTAGTTGCAAAAACAGCATTATTAAGCAATACTTCATTTTTTGTAAATACACGATGGTTAGGAGGAATGTTAACAAACTGGAAAACAATTCTAAAATCTATTTCTCAAATTCGTCCAATTTTAAAACAAAAACAAAAAATCTTACAAAAAATTTTAGAAAAACGTGAAAAAATTCAACGTCGTTTATTTACAAAAGTTTATTTATTAAGAAAGAAGAGTCAAAAATTTATGATTAAAGGAAAATATTTAATTCAACAAATTCTTCGTTCAAAAAATTTCTTAATTGAAAAAAGTCAAAAATTCATTCAAACAAAAAATGCTCTTTTTGCTGCAAACGCTCTTTTATTAAACCTTTCAAAAAATTTAAAAAGGAAGAAAATTCAAATTTTAAAACAAATTCAACAATTAGAATTTGCTGCAGTTGAAATTTTAAAACAAAAACAACAATTAAAAGTTTTAATTGTATCAAATATGCAAAAATTTAATGAAATTAGTCAATTTTTTGAAATTGGTCAACAACTTTTAAAAACAAAAGATTTAGTTGAAAAAAATGGAAACACAACAGTTGTTACTCTTTCTTATGAAAAACTATTAACACTTCAAAATTCTACAGGGAGTGACAATTTTAATGGAACTGCTACACTTCCAAACCCTTCACCAGAAATTTTCAAAAAAATGATTGCTGTTGTTTCAAATTTACGAAAAGAAGAAAATGGGTTCTTTGCTACAAATGGAACAACAAATCTGTCAAATCGTGCAAAATCAACAGATACTCCAGCTGCTTCTCTGTCTCAAAATGCTGGTGCTTCAAATGGACCAAAAACAATTCTTATTAGTAAATTCTTAAATAAATTTATTTCTTTACTTCCTTTCTTTAAAAATTCTCTTCAAATTTTAAGTGACCGTTTAGTACAACAAGAAAAAATGTTCCAAGAATTAAATTCTACATTTACGAAAATCACTGAATCCCAAAACTCTTTAAAACAACTTTACAAAAAAACAATTTCTCAATATGCTGTTGTTTCTTCAAAATTTATTGTGCAACAAAATAACTTTAAAAAATTCCAAAAAAATTTAAAACAATTTACATCAGAACAACGTTTATTAAAATTCTTACCAAAATTAAGATACTTACCTACATCTATTACAAAAATGTATGAAATTGTTGAATTATTTATGAAAAAATTTGTAGATCCTAAATTAAGTTATCCAATGGAACAAATTTATGATCAAAAATTAAAATTTACTTCAAAAAAAATTGGGGCTACACGTAAACAAAAATGGCAACGTTTAGAAAAATATTTTGGTGGTATTACAAAAATGGCAAAAATGAACACAAAACAAATTTCAAAAAATGTTGCAGTTATTATTGGTCAACAAGAAGAAATGAATGCAGTTCATGAATGTAGAAAATTAGGAATGAAGATTTTTGCAGTTGTTGATACAAATTGTAATCCAAAATTTGTTGACCACATTATTCCTGCAAATGATGATTCTCGAAATTCAATTAAATATATTTTAGGAGAAATGTTAACTTACATTCGTTTAGGACAAAAATTACGCAAAAAAGTTTCTTTACGTGCAAAAATTCAACAAAATCGAAAAAAACGTTTTACATATTAAAAAATTGCTTTAAACAAATTTTTTAAATTCGACTGTTTTTCTCTTTAAATATTTGAATTTAACGAAATTTGTTTCTCAATTTTTTTCTTATTTTTTATGTTTTGTTTTTGGGTTTGATTGAACTCCTCATTTTTTTTCTCTTGTTTTTTCAATTTGAAAAAACAAGAGAAAATTCAAACCAAAAAAAAGAAAAAAACAAAAAACAAAAAAAGTTTTTTCTTTTGAAAAAAACTTCTAAAAAATAAAAAGAAAAATTTCTTTTTTTATTTAAAAAATTGAGAAAGATCTTTTTCTTTTTTAAAATTTTTTACCAATTTTTTATTTATAAATTTCTTATAAAAAAGTTGTAAAAATTATGATAAAATAAAAAAACATATAAATTTAACTGGCTGAAAAAAAAAATATTTTATAGAAAATTATGAATCAATTCAAAAAAAATTATCCAACTGAAGGAAAAAAAGAACAAAATAATGGAACGCAGGATCCACAAAAAAATAAACAAAAAAAACAAAAAAAACTTGTTGATATGGAAGGTTTTGTTACACATAATCTTTCAAATGGAAAATTTCGTTTAAAACTTGAAAATGGTGTTGAAGTTATTGGCCATTTATCAGGAAAAATTCGTCAAAATCGTATTAAAATTGTTGTTGGTGACAAAGTAACAGTGGAGTTAAGTCCATATGATTTAACAAAAGGCCGAATTACATATCGTCACCGTTAAAATTTTTAAAATTTCAAAAAATTCAAAAAATCTTTCTTTTGCTCTTTTTTTTAGATATTAAAAACTCAAAAAGAATAAAAACGAAAAAAATCTTTTTATAAACCTTTTCTTTTTTATTCTTTTTGAGTTTTTATTTTTTTTGAAGCTTTTTCTTTTTTAAAAATAAACAAATGAAAAGAAAACTTCAATACAATGCAAAAAACTTTTAGAGCAGAAAAAACAAAAAAAAGGTTTAAATTCTTTTTTGTACTTTTTTCAAAATTGGAAAAAAAAATAAAACAAGAGTGCAACAAAACTTTATTTTTTTTTCTTTTCTAAATTTTAGACTTTAAATAAAAAGTTTTATATTGAAAAAATACTGTTCAAAAAAATTTATAAAAATAGAAAAAATATTTTAAAAATTCTGGATTTATGATAGAATAATAAAAAAAAAAAGACTTTCAATTGTCTTTTTTTTTAACGTAAAATTTTTTTTGGTTAAAAAAATGTTCGTTCGAAAAAAAAAAACAAACAATAAAATAAGAAAAAATTTTTAGAAGAAAAAAAAGAAGTCTTTCCATAAATAAAGTAATTAAGTAAACAAAAATTCTTTTTTCATTAATTTTCAATGGGCTTACCTTGGTATCGTGTACATACAGTAGTTATTAATGACCCAGGGCGATTAATTTCTGTGCATTTAATGCACACAGCGTTAGTTGCTGGTTGGGCTGGATCTATGACACTTTTCGAAATTGCTGTTTTTGATCCTTCAGATCCAGTATTAAACCCAATGTGGCGTCAAGGTATGTTTGTATTACCTTTCATGACACGTTTAGGTGTAACACAATCTTGGGGTGGATGGACAATTAGCGGTGAAACTGCAACAAATCCAGGTATTTGGAGTTATGAAGGTGTTGCTGCATCTCATATTATTTTATCTGGTTTATTATTCTTAGCTTCAGTTTGGCACTGGGTATATTGGGATTTAGAATTATTCCGTGACCCAAGAACTGGAAAAACTGCATTAGATTTACCAAAAATTTTCGGAATTCACTTATTCTTATCAGGTCTTTTATGTTTTGGTTTTGGTGCTTTCCACGTAACAGGTTTATTTGGTCCTGGTATCTGGGTTTCAGATCCTTATGGATTAACAGGAAGTGTTCAACCAGTTGCTCCTTCTTGGGGTGCTGATGGATTTGATCCTTTCAACCCTGGTGGAATTGCAGCCCACCATATTGCTGCTGGTATTTTAGGTGTTTTAGCAGGATTATTCCACTTATGTGTACGTCCTTCTATTCGTTTATACTTTGGTTTATCTATGGGAAGTATTGAAACAGTATTATCAAGTAGTATTGCTGCTGTTTTCTGGGCTGCTTTCGTAGTTGCTGGTACTATGTGGTATGGTTCAGCAGCAACTCCAATTGAATTATTTGGTCCAACACGTTATCAATGGGACCAAGGTTTCTTCCAACAAGAAATTCAAAAACGAGTTCAAACAAGTTTAGCTGGAGGTTCTTCACTTTCTGATGCTTGGGCGAAAATTCCAGAAAAATTAGCTTTCTATGATTATATTGGAAACAACCCTGCAAAAGGTGGTCTTTTCCGTACAGGAGCTATGAATAGTGGTGATGGTATTGCTGTAGGATGGTTAGGTCACGCAGTATTTAAAGATCAAGATGGTCGTGAATTATATGTACGTCGTATGCCTACTTTCTTTGAAACATTCCCAGTTTTATTAATTGATAAAGATGGTGTTGTACGTGCTGACGTTCCTTTCCGTCGTGCTGAATCAAAATATAGTATTGAACAAGTTGGTGTATCAGTAACTTTCTATGGTGGTGAATTAGATGGATTAACATTTAATGATCCAGCAACTGTTAAAAAATATGCTCGTAAAGCACAATTAGGTGAAATTTTTGAATTTGATCGTTCAACATTACAATCTGATGGTGTATTCCGTAGTAGTCCACGTGGTTGGTTTACTTTTGGTCACGTTTGCTTTGCTTTATTATTCTTCTTTGGACATATTTGGCATGGTGCACGTACAATCTTCCGTGATGTATTTGCTGGTATTGATGATGATCTAAACGAAAGTTTAGAATTTGGTAAATACAAAAAACTTGGTGATACAAGTTCTGTTCGTGAAGCTTTCTAATTTGTTTTTTTTTCTTTTTTCTCTTTGGAAAAAGAAAAAACTTCTTCATTTTTTTGAATTGTTTTTTTACAAGAAGAACTATTGAGTTTTCATGTGAAAAAACAATTTAAAAAAAGGCAACACAAAAAAAATATCACTATAGATGGGTCTGGATTTTTTCCAAGCAAACGAATTTTGTATTTTTTTGAAAAATTTTCAAAAAAAGCAAATTTGCAATTATTATTCTTAAAATCAATATATTTGTTAACCACATTTCATTCTATGGAAGCATTAGTTTATACTTTTTTATTAATCGGAACATTAGGAATTATCTTTTTCGCTATTTTCTTTAGAGAACCACCTCGTATGGTAAAATAATATAAATTTATCTTTTTTTATGGATAAAAGAAATGAAAAAATATCATTTCTTTTATCCATTTTTTGAAAAATACTTTTTCTGTATTTTTATTCATTTGTTTTTTGGGAGCACAGCCGCCCTGTGTTCAGGTTTTTTATTTAAACAACCTTAAAACCAGGGGTTTTTTATTTCGAAAAATGAAAAATGCAATTTTATACAGAAATTTTATACAAAAATTTCTTCAAAACTCAGAAAAAATAAATAAAACAAAGTGTGAATTTTTTGAAAAATTCACACCTTTCATTTTTTTTTGCAATTTTTAGCTTCTCAAAAATTTTAAAGGCATTTTTTTAATCCTCATGTTCTTCAAAAGGATCTCTTAATTTTTTTGAAGGAGGTCCAAAACTCACATAGATTGAATATCCTGTTGCGCTTAATAATAGAAACCATAAAAAAAAGGTAAAGAAAAAAGCAGGGCTGTCCATAATTCTTTCATGTTTTTTGTTCAAATTTATTCTCCAATAATTATATTACGACAGAAAGTAAAAAAAATCAAAATTTATTCAAAAAAATGGCTACTGGAACAACTTCAAAAGCTAAATCAAGCTTATCTGATGCACTTCAAGAACCAGGTATCGTAACTCCTTTAGGAACTTTATTAAGACCGTTAAACTCTGAATCAGGAAAAGTATTACCTGGGTGGGGAACAACTGTTTTAATGGGTGTTTTCATTGTACTTTTTGCTGTATTCTTATTAATTATTTTAGAAATTTATAACAGTTCTTTATTATTAGATGATGTTACTATGAGTTGGGAAACTTTAGCTTCTTAATTCGGCTGAATATTTTTATTGTTTTTTTTATTTTTTCTTTTTTCTCTTCAAAAACCTTTTTGGAGAAAGAAAGAACAAATAAAAGATAAAAAAATTATAGAATTAGATAAAATTAGTTTCAAGTTGAACTAAGTTGTCAATAAACATTTCAGTTTATTCTCCTTTCCTTATTGGTCAGGACAAATATAAAAACTTTTTGTATTGGCAATCTTTTAAAAAAGTCAGAATCAATTCTATTTTAAGAATCCTATGGAATCTATGTATTTAATTTTAGCAAAATTACCAGAAGCTTATGCACCTTTTGATCCTATTGTAGATGTTTTACCAATTATTCCTATTTTCTTCTTATTATTAGCCTTTGTATGGCAAGCATCTGTAAGTTTTAGATAAAAAATTACAAATTTTTTTTGATTTTTATTATCAAAAAAAAGAACAAAAATTTTTTTCTATTTTCATTAGCAACTTTAGCTTTAATATTAGCTAAAGTTGCTCTCAAACATATATTTGTTTCTTTGAACAAAAAAAATAGAAAAAAAACAAACGTTTTTTTCTATTTTTTTTCTAAATTTTTCTATTTTTTTTGAACTTTTTGTTTTTTGACTTGTTTCTTTTTCAAAAGTAACAAAGCAAAGAAAAATAAAACCGTAAATTTCTGAACTCAACAACATGTGGCAATTTCTAGGAAAGGTAGAGTCTGAAAAAATATACCAAATTGGACATAGATCAAAGATCTAGGCTCTTCCGTTGGATTATAACTTTAGATGACTCAATAACAGCTCTTATTGAGTTTGTACAAAATTTTGACCAATTGGTTTTATTTGTACAAATCTTTTCAGAGCCCAAACAGAGAATTAATATACAAAATTTTATTCAAACCTTTCAAACATTTCTATAAAAAAAGTTTGTTAGTCCACAGAATTTTACACACACTGCGCACAAAAAATCGAGATTACAGTTAAAATATTTTTATACTATTTCAATAGAAATACTTCTAAATGCTTTTAAAAGTTTTAGAAAAGGTGTTTTGCAAAGTTTTTTATAATTTTTTATAATTCTATTTTTTGAAAAAAAAAGAATACTGAAAACAAAGGAAAGGTAAACTGCAAAAAAATGTTTTTACCTACAACGCTTTTTTTTCTTTTTGCAAAAAAAACAAAAATTTTTTACAAAACTTTGCTTTTTTTCTGAAAAAAAAGCAAAGTTTTGTAAAAAAATAAAAAATTTTAAAGCAAAAAAAAGAATTAAACACGTCTTTTTTTTGGAGGACGGCATCCATTGTGTGGAATTCCTGTTTTTTCTCGAATTACATTTACTTTAATTCCAGCTTTAAAAATTTCACGAATAGCTGTTTCTCGACCTTGTCCTGGACCAGTTACTAAAATTTTTGCTTCATTTAATGCAAATTCACGTGATTTTTTTGCAACCACTTCAGCAGCTTTTTTTGCTGCAAATGTTGTTGCCTTTCTTTTTCCACGGAAACCACAAGCTCCTGCAGAACTCCAGCAAAGTACATCACCACGAAGATTTGCTAATGTAATAATAGTATTGTGATGTCCAGCTTGAATATAAACAATTCCTCGATATGTACGTTTTTTAATTTTTATAGGTGATACCTTTCTTGTTTGTCTAGCCATAAATAAAAACTCCCTTTTCATTTTTTTTGTATTTTTGAATCATTTGATTCCCTATCTTTCAAAAAAAAATTTTTTATAATCTTCTAAAAGAACCATTTTTTTGGAAAGATTTATTTTTTAATTCTTTTCTATTTTTTCTCTAGAATACATTTTTAGAATAGCTTTTGAACTTTTCGTTTTTTTTGCTTTGCAAAAAAAATAAAAAATATTTCTCTTTATTCCAATAAAGAAATTCAAACTTTCAAACAATGTATTTTGTATTTTTGGGCCGAGTCGGATTCGAACCAACGTAGGCGTAACCAGCGGATTTACAATCCGCCCCCATTAACCACTCGGGCATCGGCCCATGCTTTTTTAAATAATTGTATTTTTTATTTTGCATGAATAATACTAAAGATTATATTAACAAAAAAGTTTAGAAATTTCAATTTTTTTATAAATTTCTAAACTTTTTTTGGGCTTTTTTTTTTTAAATTTTAAACAAACTAAAAATAAATTTATTTTTTTTTGAATTTTTTTTAATATAAAAAAACAAAAGGAATAAAAATATGTTTAAAGAAAGCTTTATTTTTTTTTTAATTGAACAAAAATTCAAAAAGCAAAGCAGTTTTATTTTTTGTTCAATTCTATCCATTTATTAATAAACAGCAAAAATTTATTTTTTATAATTTTAAACAAAAGAAGAAAATACTTTCCCATTTAAAGAGAAAGTATTTAAAAAAAAAAAGATTATAGTTTGTCAATAGTTTCAAATTCGAATTTGATTTCTTTCCAAACTTCACAAGCAGCAGCTAATTCTGGAGACCATTTACAAGCTGAGCGGATAACATCACCACCTTCACGAGCTAAGTCACGACCTTCGTTACGAGCTTGAGTACATGCTTCTAAAGCAACACGGTTAGCAACAGCTCCAGGAGCGTTACCCCAAGGGTGACCTAAAGTACCACCACCGAATTGTAAACAAGCGTCATCACCAAAGATTTCAACTAAAGCTGGCATGTGCCATACGTGAATACCACCAGAAGCAACTGGCATAGTACCTGACATAGAACACCAGTCTTGAGTGAAGTAAATACCACGGCTACGGTCTTTTTCGATGTAGTCGTCACGCATTAAGTCTACGAAACCTAAAGTAACTTCACGTTCACCTTCTAATTTACCAACTACAGTTCCTGAGTGTAAGTGGTCACCACCTGACATACGTAGAGCTTTAGCTAATACACGGAAGTGAATACCGTGGTTTCTTTGACGGTCAATAACCGCGTGCATAGCACGGTGAATGTGTAATAATAAACCATGATCACGACAGTAAGCAGCTAATGAAGTGTTAGCTGTAAAACCACCTGTTAAGTAGTCGTGCATAATAATAGGTACACCTAGTTCTTTAGCACATTGAGCACGTTTTAACATTTCTTCACAAGTACCAGCAGTAGCGTTTAAGTAGTGACCTTTAATTTCACCAGTTTCAGACTGAGCTTTGTAAATAGCTTCAGCAACGAATAAGAAACGGTCTCTCCAACGCATGAATGGTTGTGAGTTTACGTTTTCATCATCTTTTGTAAAGTCTAAACCACCACGTAAACATTCGTAAACAGCACGTCCATAGTTTTTAGCTGATAAACCTAATTTAGGTTTAATTGTACAACCTAATAAACCACGACCATATTTGTTTAATTTGTCACGTTCAACTTGGATACCGTGTGGAGGTCCTTGGAATGTTTTAACGTAAGCAGGAGGAATACGTAAATCTTCTAAACGTAATGCACGAAGAGCTTTGAAACCAAATACGTTTCCTACGATTGAAGTGAATAAGTTTGTTACTGATCCTTCTTCAAAAAGATCGATTGGGTATGCTACATAAGCAATGTATTGGTTGTCTTCACCCGGTACCGGTTCGATATCGTAACAACGACCTTTGTAACGGTCTAATGTAGTAAGACCATCAGTCCATACAGTTGTCCAAGTACCTGTTGATGATTCAGCTGCTACAGCTGCACCACATTCTTCAGGTGGAACACCTGGTTGTGGAGTCATACGGAATGCTGCTAAAATATCAGTATCTTTTACAACGTAATCTGGAGTGTAATATGTTAAACGATAATCTTTAACACCGGCTTTAAATCCAGCACCTGCTCTTGTTTCTGTTTGAGGAACCATTAAAAAAGTTCATAGAACATTTTGTCGATCCTATAAAAATCTATCCGACGAAAAACTTTCTCTTTTCGAAAAAAAAGAAATTGAAAAAAATAAAAAATAGAGCTATATTAATACAAAACTCTAAAAAAAGATTTTTATGCACATTGCTCAATAAAATCTTTTTTTAAAATTTTTATTTTTTATATAATTTTACCATAAAGTTCAAACTTTAGCAAATTTTGAACTTTTAAAAATTTTTTTTTAAGCTATAAATTACTCCGTGATCTTTATTTCTACGCACAACTCTATTTTTATATGTTTATAATTTTATAATTTTTTTAAATTTTTATTCATTTTTTTCTATTTTTTTACGCACTCTCTAAAGTTTAAAAAACTTAAAAAAAAAACTGGATACAAATTTTTATCTGTTTTTTCCTTTCTTCTACAAAAATTTAGAAGAAAAAGGAAAAAAGCCTTTTTAATTTTTTTTTATGAATTTTAAAGTTTTATTTTTTTTATTTCTTTTTTTTGTATTTTTTCTAAAGAAAAAAAATCTTTTTTTTTTACTTTTTTCTTTATTTTGAAAAAAAGTTTTTTTTTAAACTAAAAAAAAAGCAAAAGGCAAAAGGCAAAATAAAAAGCTACAAAAATAAAAAAGAGTTTTTTCCTCTTTCCCAAAAGAATTGTACGCTCGTCTTACACTCATTTTTAGAAAGACATCCTTTTAAAATTCATAAAAATTTATTTTATAAAATAACCAAACTAAAACAAAAAAACATGACTCGTGTAAAACGTGGGAATGTATCTCGCAAACGTCATAAAAAAGTATTAAATTTAACAAAAGGTTTCCGTGGAGCAGCTTCATTATTATTCCGTACAGCAAATCAACAAAATATGAAAGCTTTACGTTATTCATATGCAAACCGTCGTAAAAAGAAACGAGATTTTCGACGTCTTTGGATTACACGTGTAAATGCCTCTATTCGTGCATATGGTTTTAATTACAGTGAATTTTTATATGTTTTAAAAAATTCAAATGTTCTTTTAAACCGAAAAATTTTAGCACAATTAGCTATTTGTGATCCAGACACTTTTTTTAAATTCGTTACTTCTATTAAATAATAAAAAAAATCTGGAAGCAAGTTTTTCCACTTTTTTTTAAATTTAAGCCTCGCAGAATTTTTTTCTTTTTTCTTTATAAAAACGAAAAAAGAAACTTTTTTTTGCTAAAAAAACTTTTTTTTTAAGTTAAAAAAAAACAAAAAACAAAAATTTTGCGTGGCCTTTTTTTCTTGTTCTTCTTTTTTTTAGTGAAAAAAGCCTTAAACTTCCAAAAAAGTATTTAAGGTTTTGAAGCCGAAAATCTTTATTTTTACCGGCTTGTTTTTTCCAACAAAAAAATTTTAAAGCTTTTTTAACTTTTGTTTTACTTAAAAAAAAAGCAAAAGGCAAAAGGCAAAAGCAGAGAAAAAACAAGGGGTCAAGATTCTAAAATGTTCTTTTAAAAGTTTTAGGTTAACAAAAACGTACATCAAAATCAAAAAAAAATATTCGTAAAAATGCTTGGAAACAAAAAGTAACAAAAAAAGCAACAAGAGCGCTTTTTTTAGCAAAACTTGTTTTAAGTAAAGGAGAAATTTCAACTCCTGAAAAAGTAGAAAATTCATAAATTCTTTTCCTTTCGTTTCTTTTTGTTTTGCTTTTGCTTTTTTTAACTTAAAAAAAAGCAAAAGCAAAACAAAAAGAAACAAAAAAACCTTTATGTCTCCGACAAGAGAAAGAGGTATGGTCAAAGTTTGTACTATGGGTATGTAACCCTTTTCTGCTCTGCTGGTAATAATTGTAGGGGTTTTTTGCCAGTATTTCTGGTCTAAAAGAAAGGATTAAAATTTTTTTTGCCATTAGCTTTTGCCTTTTGCTTTTTTTTTCTAAAAAAAAGTTTTTCTTTGAGCAATAAAAAACTATAGCTCTGCTATTTTTGGTTGGAGCAAAACTTCTCCTTAAATATAGAAGACTTCGCAACAAAAGGATATTTGAGCCTTAGAACAATTCAAATCTAATTGCCAAAAAATTTGTAACAAAGCCCGGTCTATTGTAATTCAAATTTTCTTTTAGGGAATAGTGAAAAATTTAAGAAGAACTGAAATTTTAAAATTTCAAAGCTTCAAAAAAAATGAAAAACTCAAGCTTAAATTAAAGCCTGAGTTTTTCATAAAAAAAAAGACTAAGCGTTTACAGAAGGAGCTTCTACAGATGCTAAGTCTAATGGGAAGTTGTGAGCGTTACGCTCGTGCATAACTTCCATACCTAAGTTAGCACGGTTGATGATGTCAGCCCATGTGTTTAAAACACGACCTTGTGAATCAACAACTGATTGGTTGAAGTTGAAACCGTTTAAGTTGAATGCCATAGTTGAAATACCTAAAGCAGTGAACCAAATACCAACAACTGGCCAAGCAGCTAAGAAGAAGTGTAATGAACGAGAGTTGTTGAATGAAGCGTATTGGAAGATTAAACGTCCGAAGTAACCGTGTGCAGCTACGATGTTGTATGTTTCTTCTTCTTGACCGAATTTGTAACCTTCGTTAGCAGATTCGTTTTCAGTAGTTTCACGGATTAAAGATGAAGTTACTAATGAACCGTGCATAGCTGAGAATAATGAACCACCAAATACACCAGCAACACCTAACATGTGGAACGGGTGCATTAAAATGTTCAATACTTTGCGTTTTTGATAGAAAAAAGTAAAGTATGGGACTATATCATTACAATTAAAAAAATTTTTATTCACTTGTTGAATTGTTTGAATCGAGTTGATCTATTTCAATATTTAAGTATTGACGACAAAACTTTTCATTTGAAAAACCTCTCGCTGAAATAAAATTTGAAATAGAAAGAATTGCAATTTGTTGTTCAACAGGTGAAAGTTTGAAAAATAATACTTCTTTTAATTGTACCATGCGCTCACGAACTTTTCTAATATTTGAAAAAAGTTCAGTAGTCTCTGAACCTAAACCAACTCTTGGTTTTTGGTTGCTGATTAACGTAGTTTTTCCATTTTCAATTTTAAAAATTTTTTTGTACAATTCACCTTGTTGAAGCAAAGTATCAATGAATTCAATAAAGTGATCAACTGTGATAACTCGAAGATGTCCATATTCAGCGTGAAAAGCTTCATGGATTTCTTTTGAAAGAACAATTCCATTTTCTGGATCAAATTTAAGAGAAGAAAAGACACGTTGGATATAAAGGTGATGAACATTTAGTTCTTTTGAATTATTTACACAAAACGCACAGTTTGTTCCATATTTTTCAAAAACTTCTCTTCTCCACCCAGCAATACGATGACGCAATTCTCTTTTTTCTGATGCAGGTTTTCTTGGTTTTGTTTTTGCCTTTGCCATTTTTTGTCGTGTATCTTCAGAAAATACTCGATTTTGAAGTTTTTCGCTAACTACCTTGCGTCCACAGCACAGGAGTCCTGTTCTTGCTCGAAGATAGTTGCAAACGGGAGTTTTTTGAATTCTTCCATTATTATGGTGAGGACAACGCAAATATAAAATAGCAACTCGTACTGACACGAAACGAAAATTTTCTCGTTCTACTTGAGATAAACTTTCATAAAGAACTAGTTGGGCTTCATACTCACTGTATAAAAGAGTATGACCAAATTTTTGAGCTTTTTGAACAACTTTTTGTTGTTTAGATTCAATGTTTTGTTTTGGTAGTTTGTACATAAAATTAAAAAAAGAAAATTATTTATAGATTACTAAAGCTTTTCAGCAGTTAACATGATTTTTTGAGCACAACATTTTTTATTTATGCTCAGCTTGGAAAACGATCCATACTGTTACGCAAAACATTTTTTGTATAAAAAATGTTTTTACTCTTTTTGTTTCTAAAAAGATCGGACTATATCATAACTCAAAAAATATATTTTATTGAGTTTTGGAAACTGTAAAACTAAGAATTCTAGTTTTTAGTCTCTGAGCTTTTTTCCTTTTAAAAGTAATTTTGTTTTACTTTTTATGGAAAATGAGCTGATGATTTAAAAAAATTAAAAAAGAAAAAAAGTAAATTTTCAATTTTTTTTTAAACCAATTAAAAAAAAATTTTTTAATTATTTTTATTTTCATCAATTTTCCCAATTTTCAAACAAACTTTTGGGATTTGTTTGTCACGTTTGTTCATGAAGTTGAAAGTTCCTGAAATCATTAATGTTCAGCAAAGCTCGCTACGCCTTGCCCGGAATTCTCTCCAGCCTTATGTCACCACAAGGATCAGACCATATCATACTCAGAAAATTCTTTAAAATGAATAAAGAATAAAAAAAGTCTCATCTTTTCGAGCACGCTTGTGCTCTACTCCTTTTAGGATGGTCGTTAGATCATGTCCCAAAAAACAAAAATCGTATTAACTTACAACCTTTTCTTCGAACATTTTCATATTTTTTGCTAAAACTAAACATACAAATTTATTCATTTTGACTTTCGGATTCATTGAATGAACCCTGTTCGCCAACTTGTGTACAACTGGTATCAGCAGGATCATTCATTTTGTTACGAATTGTTTTTCTCGCCATACCAGTTGCACGAGAAGCTTCAGCAAGACTTGGATAAATTTGATTGTTTAGTTTAATGGGTTTACCTAAAGCATCATTTGGAATATTTCTCATTGAATCTCCAATACGTTTTTTTGTTTCTTCAGAATGAGTTTTTCCCCAAAAAGGGTTTTGTTCTTTAGGTTTTGAATTGTTATTTGTTAAATAATTATAACAAAGTTCGCGATCTTGTAAAATAAGCATAGATTCACGAACTAAACGATCTTCTTGATTTTGCCAAGAAGGTCCCATAAATAAAACTACAAATTCAAACTGTCCAATACCGTATGTATTGAAATCGTGTTGAAGTTGTCTCGAGCCATGAATATTTCTGTTTAAATATGATTTATGAGAAGCTAACCGACCAGAAACATTTGATGATTCTCCATAATATCTTTTGTCATTGACTATACATCGAATCATGTATAAACCTGGTTGTTTTCTCGGTTGTAAACGATTTTGATTTTGGTTTGATACGGGATTTTCTCTTTTCTTGAAACCAGGATCTGCTAAAGAAGCTTGGTCAGGATTTGAATCTTCGATTAGAAAGAGAGTTCCCCCGTTTAGATGAGTTTCCAACTTTTCCTTTCGCGGAAAGAAAAAAAAAAATTTTTTTGAAAGAAAAACTTTTTATTTTTTCCGACAATTGCGAAACCAATTGTAAAAAGTGGGGCAAAAACTTTACCTAAAGGCATACCGTCAGAGAAAGAACCTTGTCCGATAGGGTAGATGATGAATACAGCAGTAGCAGCTGCAACTGGTGCAGAGTAAGCTACAGCAATCCAAGGACGCATCAAAATGTTTCTTCAAAACCATAAAAATTTTGAAACTTTAAATTTCCTTAAAGATCAGACTATATCATAAAAAACTGAAAAGTTTTTTTCAAGCACTCAAAGAGAAAGACTCTCTTTAGTCGTTGAACGATCTAAACTTTTTTAGATTCGCTGCAAGTTAACTGTCACTCGAAAGTTTTTTATTGGAAGGTTTAGGATTTCGGTAATTTACTCTTTTCCCAACTGGACGATTTTTTATATGATTCCAATACAAATCTTCTGACATATGAACACGATGTTCGAAATATTCAAAGGTTTCATCTGCATAAACAATTGAATACGGAGAAAAAACAATTTTTCCATCAATTGAGAGACCTTTTCCATTGATAACTCTATGTCTTTGAGAAGTTGGATTGTATATATTAATCCCGAGTTCAGCTTGGGTTTTTAACCCTTGCTGCAAATTGTTTAACATTTTTTGTCGAAAAGAAGTATTTTCTTGAAATTTTGTTTGCCACGCTGCCAAAGCATTCAGTAAATTTTGAGGATCAAAAGCCCCAACACCTCTTTCTTTTGCAACAGCGGCCCCTTTTTTTCCTAATTTTCTTTGCACTTCTGAATTGTACCACCCTCGATTTTGATCACGCAAATTTTGTTGTTGTTGTTTTCCACCAAGTGACCCAGCGTATTGTGCCATGTCACGGCGAGTTTGAGCACTATTTTGTCCTAACATTTTGTTCACTGCCACACGATCTGCTACCTTTCCATATTGTAAAAAACGAAGGTAGTGAGCGTGTACATGCTCTGGAAATGTTAAGAGTACAGTATTGTCTTCACGGTAGGTGCCACTTTCATGCCCAGGAAGAATACGATGTTTTTCTAAATAGTGGCAGACACCCATTCTTGAATCAATAAAATGAGAAGCGGTTGCCCCAGGTACAACACCTTTTGCAGGGATATAGTATTTTTTCTTTTCTTTCATTTTTTTCATAAACTCTAAGTAGACATCTCTGCCAGCTTGTTTTCGTTTTTCAACAAGAGTTAAAAAAGACTCTGAAATTGGAAGTGCAAAGCCACCTTTTTTGCGACGAGGTTTTTCTTGCAATTCACTCGATTCGAAAGGAAATTGTGTCGAATCAACTTGTTTATCACCAGGCAAAGAGCCTGCCCATGAATTATCTTTTCTGCTTCTCTTTATTTCTGTTTGGAAATGGGAGAGAACTTTGTTTTACAGAATGGAAAATAAAAATGGGGAGGGAATATGTGGTGGAAGTGATGTGATTCATGTGTTTCCCCTGGGCAAGCGTTTGATACAAAACAATGGTTTTGTTTCTTTGCATACCTAAACGGTAAGATAATTCCCACTCACGACCCATGTAGCAGCAGATTCCTAAGAAGAAGTGACAAACGATTAATTGGTAAGGACCACCGTTGTATAACCACTCGTCTAAAGAAGCAGCTTCCCAAATTGGGTAGAAATGTAAACCGATAGCGTTAGATGTAGGAACTACAGCACCAGAGATGATGTTGTTACCGTATAATAATGAACCAGAAACTGGCTCACGGATACCATCGATCACACTTTTTTTTGAACACATCTCTTTTTGCCTATTGACAAAAAAAGTATTTATTTGAAAAAAAGCGCGGACTATGTCATAAAATAAAAATATTTTTTATTTCTTGGGTACTTTATACACTGTTCTATATATTAGTGTAATAGTCTCTGAACATTTTCAAAAAATTTTGAAATATGTTGCGAATTTTTGCTATCTATTTAGAATTTTCACTCTCTTTTTTTTTGCTTTTCGTCTCAAAAAAAAGACAAAAAGCAAAAAAATAAATCAAATACTTGTTCATGAATTTTCACCCACTAAAATCCAACCATACCGTCTTTTTGTTACTTTTCTTAAAATTTCACTTAATCCACTTGTAAACTTAACACTTCCTGGCACATGGGCATTTAAAATCTCCAAAATTTGTTGAAGAGTTTCCGCTTTTTCAATAAAAACTTCCACCCCGCTAACATGTCTCCAAAACATTGGTTTTTGAATACGTTCTTTGGTTATAGGATTTTGACGAGAAATACCTGCTTGACGACCATACAATTTCCCTATCTTTGAAGAATGGGCTTTTTGAGAAATACTACCAACACTGCCTGCTTTTGATGGATTTAAATTTTGAAGATTCAATTTTAAATATTTTTGTCTTTGTGCTTGCTGTGCAGGTGTGTTTAAATTTCCAGCGATTTTTCCACCAAGTTGACAACATAATTGAGCTTTATCAGCTGTTACATTTTGTCTTAATTGAAGAAACAGAAAATCACCTGAAAGGTTATACACTAAATAATGATAAAAATGGGCAAAATAATGTTCTTCATATGTTAGTACAATTGTTTCTTCATTTTGTGCTTCATGTGAATTTCTTTTGATTTTTGATTTATGTAAAGGTATAATGTGATGATTTTCTAAAACCAAATTTGATTTTGTTTTATCAAGTGGACGAGTTTTTAAAGAATCAATAAATGCATAATAAATATTTTTTGGTGGTTTTTCTGGTTGATATTCTGATTTTGTTAATTTTTTTGCATGAAGAAGTAAAAAAAGAAATTGTTCTGTCATAAAATATTTGAAAAAAAAATGAAAATAATAAAATTCAAAAAATACAAATTTTCGCAATTCACCCAATTTTTCATACAAGTTTTAAAACTTGTTGAGACACCAAATAAGGAATCTACTGGAGGAGCAGCAATGAAAGCGATGATGAATACAGAAGTAGCAGTTAATAATGTAGGGATCATGATCACACCAAACCAACCGATGTATAAACGGTTTTCAGTAGAAGTGATCCACTCACAGAAACGTGCCCAAAGGCTAGATGCTTCGTTTTTAGCTAAGATAGCTGTCATAATATAAAAAAATAAAAATTTAAAATTCTCCGAATCTTTAAAAGATTTTTCATGAATTCAAATGAACTCTTGTTAATTAACAAAATAACATAGATTTCAAAAATGTCAAATTTAGTCAAATAAAAATTATTCGATGTGTTATTTACCAAAAATTTTTCTTTTGTTTTTGTAAAATTTTTTTGTTTTCAAAAAAACTTTTTGTTTTTTATGTTTATTTACAAAGTCAAAAAGTCAAATAAAAAAATAACAAACTTTCGTTTTTCATTTCATACAAAAATTTTTGTTTTGCAAATTTTTAAAAATGGAGTTAAATTTAATACTTTTTTATTGAATTTGAGGTTTAAACTCATAAATTCAATTTTTCAAATTTAAAATTCAATCCTTAACATTTTTAGAGTGACTTAATTTTTACAAGTTTAAGTTTTTTAATAAATAAAATTTTGAACTTTTTTATTTTTGCCTTTGCTTTTTTGAAAAAAAAAATTTTTCATTTTTTATTTTTTTATGAAAAGTTGAAAAATTTCAAAGGTTGAACAAAACAAAAAATTTTTAATGAAATCTATAAAAATTGAAAATAAAAAATTTGTTTTTTAATCCTCTATTTGTATTTTTCAAAAAAAAGTTTGAAATTTCTATTTTTTTGTTTTTTTATTTCAACTGAATACATTCAAAAGAGCAAGTATTGCTGAAAGCAAACTGTCTCCCTCTATAAATTCAACCTCTCCAAAAGTTCCTTTCAACCTTCAATACATTTTTTTTTGTTCTTGTCAGGACTCGAATTTATAGTAAATGGCAATTTTTTTGAAAAAGTTTACGGCAACTCGCTTTTTACGAAATTTGCTCCACGTTCAATTTTTTTTGTTTTTTCCTTGCAGGATGTATTATAACGTATGAAAAAGTCTTTTTTTGTTAATTTTTTAAATTTTTTTAAATTTTTTCAATAAAAACAAAAATATGAAAGAAAAATTAGAAAAAAAATAAAAAATGAATAAAAAAAGAACTAAATAAAAAATTTTTAATCTTTGTTTATTTATTAATATTTTTTGAAATAAATTTTATTTTTAGTTTTTCACTTATCATTTATGAAATTTTAAAATAATTTTCTTGCAAATAAAATTTATTTTTCATATAAAATATTACGTGCGCAGCGCACGTAATATTTTATATGAAAAATAAAATAAAGATTTTCAGTATTCAATTCAAAAAATTTTAGAAAATTTAAATTGAAAATTCAAACTTATTTTTTATTAGTACATATAAAAGTTTTTGTTTTGTAAATCTTCAAAAAATAAATCTTTAAAAAATTCAATAAAAATATAAATATTTGAAAGATTTGCAATATCAATAAATGAAAACAAAAAAGTATTTGAAAGTATTTCAAAAACTAGATTTCTTTTCCAACTCTATGTTTTATTGAATTTCAATATTTTTGTGCATAGTATGCAAAAATTGAAAATTCATAAATATTAAATATTTAAAGTTTTCATTTCTATATTTTAATTTTCTATTTGAATTTTTATTGAACTAGAGTTTTCAACTCATAAATTCAATACTTAATATTTTTACAATCAAACAATTGATTTTTGAAGGTTCAACTTCTAAAAAACTTGAAATTTTCAATTTTTTTTTGTTTGAATTTTTCATTAAAAAAGTTGTATTTTTCAAACTCAAAAAATAAAATTAAAAGGATTTGAACCACCTAAGGTGGATTGTTCATTCTAAACTGGAATGAAATCTATAAAAGTTTGAAATAAAAAGTTTGTTTTTCAATCAATTTTTGAATTTGTATTTTTCAAAGAATTTCAAAGAAAAAGTTTGAAATTTAAACTTTTTTGTTTTGTTATTTTAAATAAATAATCAAATGAATAAATACAAAAGCACGAGCTTGGCCGGGGGAGGGGGGACCCTCCCCCCCACTCTCCAGATCTCTTTTTGGGGTCTTTGAGGACTTGAACCTAAGTCTTACTATGATTCTTTTTGATGAGCCTACAAACTATTGTTCTAAGAATTTTTGTTTTTTTGCATTTTTTCCTGTCGGAATCCATTATACAATATTACACAAATTTTTTTTTTGTCAACTCTTTCATTTTTTTTTTATTTATTTTTGAATTTAAAAAAATTAGTAAAAATTTGAAGTTTTTTAGAAACTATCTTTTTTTTTGTAAAAATGCTATTATTTTTGCATTCTATTTTATGGCGGGCGTAGCCAAGTGGTAAGGCAATGGATTGTGACTCCATCATTCGCGGGTTCGAACCCCGTCGTTCGCCCATAATAAAACCAAAAATATGAAAAATTTTCATATTAAAATAAAAATAAATTTAAACAATTGTATACTTTTTTTTATTAAATTTTAGAAAAATATTTTAAAAGTTGAAAATTTATTTTATTTAAATTTTTTTAATTTGAAATAGATTTTCAAAAAATTCAAAATTTCAATTTTTTAATTTTATTAAATAAAAAATTGAAAAAAAAATGTAGGTCACCTATGGCATGCTGGACGTGCACGTGCTGCTGCTGCTGGATTTGAAAAAGGTATTGACCGTTTAGATGAACCAGTATTATCTATGAGACCTTTAGACTAATTCAAGTCTGCTTTCGGAGCAACTTGAATTTTTCAAAAACTCAAAAGGGCTTTCCTGTTTTTTTTGCTGATAACTCATTGGAAGAAAGGCTTTGCCCAGATTCCTCACTTTGGTTTGTTTTGTAAACTTTTTTTCAAAAATTTTGGTTTGTTTTGCAAACTTTTTTTTGAACATCAAACAAAAAAAACCTTTTTTGTTTGCCTTTTGGAAAAAACCAAAAAGTAAACAAAATAAAAGGAACAAAAAGTGCTCACCAAAAAATTCCTTGGAAGCAGCCCAATATTTTTCAATAAAAAAATTCGAAACTTTTCTTTGAGAACATTCAATTTGAAAAGAAAAGTTTCGAATTTTTTTTGATTTCTTGCATTTCTTGCATTTCTTGCATTTGGATTTTTTCGCTCTTTTTTCCTTTTCTTAACTTTTGAAAAAGTTTACCCCTTTCCGAATCTCGTCAAAGGTTCAAAGAACAGTGGATTCGAACCAGTGGAAAAAACCTACTTTTTTTTGAGACTTTGAAAAGTCTTAAAAGAAAAAAACGTAAACCCCTCTTTTTTGTATGTTTTTAAACTTTTTTTACGAACTTTTTGTTTTTTGCCTTTTTTTTGCAAAGTTTGTTTTTTTGAAAAACGTTTTTTTTGATCAAAAACGTTTTTCAAAAAAACAAACTTTGCAAAAAAATGCTCTTTTTTCTTGCAAAAGTCAAAAAAAATCAAAAGAGACAAAGCCCTCTATCAAAATTCTGATATATAAAAGTTTTCAGTTCAAAAAGATGTTTCAACCATTCTGATTTTGCCTTTTTTGATTTTGCCTTTTTTGATTCTGCCTTTTTTGATTTGAAAAGTAAAGGCAAAAAATGAAAAAAAAGATTTCTGACTTGCAAACAATTTTTTTGTACACCATTTTTTTGAAAGAGCAAAAAAAATAAAAAAAAATTCGTAAAAAAAAATAAAAAAAAGTTCGTAAAAAAAAATAAAAAAAATAAAAAAAAAGGTAAAAAAAATGAGCAAAGCTTGAAAAATCAAAAAACAAAGAAAAAAAAAAGGTTATAGTTCTATATAAAAAAAAATAAAAATTGACAAGAAAAAAAAATTTGGTAAATTAAAAAGTAAGGAATGTCCAAAAAACGTGAATTACAAAAAATTCAATTTTTGTTGAATTTAACTTTTTGCAGTTTTTTAAAAAACTTTTTTTTCTTGTAAAAAAAAGCAAAAGCTGAAAAAAGTTCAAAAAGTAATATGCATGTTCTATTTGAATTTGTTTTTAAAGCAAATCAAATGTTGAAGAAAAAATTTATTGGAGAGTTTGATCCTGGCTCAGGACGAACGCTGGCGGTATGCCTAACACATGCAAGTCGTACGAGATTTCTCTTTTTTCGGAAAGGTAAATTGCAGTGGCGGACGGGTGAGTAACGCGTAAGAACTTACCTTTTGGTGGGGGATAACAGCGGGAAACTGCTGCTAATACCCCATAATGCTGAGGAGCTAAAAGTGAAAACTGCCAAGAGAGAGGCTTGCGTCTGATTAGCTAGTTGGAGAGGGTAAAGGCCTCCCAAGGCGACGATCAGTAGCTGGTCTGAGAGGATGATCAGCCACACTGGGACTGAGACACGGCCCAGACTCCTACGGGAGGCAGCAGTGGGGAATTTTCCACAATGGGCGAAAGCCTGATGGAGCAATACCGCGTGAAGGATGAAGCATCGTGGTGTGTAAACTTCTTTTCTTAAGGAAGAATAAATGACGGTACTTAAGGAATAAGCACCGGCTAACTCTGTGCCAGCAGCCGCGGTAATACAGAGGGTGCAAGCGTTGTCCGGAATGATTGGGCGTAAAGCATCTGTAGGTGGTTTCTAAAGTCAACTGTTAAATCCCAGAGCTCAACTTTGGACAAGCAGTTGAGTACTTAGAAACTTGAGTACGGTAGGGGTAGAGGGAATTCCTTGTTTAGCGGTGAAATGCATAGAGATAAGGAAGAACACCAGTGGCGAAAGCGCTCTACTGGGCCGTGACTGACACTGAGAGATGAAAGTTAGGGGAGCGAAAAGGATTAGATACCCTTGTAGTCCTAACCGTAAACGATGGATACTAAGTGCTGTCAAAAACAGTGCTGTAGCTAACGCGTTAAGTATCCCGCCTGGGGAGTATGCTCGCAAGAGTGAAACTCAAAGGAATTGACGGGGACCCGCACAAGCGGTGGATTATGCGGTTTAATTCGATGATACACGAAGAACCTTACCAGGGATTGACATGCCGGGAACTTTCTAGAGATAGATTGGTGCCTTTTTTAGGAACCTGGACACAGGTGGTGCATGGCTGTCGTCAGCTCGTGCCGTGAACAACCTCGCGGCTAAGAAAAGAAATTTTCTTAGAATTCTAAAACAAAACTCAACTTGGAGAATTGCAAAGCTTTTGCTTTGGAAATTCCAAAGGCATTTTCAATAACAATGAATAGATAGAGATCAAATTATCAAAGAAATTTCAAAAATAAAAACTTATGGAACAACAATTTCGAGAAAGTCCGATTGGCTTTGGCCATTCGAGGCAACCTACTTTTTATAATCGTGAAGCTTTTGACTTTACAATTGGCAAAATTCTTGGAGATGGTCACATCAACAAAAAAAATCAATTGGAAATCGACCAAAAACAACGTGAATACACAGCTTGGAATCAAGCAGAAACACGAAGACTTGGTCTTTCATCAGACAAAGCAACAATTTCAGTCGTAAAAAGGAGACGTTTGAACAAAGAAACTTTAGAATATACGCCATCAACGTCACATAGATGCTATTCGAGTGCACTGTTTGGTGATTTTCGAAAAAAGTTCTACGTTCAAAAAGGTCCTGAAGACCCAACCTATGGTTGAGATTCGCCATGGCGAAAAGCTTATCCTGAAGAATTAAGGGAATGGTTGACGAGTCCCTATGCACTTGCTATTTTATATATGGACGATGGTGGGATTCAACAAGAAAGTCCATTTATTTCAACAGGTGAAGTTTCAACGAGAGAAATTTTATTTTTAAAAGAAGTTTTAGAAAATAATTTTGGTTTACAATTTTCATTAACAAAAGTTGGAAAAGAAAAAGAAACGTCAACGTATGTTTACAAAGGTCTGCACTTAAAAAGATAGAGTCGAAAAAGATTTTTTGAACTTGTTTCTCCGACTGTGATGCAGGTTCCTTGTATGCGATACAAGCTTGACTTTATTTCAAATATTCAAAACAACAATTGAAAACCCTATAAAGACTACATAGTTTGATACCAGTTTTGGTAAATGATATAGTCTAAACTTTAAAGCAATTTAAAGAAATCGGCAAAAATAAACACAAAAATTGTTCAATTCTTTCAAATTGAATACAAAAAAGTGATTTATTCGTCGATTAACATTAAGGAGGTGTAGAGTTAAGTCTTCTAACGAGCGCAACCCTTGTCTTTAGTTAAAACCATTAGGAACTCTAAAGAGACTGCCGGTGTAAACCGGAGGAAGGAGAGGATGACGTCAAGTCAGCATGCCCCTTACATCCTGGGCTACACGCGTAATACAATGGCAAAGACAATAGGCAGCGAACCCGCGAGGGGAAGCGAATCTAGCAAACTTTGCCTCAGTTCAGATTGTAGGCTGCAACTCGCCTGCATGAAGCCGGAATCGCTAGTAATCGCCGGTCAGCTATACGGCGGTGAATACGTTCTCGGGTCTTGTACACACCGCCCGTCACATGCTGGAAGCCGATCTGTCCCGAAGACAGGACGTTAACCCATCTCCTCTGGAGAAGGGAGGCTAATGTCAACGGTTGGGTTGGTGACTAATATGAAGTCGTAACAAGGTATCCGTACTGGAAGGTGTGGATGGAGAAATCTTTTTTTTCATTTTTTGCCTTTTTTTTGGAAAGGCAAAAAAAATGGTTTCTATTAAGAAACCAAATTCTTTTTTTATCTTTTATTTGTATGAATTGTTTTTAAAACAGTTCATACAAATAAAAGATAAATTTATTTTCTCTTCAAAAAAAGAGAATATTGGAATGTACTATTCAAATGTTTTGTTTCTTTTTGCATTTTTTTCCTTTTTTCTTTTTGAAAAAAAAAGAGAAAAGCAAAGGTTGAAAATTTGAAAAAAAAAGTTCAAAATAAAAAAAACATTTCTCTTTTGTTTTTTGGCAATTGGGCAAACTTGTTTTTTAAAAACACTTTTTTTGGCTTCAAAAAAAGCAAAAGGCAAAAAAACAATATGGACGGACCATTAGCTCAGTTGGTTAGAGCGCACGCTTGATAAGCGTGAGGTCACTGGTTCAAGTCCAGTATGGTCCAGCTTTTTTATAAACTTTTTTTTTTCTAAAAAAAAGCAAAAGCAAAAAAGGGAATATAGCTCAGTTGGTAGAGCGGTGCCTTTGCAAGGCATAGGCCAAGGGTTCGAATCCCTTTATTTCCACCCTTTCATTTAACAATGAAAGTGATCAAAAAATTTTTTTATATTCTTGTTTTTTCTCTTTGTATAAAAAACAAAGAATGAACAAAATATTTTTTCTGTTGAATTGATGGTTTTTTCCTTTTGTTTTTTTTTGTAAAAAAAAAATTTTTAAAAAAGTAAAAACCAAGGGTGCAATTTTGCATTTTTTAGGTCAAAGAAACGAAGGCTTACGGTGGAGACCTAGGCACTCAGAGACGATGAAGGGCGCAGATACCGGCGATACGCTTCGGGGAGCTGGTAACAAGCATTGATCCGAAGATCCCCGAATAGGGCAACCTCTTAAAGAACTCCTTTTTGAATTCATAGAAAAGGAAGAGGCAACCCGGTGAACTGAAACATCTCAGTAGCCGGAGGAAAAGAAAGCAAAAGCGATTCCCGGAGTAGCGGCGAGCGAAATGGGAACAGCCTAAACCATTTTACTTTTGTAAGTGGGGTTGTGGGAATCCAAATTCAAAAAATAAAGCTTAAAAAAAGCAAAAGATGAGACGAAGCAGCTGAATCCTGCACCATAGATGGTGAAAGTCCAGTAGTCAAAAACTTTCAAACCTTGGAAAATCCCGAGTAGCATGGGACACGTGGAATCCCGTGTGAATCAGCGAGGACCACCTCGTAAGGCTAAATACTCCTGAGTGACCGATAGTGAAGAAGTACAGCGATGGAAAGGTGAAATAGAACCCCATGTAGGGGAGTGAAAGAGAACATGAAACCGTAAGCTGACAAGCAGTGGGAGGAAAATCTGACCGCGTGCCTGTTGAAGAATGAGCCGGCGACTTATAGGAAGTGGCAGGGTTAAGGAGTTGTATCCGGAGCCCAAGCGAAAGCGAGTCTGAATAGGGCGACAAAGTCACTTCTTATGGACCCGAACCTGGATGATCTAATCATGGCCAGGTTGAAGCTTGGGTAACACCAAGTCGAGGACCGAACCGACCGATGTTGAAAAATCGGCGGATGAGCTGTGATTAGGGGTGAAATTCCAATCGAATTCAGAGCTAGCTGGATCTCCCCGAAATGCGTTGAGGCGCAGCGGCAACGATGTCCTGTCTAAGGGTAGAGCGACTGTTTCGGTGCGGGCTGCGAAAGCGGTACCAAGTCGTGGCAAACTCCGAATATTAGGCAATGGATTCCGTAAGCCAGTGAGACTGTGGGAGATAAGTTCCATAGTCAAGAGGGAAACAGCCCAGACCATCAGCTAAGGCCCCTAAATGATTGCTAAGTGGAAAAGGATGTGAGAATGCTGAAACAACCAGGAGGTTCGCTTAGAAGCAGCTATTCCTTGAAAGAGTGCGTAATAGCTCACTGGTAAAGCGTTCTTGCGCCGACAATGGCCGGGACTAAGCAATCTGCCGAAGCTATGGGATTTGTTCTTTATTTTTTTTCTTTTTTTCAAAAAAGAAAAAAAAGCGTAGAAAAACGTTTTTCAAAAAATAAATAGAAACGAATCGGTAGGGGAGCGTTCTGCACTGGGTGAAGCTTTGACGGAAGTCTTGGTGGACGGTGCGGAAGTGAGAATAAGCCAATTGTTCTCAATAAAACGGGTGAATTGCAAGGAAAACGAATTTTGTTCACTTGCATCGGAGTTTACATTGAGTAAACACGATCAACGACTAGAGGATTCCCTCTTCAAGTGCCCGAGAATAGTCAAAAAAACTGTTCATGACATAGCCTGAACTTTAAGGAAACTTAAAGAAAGAAAGAGATTTTCTTCTCTTTCTATGGTACACACTTTCTAATTTTATTACTTAATCAAAAATCTTATGAATTCACAAAATAAATCGTATACACTTTCAGATGATATGGCTTTAGGCATCTACGATGCTGACGGCTCTGTTCTTATGAAGACAACTTTTCGAAATAATTCTGTGTTGGAAAACACTTTAGGTTTTCAAATTGTTTATTCTATTGGTCAATCTTTGTCAAAAGCTGAGACTGTTCACAAGTTTGCAGACAAGTTTGGTAGGAAAGTTCAAGGAACTGAATGCCGAATGAACCAAACTTCGCCTGAAGGTCAGCAATTTCGACAATTTCTTTTGAAAAACAATCCAAAACATCCGGATAGAACACGTGATTTTCTCATTTCGGAGCAAGTTCGCCCTTTTTTAAACACAAAATTGCCGACAACTTTGCAACTTTTGGTCGCTTATTTGATTTCGCAAAAATCTGTTTTGCAGAATAAAAATGGTTCGGAAGAATATTTCAAAAAATGTTGTTTGCATATTAAAGCAACAGACATTGAAATTGAAGAAGGACTGGTTTTAGGAAAACAAATAATGGCACAAATTGACAAAGAATTCGAAAGTTTTGTTCAAAAATTACCCACAATGCCAATGTCAGATGACTATGTTTTTGGTGTACATTGTGGAGATGGTTCATTTTATGTTGCTCTTTCGTGGAAACTTAAAAAACACATCGTTTGCGTTGTGAGCCTGAATGGGCAGTGGTGACAAAAAAGCCTATTGTGAAGCTTTTGCAAACAAATATGGTGGAGTAACAAAAAGAGTTGATGCGCAAGGTCAAATGAAATTTGTTGCAAGTGGTATTGGAAAATGTTTATCTATTGTGGAATTGTTTGAAAAAGCACCTTGGTTGCCTGAATACAAACAAGATCAATTTGACCGCTGGAAAGCGAGTTTAACTTTGTTGAACAATAAAGAACATTTCACAGAAGAAGGAATTGTTCGTTTGCTTGATTATAGTTATGGTTTAGCAGAGAAAGGAGGCCGTAAATACCCAAAAGAGCAGTACCTTGCATGGGCACTTGCTTGGTTACACAACCCTTCTCGTCAAAAGCGAAAACCACGTGGAAATTTGTGACCAGAAACACTCTTGGTCGGCTTGAGTAACGAAAACATTGGTGAGAATCCAATGCCCCGAAAACCTAAGGGTTCCTCTACAAGGTTCGTCCGTGGGGGGTGAGTCAGGACCTAAGGCGAGGCCGAGCGGCGTAGTCGATGGCAAACAGGTTAATATTCCTGTACTCATTTTTGTGGGAACCGAGGGACGAAGAAAGCTAAATTGGGTCTGTCTTTGGTATGGCAGTGGAAGCGTTCAAGGTTAAGAGAGGTCGAAAAAAAACGAATCTTGAGCTGAGGCGTGATCCCGCTTTCTAGACTTGTTCTGGATAAGCGCCAATGATGTTCTACTTCCAAGAAAAGCTCGTACACCTCTAAAAGCAATTTTAGAAAAACACAAAAATGACCTGTACCTGAAACCGACACAGGTAGGTTGGTAGAGAATACTAAGGGGCGCGAGAGAACTCTCTCTAAGGAACTCGGCAAACTAACCCCGTAACTTCGGAAGAAGGGGTGCCCTCTTTAACGGGAGGGTCGCAGCGAGTCGGTTCTGGCAACTGTTTATCAAAAACACAGGTCTCCGCAAAGTCGTAAGACAATATATGGGGGCTGACGCCTGCCCAGTGCCGGAAGGTCAAGGAAGTTGGTTATAGATCTTCGGATTTAGAAGCTGACGACCGAAGCCCCGGTGAACGGCGGCTGTAACTATGACAGTTAACTTTAGGGCTGTCAATAAATAAAACTATATGCTGGAACGCCCACACAAAGCTAGCTTTGTGTGTTTATTAGAACCAAGTAGGTAAAATGCTAATATGAAAAGGCCAATCAGCAGGAAACGAATAACTAACAATAAAAAAAAGTTCCATATGAATTCACAAAAACAACCTTTATTCCTTCGTCCTGGCGAAAAGCTTCCACAATCTGTGATTGATGGTTTGAAAGAAGCAAATGCAAGGATTAATAAAAGCAAAAACTTTGAAGAATATCGGCAAAAAATGCAACATATTTTACAACTTCCTGACTATGTGCCTCTTACTGAGTCACAAAAATTCTACTATGGTGGATTTATAGAAGGTGAAGGTTCAATTCATATCGGTGCAAAAAAGGGACCAAATACAAAATTTGGTGCATATTTAGATCCTGGCTTCAACATTACACAACATGTGAATGGAGCAAAGCATCTTTTTCTGAGCTTATGTTTTTTTCGAACTGGACGTATTCGATACAAAAGTGGCAGTAATGCAACTTTAGTTTTCGAAATTGATACTCGTCGAAGTTTACAAGATAAACTCATTCCTTTTTACCAAGAATACGTTATTCCGTCAGCATGTCTAGCAAAGAAACAAAGATTTGAAAAATTTTGTTACTTGCTCGATGCATTTGACCAAAAAAAGCACTTGGAGTTTGATTCGTTCGTTTACGAACTGGCACCAATTTGGGACGATTTAAGAATGCAAAAAGATCAAAAAAATGAAACTTTTCTATCACTTGAAGATTTTCAACAATATTGCATTGACTTCGTTAAACAAACACAAAAAGCTGAATAATGTATAGAAGCACAAGAAGTTTTATTCGATTCCTCAGAGACTACATGTTTTATAAGTTAATGCTGTTAAATGCACTCATTAATGAAAGATATAGTCCAAAATCCATTTGTAAATGGATTAAACAATGCTATTTGCCTAAGGTAGCGAAATTCATTGTCGAGTAAGTTTCGACCTGCACGAAAGGCGTAATGATCAGAACGCTGTCTCGGAGAGAGACTCGGTGAAATAGACTTGTCCGTGAAGATGCGGACTACTAATACTTGGACAGAAAGACCCTATGAAGCTTGACTGTATCCTGGAATTGGGTTCGGGCTTTTCTTGCGCAGTCTAGGTGGGAGGCTATGAAGATTTCCTTCCGGGGAAGTTGGAGCCATCAGTGAGAGACCACTCTGGAGAGGCTAGAATCCTAATGGTGATCCTTGAATCAGGACACTTGACAGTTTCAGGTGGGCAGTTTTTCTGGGGCGGAAGCCTCATAAAGGGTAACTGAGGCGCGCAAAGGTCCCCTCAGTCTGGACGGAAATCAGACAACGAGTGTAAAGGCAAAAGGGGGCTTGACTGCAAGACCTACAAGTCGAGCAGGAGCGAAAGCTGGCCTTAGTGATCCGACGGTACCGTGTGGAAGGGCCGTCGCTCAACGAATAAAAGTTACTCTAGGGATAGACTTGTTGTCCCCTTAATTCGAAAGAATTTAAAGAAAAGAGTTAAAATTCAATAAAATTCAATCTAGTGAAATGCAAAGATTGCTTTCAAAGCAAATTTGCAACAAATCAACAGATCAAAATTTTTTCCACGAAACAGATAGATAAACGTCGTTTTCCTGGAAAAACAGAAGGTGTGTTGACTGTTCAACGACTAAGAAAAAGATCACTGCTGTATAAGAAATATACAGTAAGTGCTACTCCAGCGCTAGAACGTTTAATCTTTGTGTAAGAAAAGCGAATGACATAGTCTGAACTTTAATGGAAATTAAAGTGATTTTTTGCATTCATAAAATTTATAGAAAGCAGAGAAAATCAACTGACTGTTGTTTATATAGTCAGGAACGAGATGAACAGGCTGATCTTCTCCAAGAGTTCACATCGACGAGAAGGTTTGGCACCTCGATGTCGGCTCATCACATCCTGGGGCTGTAGTAGGTCCCAAGGGTTGGGCTGTTCGCCCATTAAAGTGGTACGTGAGCTGGGTTCAGAACGTAAACAATACTGCGTTTATCTATAGTGATATAGATAGAGTATTGGCTTATATCGGTGAAACCTTCCTATAGTGGAACTGCTATAGATGGCAACGCCGAGGGAAGACTTCAATATTTTGGTTCCATAAATTCTATTAGAATAAAGTAAATATAAATTTTCAAAAACTTATGAAAAATATCAACAGAGATGACCTTCTTTATTTAGCTGGTCTCATTGATGGTGATGGAAGTCTTGTTGCACAAATTGTTCGTCGATCTGACTATGTGTATCTTTTTCAAATTCGATGCACTGTTCAAATCACACAACTCAAAAAAAGACGACATTTCTTAGAAAATATTCGAGAAATCATTGGATATGGAATTATTCGTGATCGAGGAAATATTTCTGATTATGTATTAACAGAAACAAGGTGTGTCTATTCTTTTTTAAAACAACTTGCTCCATTCCTTCGTATGAAGAAAAAACAAGCAAATCTTATTCTTCGAATAATTGAACAATTACCTTCTTCGAAAAATTCTGCACTCTTATTCATTGAACTTTGTCGCATTTCGGACCATGTGGCTCAGTTAAATGATTCAAAAAAAAGAGAAATTACTGCAGATGTAGTTTCTAACGAGCTACGGCTAAAAACAAAGTTTTTAGAATGAGCTGAAGAGAATTTCGAAATATTGTCGTCCCCGTAGAGACTTCAGCATGTTCCCTTGAACAAATTGCTGGGATAAGATCTTCTGTGAAAGATTTTATAATACGCCAACTCTTTGAGATCAGGTTTTCTTCCTTTTTTCCAAAGGGCTGCTCAGCAGCACTGAGCGCAGCTCAGGAAAAAAAAAGACCGAATCAAAGATGAAGACATAGTCCATGCCTCCATGAAAATGGGGGAGAAAATTACCTTTCAACAACAAATAAGGTAATGCATGCGTAAGACAGTTCGGTCCATATCCGGTATTAGCGTTAGAATATTGAGGTCAGTCACTCATAGTACGAGAGGACCTGTAGTGAATATGCCAATGGTGTACCTGTTATCTTTCCAAAGGTAAACGCAGGGTAGCCACGCATAGAGTGAATAAGTACTGAATGCATCTAAGTACGAAGTCCAGACCAAGATGAGTATTCTCCATAAAGCCGCAGCAAGACAAGCTGTTTTATAGGTATCAAGTGTAAGGCCAGTAATGGTTTCAGCTGAGATATACTAAAGGCTAATTGATTTTGACCTATATTTTTCCAACCTTCTTCAACACGAAGAAACGGTTGGAAACATCAAAAAATCTCCGGAGCTTTGCTCCGCTGATACTCTGGTGCTCTATGCTTTTGTGGAACCACGCCAATCCATCCCGAACTTGGCTGTGAAACGCTAAAGAAGTTGACAAACTTGTTGGAAGTCTAGCAGGAAAAATCAACTTAGTGCCAGGGTGATTCTTTTTTTTGAACTTCTTTTTTGCTTTTTTTTGAAAAAAGCTTTTTTTTGAAAAAAAAAGTTTGAACTTTTTGTTTTTTTTCCTTTAGTTTTTCTTTGAGCAAGTATTGATGGCTCGAAGAAAAACTAAAGGAAAAAAAATAGACAAAAAGAAGGCTTTTTCTAGAGAAAAAGCAGAGGCAAGAACAAAAGATTGTTCTGTTTTTCTTTGCCTCCACAAAAGAGTTTTTTCTCTCAAAAAAAACTTTTTTTGTCTTTTTTCTTCATCTTTTCCCAAATGAAGAAGAAAGACTTTTTCTCTAAAAAAACCTTTTTTTGATATGCTCCTGTCGTGCATACAAGCTTGGCAGTTGTTCTTTTTGAAACAGTTCTACAAAGAATTGCAGAAAAAAAATACAAGAAAAAAATACAAAACCAAAATGGAGAGATGGCTGAGTGGTCGAAAGCGGCTGATTGCTAATCCGTTGTACGAGATTCCTTCGTACCGAGGGTTCGAATCCCTCTCTCTCCGAAACACTCTACTTTTTTTTCCCGCATTTTTTGGTGCTCTTCTTTTTTTGTTGCAAACTTTTTCTTTTTTTTTGCCTTTTTCCTTTTTTTCTTTGCTTTTTGACAAACAAAACTGGCTCTTGTAAAAAAACAATAAAAATAATAAAAACAATAAAAATAAAAAAGGGGCACAAGCCAAAAGATTTCTCTCAAAATAGGTTCGACCAATTGAAATGAAAAAAAAGCAATACCATTTTTTTTTATGAGACTTTTCATATAAAATTTTTGTTAGAACAACTCTTCTTGATAGAGCAAGGCTTCACTAAAGATTCAAGTACGTTCCAATGCTTTTTAAATGCAACAAATGAACAAATGGTTCGTGCTCAAACTGTCAGCACAGAATCAAAAAAAGATTTTTTGAACATTCATAAACACTCAAGTCTTCTGTATTTGTCTTTTTTTTTTCAGTGATCTTTTCTGCAAAAGCAAAAAAAGGTTCATTCCACAGATCAAACAGAAAAAAAATCAAAAAATCAAAGGGGATGGGAAAGTTTTCATTTTTTTTTGAGACTTTTCAAAATCTCAAAAAAACCAATTGTGCTTTCTTTTTTCGCAAAAGCTTCCCTTTTTGGGGTTTTGGTGCACTCACCATTTTTTTTTACAATCACCCATTTTTTTTTATTTGTATTTTTGTTGATCAACAAAAGTTACCAGCAAAAAAAGAAAAAGTATAATTTTTTTTCTTTTTTTTGACTCGTGATTCAATCAATTGGTCAATTGGTCAATCAAATTGAAGGAACAAAGCACAAACAAAGAAACACAAAAAACAACTTCCAAAACACTTTTTTAAATAAAAAACAACAAGAAAAAATTGAAATAAAAAATAAAAAACAACAGTGAAAAAAGTTTTGAAAAAATCAAAAACTTTTTTCACTGTTGTTTAAAAAAAAAATTAAACAATTTTAACTTTTGCACCAGCATCTTCTAATTGTTGTTTTGCAGCTTCAGCTTCTTCTTTTGAAACTGATTCTTTTAATACTTTTGGTAATGTTCCTGTGAATTCTTTAACTTGGTTAACAGCAATATTTGCAATATTACGAACTACTTTATAAATTCCTACTTTTTTATCAGCTGGAATTTCTTCTAATACTACATCAAATAATGTTTTTTCTTCTTCTTTTGGTGCTACATCAGCACCTCCAGCAGCAGGAATTGCAGCCATCATAACACCACCTCCAACAGGTGCAGAAGAATCTACTCCAAAAGTTTCTTCAATTTGTGAAACTAATTCAGAAGCTTCTAATAAAGTTAATGTTTTTAATTTTTCAATGATTTCATTTACAGTTGACATAATACAAGAGTTTAAAAAATTTGAATCCTTTTTTGATTTTTTTCTATTTTTGATTATTTTTTGATTTAAAAAAACCAATTAAACAAATAACCAAATTTACAATTAAAAAACCAAAGACTTTGGAAAAAAAGAAAATGTTTTGAATAACTTCAATTTTTTTTTCAAAAAAACTTTCATTTTTTCCAAAAAAACAAACACACTGCAAAAAAAAACATATTCTGTTTTTAATAATTTTCTGTTTTCTATTTTATAACTAGAAAAACAAAAATTCAACAAAAACCAATTTCATTAAAAAATGAAGAGTAAAAAAAGAAAGAATTCAAATTTTGCAATCTTTATTTCAAAAAAAAAGAACTTTTTTCTTATTTTCTCAACAATTTTCTTGAAAAACCAAAAAAATGAATAATTTTTTTTTGTTCAAATAGCAATTCAAAAAATTTTTAGAAATGTGTTTGAACAAAAACTTTACTCAATCATAGCATGATAAGTTGCTACAGTTGCTGGAGAAGCTCTATTTAAATGTCTAAAAATTAAATATTTAAATAAAACATCTAATAATACTGGAAGTGTTGCAACTAATAAAAAAATGGTTGTTTGACTTTCTGGCAATCCATAATGATCAAACAAAGTTTGGAAGAATAATTCCCAAATATTTGGTGAATGATAACCAACCAAAAGATCTGTAATAAATAAAATTAACAATGATTTTTTACTATCATCAAGCCCAAAAAACACTTCTAATAAAAATGATTTTGTAATATTAATTTGAATTTCTAAACGAACAAGAAGATAACATAATGTAATAAAACTTAAAACATCTGCAAAAAAATTGGTAACTGCTTCAATACTTTCTTCATTATAATGTTTTGCCAATTCAAGAATTTTAACTTGCAAACGTTTTTGAACAGATCTTCGAAAAACAACAGCTAAATCAGTTTTGACTTGATTGTTATTATTTAAAGAAGTTAAATTTTGAAAATTTTGAATTCCATTTTTTGAAAAATCTGTTGAAGCAAGTAAACCAGAATAATTTCCTTTATTTAAATTTTGTTCCAAATCTTTTTTTTTAGAATTTTGAAAAGGAAAAACTGTTTCTTCATTTTTTTGTTGAAGGAACAAATCTGTTTGAATTTTTTTTGTATTTCCAGAAAAATCATGGTTATGTTCTTCTTGATTTGAAAAATTCTCACTTTTTTGAAATCTTTCAGGAAAAGAAGATGGTGCATTTTTTTCAGAAAGTCCAAAAATAATTTGATTTTCAGAAAGAAGTAAAGATTCAAAATAAATTTTTTCTTCAAAATTTTTTAATTCAGTAAATGCACGTTTTTGTTGATAGGAATTCAAAAAAATTTCATGATTATGTGTATTCCAATAATATTCTGTAACAGGTCGAATTAAATAGTTTTTTGATAAAAAATTAATCCCAAGTGGAACAAAAATAAGAATAAATAAACATTTAACTGTTGTTAAAAAAAGATAACGATAGAATCTATATTCTTGAATTACTAAATTTTCAACATCAAAAAATAATTGTTTAAAAAATCGATCAAAAACACGATTAAATGATCTTGGAAAAAGACCAATTTCTTCATAAGTAATTGAAACAACTTGTTGTTTTGATGATTCTGAAAAACTTGAATTTTGATTTAAAGAAGATTTTTTTTGACTATTCAAAGAATTGAAAAAACGATTTTGAAAATTTCGATCTTCATATGAATTTTTTTTTGATGAATATTGCATTCCTTTTTGTTTTTGAGCGGGAATGGAATTATTATTTTTTATAAAATCAGAATTCATATTACGAGGTGTACTTTTACAAATTATATTTCTTTTTTCAGAACAAACTCCTTTTACAGTTGGAAAACGACTGATGGGAGAATCTTCAGCAAATGAATTTAAACCAAAAATTGTTTTATTTTGCATTGTTGGTTGGTCAAAAAAATTTGAATTCAACAAAGGCATTTTTTTTTGAAAGAGAGTTGAATTTAAATAAATATTTAAAAAACAAAAAATTTTTACTGTATAAAAAATTTGTTCTTTTTTTCTCAATTTTTTGTCTCAAAAGGTAAAAAATTCTAATGAAAAAAAGAACATATTTTTTACTTTGCAAAAAATAAAACAAAAAAATTTCCTTTTATCATTTTTTTTTTCAATAGACATTTTTAGTCTATTTGCAAAAAAAGAGAGGAAATTTTTTAAAATTTGAACTATTTGAAAAATAAAACATTTGTAAAAAATTTATAAAAAAAGCAAAAAATTATAAATTTTTTTGCATTTTTTAGGAAATTCTTTTTCAAAAATAAATACAGTAAAAGTTAAAAAAAAAAATTCTTCATAGTTTTAAATTTTGAAAATGCATTTTTCAAAAGTGAAAAAATTTTATAATTTTTTAAATAAAAAAAGTGAACTCTAAACTCATTCTATTTTTTTTTTGTAAAATTTTAAAAAAAATTTATTCACTATTCATCTTTGTTTGAAACAAAAAGTGAATGTTTTTGTTTCTGCATTTTTAAAAAATTCTTCATTTTAAAAAATTCTATATTGATAGCAAATTTTTTATTATAAATGGTTGTTCACAACTCTAAACTTTTTGAAATTGTTCTATTTAGTTTTAGAACTAAAATTTGGGGTTAATAAAAAAAAATAAAATTGGACTTTTTTCATTTTGTTTTTCTATTTCTAGTTTTTTATCAATTTGTCTGAAAAACTGTTTTAAAACTCAAAAAGTTCTTTTTTTTTTGAAAAAATTTTTTTCAAAAAAAACAAAAGCAAAAAAAATTTGTGAAAAGAAGTTTTTTGTTTAGAAGTCAAAAAGGTTTTTATTTTATCCTAAAAAAGATTTTTTTTTAGAAAAAAGATATCAAAAAAGCTTAAAAAAAAACACACAAAATAAAAATTTCAATATTCTAAAAAAATGAATTTATAAACAAGTTTTTTATAAATTTTATAAATTTATTTTTCTAAAAAAATTGAAAGTTGTTTCTAATAAAAAAATTCTTGAGTTTGGGACTGTTCCAAACTCAAGAATTTTTTTTTAATATTTTAAAATTTTAATCTAAATTTCCTTTTCCTGGGTTACGAGCAGGGTCATTAGATAAGAAACCAAAAATAAATAAGAATACAAAGAAAGTTACAACAGTATAAACAAAAACTTTAAGTGTTAACATGTGATAATATTAAAATTTGAAAGTTTTTCACGATTTATATATACAAAGTTCAAAAAAATGATTTCTTTCTTTTTCAATTCTTTAAAAAAATTTGAAAAAGAAAGAAATAAAGAATTCTTTAAAAATAAAAGAATTTTCAATTTTTTAGAATTGTTTTTAAGAATTCTAAAAAATTGAAAATTCTTTTATTTTTAAAGAATGAATTTCCAAAAGCAAATTTTTTATTTATTAATTTGATTTTGTTGCTCCAAATTCAGCTAAGAAATCAGTAATTGCTTTTTTAAGTAAAGATTCAGCTTCTGGAGTGAAAGTATTTGTTTTACGAACAATTTCACCATATTGTGGTACGTTATTTGTTAAATAAGTACGAAGACCACTTAAGAAAGGACGTACATCTAAAACTTCTAAAGAATCTAAGTAACCATTTGTACCAGTGTAGATACTAGCAACTTGATCTTCAACAGATAATGGTGAGTTTTGAGGTTGTTTTAAAATTTCTCTTAAACGTGAACCACGAGCAAGTTGTTTTTGTGTAGCAGCATCTAAATCTGAAGCAAATTGAGAGAATGCTTCTAATTCAGCAAATTGTGCTAATGATAATTTTAATGTACCAGCAACTTGTTTCATAGCTTTAATTTGTGCAGCTGATCCAACACGTGAAACTGAAATACCTACGTTAATAGCAGGACGGATACCAGCGTTGAATAAGTCACCTGATAAGAAAATTTGACCATCTGTAATAGAAATTACGTTTGTAGGAATATATGCAGATACGTCACCTTCTTGAGTTTCAACTACAGGAAGAGCAGTCATACTTCCTTCACCTAAAGCATCACTTAATTTAGCAGCACGTTCTAAAAGACGTGAGTGTAAATAGAAAACGTCTCCTGGGTAAGCTTCACGTCCTGGTGGACGACGTAATAATAATGACATTTCACGATAAGCTTGTGCTTGTTTTGAAAGGTCATCATAAATTGTTAATGTAGCACGACCTGTATACATAAAGTACTCAGCTAAAGTAGCTCCTGTGTATGGAGCTAAATATTGTAAAGTAGAAGGCTCATTTGCGTTTGCCATAACAATAATTGTATAATCTAAAGCTCCACGTTCTTTTAAAGAGTTTAATACTTGTGCAACTGAAGAAGCTTTTTGACCAATAGCTACATAAACACAGATAACACCTTTTCCTTTTTGGTTTAAGATAGTATCAACAGCAATAGCTGTTTTTCCTGTTTGTCTATCACCAATAATTAATTCACGTTGTCCACGTCCAATAGGAATCATTGCATCAACAGCTACTAATCCTGTTTGTAAAGGTTCATAAACTGAACGACGAGAAACAATACCAGGTGCTGGAGATTCAATAGCACGACTGTCACTTGTTGTAATTGGCCCTTTTCCATCAACAGGACGAGCTAAAGCATCAACAACACGACCTAAATAGTTTTCTCCTACTGGAATTTCAGCAATTTTTCCAGTACAACGAACACGACTTCCTTCAGTAATTTTTAAACCATCACCTAATAAAACCGCACCTACGTTATTTGCTTCTAAGTTAAGAGCAATACCTAAAGTACCATCTTCAAATTCTAAAAGTTCACCAGACATTACTCGATCTAATCCATAAATACGAGCAATTCCATCACCAACTTGGAATACAATACCAAAATCAACCATTTTTACTTCTGGTGTGTATTCTTCAATTAATCCTTTAATTAAGTTACTTAATTCTTCAGGTGTACGCATTGACATAAAAGTTATAATAAAAAATAAAAAAAGTATTTTTTCAAACAAAAAAATTGAAAGTTTTAAATTTATGCTTTTATTAATTTTATTTTTTTCTAAAAAATGAAAGCAAAAAATTTTCATTTTTTCAACTATTGTTCTTTAAAAAAGTTCAATTTTTGAAAACATACTTTTTGGAGTGTTTTTTCAAAATATAAAATCTTTTCAAAAAAGATTAAAACTTTTCAAATAAAATTTGAAAGGTTTTATATTTTGAATATTTAAAAAAATTTTTTAGAGAAAAAAAACAGCATTTTATTTTCATTAAAAACAGTTTAAATTTTTGATTTTTTCAAATTATTAAATTTGAAAAAAAGAATTTTTTTTGAATTTATTCATGAATTGACTCTTTTTTCAAAAAAATTTAGAGAAAAGAAAAAAGATTTAAAGAAATTTTTCAAAAAAATTCAAAATTCATACAACTAACTTAAGGTAACTCTAAATTTAGCGGATAACGCGATTCGAACGCGCGACATTGGACTTGGAAGGACCACGCTCTACCAACTGAGCTATATCCGCATTTTGTTTTGAATATAGAATAACAAATAAAAAAAAAAAAATCAAGTTTTTATTTTTTATTTTTTTGAATTGGTTTCTTTAGTGGTTTCATTCATTCAAAAAATGTTTTTTGAAACACTAAAAAAACCAATTCAAAAAAATAAAAAATAAAAAAATTCAAAAGTTGAAAAAAACCAAATTTTGAATTTTTTTATTTTTTGGAGAACTTTATAATGATTACCAACTTGCTTTTCTTACACCTGGTAACAGTCCTTCATGAGCCATTTCACGTAAAACATGTCGAGAAAGACCAAAATCTCTAAAGTAACCTTTTGGTCTTCCAGTAACTAAACAACGATTATGTAAACGAACAGGAGAACTATTTCTTGGTAATTGTTGAAGTTTTCTATGTAAAGCTAATTTTTCTTTTAATGAAGAAGCTTCTTGAATTTGTTGTTTTAAAATTGCACGTTTTTTTGCAAATTTCATAACTAAATTTTGACGTTTTAATTCACGTTGAATCATTGCTTTATTTGCCATAAAGAAAAAATATAAAAATTATTTTTATTCTTCTAAAAAGAATTATTCCTTTTTTATTATGAAAAAAACATCATAAAAAATTTTTCTTTTTATTTGGAAAAAATTTTCAAAAAAAAATATGTGTATTTTTGAAAATTTTTATTTATTTAAAAATTTTAAAAAGCATTTTATACACACTTTTTTATTTGTCGAATTTTATTTTTAAATTTTAGAACATAAAAACATTTGTTTTTTTTTATTTGTTTATTTGAATGCTCAATTTTTGAAGAATAGTTCAATTCAAAAAACAAATTTTTTCAACTGTTTGAACAATTTTTTCTATCAAAAATTTTCATTACTAATATAAAAATAAAAAAATTCAACAAAAAAGAAGTTTATAAAAGCATGAAATTACTTATAAACCGTAAGTCTTAAAAGAAAAAAAGAAAAAATTGAATTTTTGAGGTTCAAATTTTTATTTTTTTTATTTTAAGTTCAAAATTTTTTTTCATTTGAAAAAAACTATTTAAAAAAATTAACGTCTTTTAGCTTTTTTATCACTTTTTACGTGACCTTTAAATGTTCGAGTTGGAGCAAATTCACCTAATTTGTGACCAACCATTTGATCAGTTACAAATACAGGAATAAATTCTCTCCCATTATATGTAGAAATTGTATGACCAATCATAACAGGTAAAATAGTAGAAGAACGAGACCAAGTTGTTAGAACTTTTTTTTGACCTTGTGCATTAAATTTTTCAATTTTTTTTAATAAATGATCTGCAACAAAAGGCCCTTTTTTAATTGAACGTGTCATAAAAAAGAATATTTTTTTTGAACTTAGCTTTTTGTTTTCTAATTTTTAGATTTTGAAAAATAATTTTTTTTTAAATTTCAAAAATTCAAATTTGTTCTCTGAATAAAGTTGTTTTATGTTTTTTTTTCTAAAAATTTGTAAACAAATTCTAAAAAAAAAGTTGCTTTCTTTTTTTATTTTTTTTAGAAAAAAAGATGCTTAAACAAACCAAAACCCATTTTTTCAGAATTAAGAAAACTTCACTACAAAAATCAAGAAAATTCAAAAAGTTGAATTTTTTGTTTTTTTTGTTTATTGATCAAGACTTACAAAAAGTTATTTCTCAATTTGTAAAAAAAACCAAAGAGGTTTTTCTATTTTTGTTTTTATTTTTTTTTGCTTTGAAAAAGTCCTTTTTTTTCATTTTTGAAGTTTTGTTTTTTTTATTTTGCCTGTTTAACATTAAAATTAACCGAAAAAAACAAAAATGAAACTCAAAAATAAAAAAGGTAAAGCTCAAAAAAAATTTAAAAATCTTCAAAAAAAAATTACAGTAAAAAAAATAAAGAAATTTTCTTTTTTGAAAAATAATTCAAAAAGAAACTAAAAAATTATTTACGTTTTCGTAAAATAAATTTTGAACTATATTTTTTTGGTTGACGTGTAAATTGTCCAAGAGCAGGACGACCCCATGGAGTTACAGGGCGGCAACGACCAATAGGTGCACGACCTTCACCACCACCATGTGGGTGATCATTTGGGTTCATAACAGATCCACGAACAGTTGGACGTTTTCCTAACCAACGATTACGACCAGCTTTTCCAATTCGAATGCTATAAGCTTCTAAATTTCCTACTTGACCAATAGTGGCCCAACAATTTTTTGAAATTAAACGAATTTCTTTTGATGGTAAACGAACAGTTACAAAATTTCCTTCTTTTGCTAAAATATCAAGTAAAGCCCCTGCAGAACGTGCTAATTGTCCTCCTGAACCAGGTTGAAATTCAACATTATGAACTTGAGCTCCTAAAGGAATATTTCGTAATGGTAAAGCATTTCCTACTAAAATAGGTGCTTGAAGATCAGAAATAATAGAATCACCAACACGTAAACCATGAGGTTGAAGAATATAACGTTTTTCACCATCTTCATAGATTACTAATGCAATTCGAGCATTACGGTTTGGATCATATTCAATAGTCATTACTTTCCCAGGAATACCAATTTTATCACGTCTAAAATCAATTTCACGATATAAACGTTTGTGTCCACCACCTTTATGACGACAAGTAATAACTCCTCTATTATTACGTCCTTTTGAACGATGATTCATTTTTGATAATGATTTTTCTCGTTTTGTTGTTGTAATTTCACTAAAATCAGACACCGATCTATTTCGAGTTCCCGGTGTAAAAGCTTTTAAAAAGCGAATTCCCATAATTGTAAAAATAAAAAAATAAACTCTTAAAAATAGAACTTTTGAAACAAATTTTTTTCTCAAAAGTTTTGTTCATTTAAATCTTTTTTTGTTCTCTAATTAAAAAAATTTGAAGAACAAAATACATTTCTATTGAATTATGATATTGACCTACTTAAATTCTCTTTGAGGTAAAACCTCTATCTTTTTCAAATTTTATGAATATAAAAACTTTTGAATTCAAAAAGAAAAAATTTTTTGAACACTTTAAAAAAAATTTTTCTGCATAGAAGAGAAAGCAGGATAAGTTAAAAGTCGAGTTGCTGCTGAATTCAAAAAATTTTAAAATTGAATAGATTGACCTTCTTTTAATGTTAAAATTACTCGTTTATAAGCAGGTTTATAACCAGTTGATAAGCCAGCACGTACTTTTTTTCGGGGTGGTCTATGTGTGTTAATACCAATAACATTAACTCCAAACAAAGTTTCAAATAATTTTTTAATTTGAGGTTTTGTTAATCTTAAATCAACATCAAATGTATATTGTTTATTTTTAAACATTGATAAATATGACTTTTCAGTCGTTACTGGGTATTTAATAAAATCAGCCATCATGTTTACTGGAGAAAAGTGTGATTTTAATAATTCTCTCCAACGATTGAAGTCCTGAGTTGATTTTTCAGAAGTAATCATATGCTTGTTTTTTTATTCTTTTATCTATCAAAATCTTCATTCAAGTTTGTTTTTAGTGTTGGAAAAATACAAATATTTTTTATAACTTTTTCCTCATTTTTTCCAATTCAAAAAATTTTTTTGAATTTTTTACTTTTGCTTTTTTCAATAAAATCAAAAAAATATTGAAAAAAACAAAAAATTTTAAAACTAAAAGGAGTTGAATGAAAGATACAAATTGGCAAAATGCTAGTACTACTTTTGAGAATTTGTTTATTTTTCAAAGTACAAAACAAATTGAAAATAAAGAAATTCACAAAGAAAAATTTTTTTAAAATAAAAAACAAAAGTTTTTTACAAAATTCTATCTTATTGTTTCTTTTTTTAGTTTAACTTTAAACTATATTTATATTTTTAATAAAATTATATCATTTTTTTAAAAATATAAATATTAAAAATCAAATGCTTTTTCTGAATTTGTAAAAAAAATCATTACGTAAAAAAAAGTTTTAGTGAAAAATTTATTTCTTTTAAATAAATCCTAAAAAGTCTTTTAAATTTCTCCATTTTAAGTTAAAAAATAGAATTTTTTTAAACTTAATTTACCTTTTTAAAAATTCAATAAAAACAATTTTAAAACCAAAATAAAATTTGTTCAAAGTTTTGAATTTTTGTTAACAATTACGCCTCAAAAAGTAAAAATTATTAAAATGAAATCAATTTATAGTTTTAGAAATTCAAAATAATGAATATAAACTATTTTTAACTTAAATTTTTTAAAAGTTTAAAAAAAAATGGAGCTTACTTGGTACTGCCATAATAATGAAAAAAGTTTTTTTAAAAGACTCTATTTTTTTTTATTTTTTTTATTTCAAAAAAAAAGAAAAAGAAGTCTTTTAAATAATTAACGTTTTTATAGTATTTAAAAAGTTTTTTTTGTCTTTTTAATTTTTTTAAGATTTTTTCAATAAATTCAAAACTGAAAAACTCAAAAAAAAAAAACAAAATAAACTTTTAAAAGAATGAAAAAAATTTATTAAATCTTTATTATTAAAATTCTAAATACATCTATTTCCAAAAAAATTTGGACCAAAAAGGACGAAGTTTTTGAATTTGATTTTTTTGAACATTTCAAAATCTTCAAATTTGTTTTCTTTCTGAAGATTTTTTATTAGTATAATGATCAAATTCACGAAATATTTACAATTCAAAAGTTCTAAAACTTTTTATTTAAAATAAAATCATAAATAGTTTGAATAGGTTTAGAAAATAAAAAACTAAATATTTGTATTTTTTTTTGCCAGGAACCAGGATTGAACTGGTGACACAAGGATTTTCAATCCTCTGCTCTACCACTGAGCTACCCCGGCTTTTTAAAAGTTTATTAAAAATAAAAATGTTCTTAACAGCTATTATATTAGCATTTTCAAAAATTTCATTCAATTTTTAAAAAAACTTCAAATTTTGTCAAAAAGTTTAGAATTTTATGCTTTATAATTTTTACAAATTTATTGAAAATAAAGTCTCTAAATCCAATAAATCTTGTTTGATTTATTGGATTTAGACAAAAGTTTGTTTTCCCTATTTAAAACAAAAAAACTTTTTGGCAAAAATATTTTTTTTTTGAAAAATTTTATTGAAAAAGGAAAAAACAAAAAATAAAAAAATAAAATTTTTAAAGCTTTTCTCAAAAATTGAATAATGAAAAAAAAATTTTAAATTTGAACTCCAGGATAAAAATTTTTTGTTTTCTTTTGTTGAAACAAATTTTTTGAAATAAAAAAATCAAATGTTTTTTGTTGACAAAAAATGGAAAATAAGATAACATAATAAGGTAACAATATTTAAAAAAATTTTTCTCAAAAAAATTTACAAATTGTTAAAGCAAAAATAAAACAAAAAAGTTTTTTGAATCTTTTTTTTTCAAAAAACTTTTTTGTTTAAAATTTCTTGCCCCCATCGTCTAGAGGCCTAGGACACCTCCCTTTCACGGAGAAAACGGGGATTCGAATTCCCCTGGGGGTAAAAAAGATCAAATTATCAAAGTTTTTTATATATTTTATATATGTCAAGATATATTGGACCCCGTTTAAGAATTATTCGTCGTATTGGAAAATTAAGAGGTTTTACAAGAAAAAAACCTTTCCGTAGATCTTTCCGTGGAAGAGGTGCTTTACAAGGAAAAGTAATTCCACCAGGTCAACATGGATTAACAAAATTATTCAAGAGTCGACCTTTTGATTCAAGTGAATCAGATTATTTAATCCGTTTAAAAGTAAAACAAAGATTACGTTATAATTATGGAATTACAGAAAAACAATTAGTAAAATATGTACGTCAAGCTAAAAAAATGAAAGAATCAACTGGACAAGTATTATTACAACTTTTAGAAATGCGTTTAGACAATATTGTTTTTCGTTTAAACATGGCACCAACAATTTGTGCAGCTCGTCAATTAATCAGTCATGGTCATATTCATGTAAATAACAAAAAAGTAAATATTGCAAGTTATATGTGTAAACCAAAAGATGTGATTTCTGTTTCAATGAAACAAAGTTCATTAAAATTAGTAAATCGTAATTTACAAGAATATTCTCAAAAAATGAGTGCATATAAAAAACGTTTAGAAAGAACATTAGCATATGTTTTATTTCAACTTAATATTAGTCCAAATATGGCAAATGCTTTAGAATACATTAATCAAGGAAAAGTTCAAGTAAATAACCGAAAAGTTCTTCTTCCAAATTATTTATGTCATACAAAAGATATGATTTCAGTGAAAACTGATAAAGGTATTCGAAAATTTCAATTTGGTGAATAAAAAAAAATGACCAAAAAAAATTTTATTTTTTCAAAATTGTATTTTTTTAAAATAAAATTCTTTTTGGCCATTCTTTTCTCTTTTTTTCAGTGATTGTTTTCTTTTTTGAAATAGACAAAAGAATGAAATTATGATAAAATAAATTTACAATTTTTTTAACAAAATTTAAAAAAGAAAATTTTTTTTTGTTCAATACAGTCTAAGAAAGAAATGAAGAGCAAAAAATTTCTTTTTTTTTGACTGGAAAGAAAAAATGAAAACAAGAATAAAAATTTTGTTCCAAGGCCTTCGTGATGGAACTGGTAGACATCCTGGTTTTAGGAACCAGTGCACTTGTGCGTGTCGGTTCGAATCCGACCGAAGGCATTTTTTTTTGAAACAAAAATTTTAAAAATCTTTTTGTTTCAAAAAAAACACTAAATAAATTGGTTATTTTTTTTTGTATCGACATATGAATGTTGAAAGTTTTCAAAATTCAAAAAATTTTTTTGCACAAATTTTTTAATTTTTGTATGTAGCATGTGTAAAATTTTTTTTATTTTCAAATGTTTTAAAGTTTTGAGACTTGTTTAAGACTAAAAATTTTCAAAAATGCAATGTCAAATTTTTATAAAACTTTTTTTATGCCAATTGGTGTACCAAGAATTATTTATTGTTGGGGGGAAGAACTTCCTGCTCAATGGACAGATATTTATAATTTTATTTTTCGTCGACGTATGGTTTTTTTAATGCAATATTTAGATGATGAACTTTGTAATCAAATTTGTGGTTTGTTAATCAATATTCATATGGAAGATCGTTCAAAAGAATTAGAAAAAAAAGAAATGGAAAATAGTGGATTATTTAAAAGTTCAACATCACAACGAAAAACAACAACTGGAGGAATGCAAGCTTCAGCTTCTTTAGGATCAAACCCATTCTCTGCTTCAGCAAAAAAAAAAGAACGTTCAATTGAAGATTTAATGATTTCTGAAGAAGAGTTAGCTATTGATGAAAATAATATGCTTGAAACACATACTTTACAAAAAATTTCTTTAGAATGGTTAAATTGGAATTCTCAATTTTTTGATTATTCTGAAGAACCATATTTATTTTATTTAGCAGAATTATTAGCAAAAGATATTTCTGGAAATAATGCTGGTTTATTATCAAATGCAATTAATCAAAATCAATCTATGAGTGATACAGAATTAGCAAAATTAATGATGATGTTTAAACAAATGAATTCTTCAGAACAAAAAAATTTTGCCTCAACATTTTCAAAATCAAATCAAAATTTTGATATCTATTCACCTTTCCGCTTATTAGCAAATAAAATTTCTGGAAATTCACAAGATTTTCAAATTCATGAAAATTTTGAAAAATCAAATTTTTTAAAAAAACTTGAACAATTTCAAAAAAAACAATCAAATCTTCTTTCATCTGAAAATAAAATTGATTCATTTGTTTCTGATGTAGCAAATAAAGAGTTATTAAATTTCTTTGATACTCCAACTCATCAGAAAGAATTATCTGAAAAAGCTTTTACACAACGACAACTTCGTCGTGATTACTTTGATGAAAATCGTTTTTCTTCAAAATTTGGAAAAAATCAAAGCCCATTTGACTATTTAAATCCAGATCAAATGTCAAAAGAAGCAGCATATTTAGAATATCGTGATTCATACAGAAAACAAACAGAACGAGCTTTACAAGAAGAAGAATCAAAAAAAGTTTTTATGGTTATTAATTCATTTGGTGGTTCTGTTGGAAATGGGATCACAATTCATGATGCTTTACAATTTATTAAAGCTGGTTCAATGACTTTAGCTTTAGGAGTTGCTGCTTCTGCTGCTTCTTTAGCATTAGCAGGTGGAACAATTGGTGAACGTTACGTAACAGAAGGTTGTCACGTTATGATGCACCAACCAGAAGGTGGTTTATCAGGTCAAGCTTCTGATATTTGGATTGACAGTCAAGAAATTTTAAAAATTCGTTTAGATGTTGCTGAAATTTATTCTTTATCAACATATCGACCTCGCCATAAAATTTTACGAGATTTAGATCGTGACTTCTATTTAACTGCAATGGAAACTATTTATTATGGACTTGCGGATGAAATTGCAACAAATGAAGTTATGTCATCAATTATTGAAATGACAAACAAAGTTTGGGACTATCATGATAGTCAACAACAAAAACTTTTAGAAAGTCGTGATAGTGCTACTTCTGGATTAGATACACAAACACAAAATTAACAAAACATTTTTTAAAAATTGTTTTGTTATTCACATTTGAATTTTTGCTTTTGCTTTTTTTAAACAATGTTTTTTATTTTCTCAATAACCAAAAACTTATAGTTTATTGAAAAAAAAAGAAACATTGTTTTTCTTTTTTTTTATTAAAAAAAAGAAATTTCTTAAGAATTAAAAAATTTCAAAATTTTTGAATTCTTTAATAGAATTTGTTTTAAGACCAAATTCAAAAATTTAAACTTTTAGAATAAACAAAAAAAAAATTCTCTAGTTTTAGAAACTTTTCATTTTTTTTTTATAAATTTTTTTTAAAAGAGATTTTTCGTATAAATCTTTTTTTTCTTCTGTATGAAAAAAGTTATAAACCTAAATAATGAAAGGCAAAACGATTGAATATTACAAAATATTACAAAGTTCAAACTTTTTCAATTTTTTGAAAAAGTTTGAACAGAAAAAAAAATTGAATTATTGAAATTTAGGCAATACTACATTGTTGAATCATGAAATTCATTAAAATACGACCTGGAGTTGTTCGTATTACTTTTTGAAGTTGCTTATTTTTGTGATTGTAAAAAGTAGTATATTTTGGTTGAATTTCTTCCCAAGATCCGTTTGTTTGCAGACGAATTTCAACTGGTTTTGAGAATTCATTTGCAAAATCAACTTTTGAATTCCATTTAACCCACACAGGTGTATGTAAAGAAATTTCTTGACGTTCATATGCATTTAAAACTGAAAAAAAATTTGTAAACAATAAAAATGCTTTATTTTGAATTACAAATTTTTGAAAATTTGTTTTTAAAATTTGAAAATCTTTTTGTTTTGATGTATGAGTTGATTCTAAAGATGTAAAGAAAGCATTTTGTTTTTTTAACAAGTTTGAAAGTTGAACACCAACAAATTTTGATTGAAAATCAAGAGTTAAATAATAACAGCCAAGAACCATATCTTGACTTGGTAAAATAATAGCTTCACCAGTTGCTGAATTCATTAAATTATTGGTTGCAAGCATAAATTTCCATGCTTCTGTTCGAGCTTCTACAGTTAGTGGAATATGAACTGCCATTTGGTCACCATCAAAATCTGCATTGAAAGATGGACAAACCATTGGATGTAATAAAATTGCTCGTCCTTCAATTAATTTTGGAAGAAATGCTTGAAAACCTAAACGATGAAGAGTGGGAGCTCGGTTTAATAAAATTGGAATATTTTTTATGACTTTATGTAATAAATGAAGTGTTAAATTGGAATCAGATTTTAAAAGATTTTTTGCACCAACAACAGTTTGAGCAAGTTTATTTTGTAAAATATATTGAATTAAAAAAGGTAAAAATAACTCTAAGGCCATTTCTTTTGGTAAACCACATTCATAAAGTTTTAATTCAGGCCCAACAACAATAACAGAACGACCAGAATAATCAACCCTTTTTCCTAATAAATATTGACGAAAGCGTCCTTGTTTTCCTTTTAAAATTTCTGAAAGTGATTTTAATGATTGACCACGAGAATTTGTTTCTGGTTTTACACTTCCTTTTCCATTTTGAATTAAATTATCAACCGCTTCTTGAAGAAGTCGTTGAGCATATTTAATTTCAAAAGATTGATTTGTTGCTGAATCTTTTGCAAATTTTTTTAATCGATCATTTCGATAAATAATTCTTTGGTAAAATCGATTTAAATCTGAAGCAGCAATTTGATTTTGTAATTTTAAAATAGGTCTTAAATCTGGTGGTAATACTGGAAGATTTTTTAAAATCATAAACGTTGGGTTTGAATTTCTTCGTGAAAATTTTCTTAAAAATTTTAATCGGCGAATAATTTGTTCTCGTTTTTGAAAATATTTTTGAATTTTTAAAGAATCTTTTTTTGTTTTAGCATTTTGTTTTAAAAAACGAAGCATTTGATTGATTTTTGGAAGTAAAATTTGATGTTGTTTTGTCATTTTTCGTAATTCTGAAGAAGTATACTCTGTTAAGAGTTTTTCAAGAATTCCAGCCCCTACAAAAAAATTCTTTGGTAAATCATCAATTGACCATGATAAAAAAGAAGAAAAAGATTCACCAAATTTGACTGAGTTTGAATTTGCATTTGAAAACATGAAAGCTCTATTATTTTTTATCTGTTTTATTGGAGATAATGATTGATAAAGAAAAATTGGAATATCTTCAAATTCATAAAAAAATAAAGAGTTATAGTAAATAAAATATTTCCAATCAGCATCATTATTCCATAAATGATTATAAGCAATTGTAACAATACTATTTTGTAAAAAATGATTTTTTTCAATGTTTTGAAGTTTTTCTTGTCTTTGATATTTTGAATTTACTTTTGTAGAAAGAAAAACATCAAAATTGTTGAATTTTTTCTTTTTTTGATTTTTTGGTATGATAAATTTGTAAAGAAAGGGTTCTTTTGATTTTTTTTGAATTTCAGTTAATTGAAGACCAAATTTAGAAACTTTTTTCTGAAAATGTTTATACTTTTTTTCAAATGAAAAATTGTTTTCAAAATTTTTCTTTCTTGAATCAAAATCAAAAAATTTTTGAACTTTTTCATTTAGAATTTTTTTTTTTCTTATAGAAAAATTTCGCTTTGAAAATAAAGGTTTATTATAAATAAAAAGTTCAACTTGTTTTTTATTGTTTTTGTTTATATTCATTAAAACTGAATTTTGGTTTGGCAAAATTTCAAATCCAGAATCAAATGTATTTTCAATTGAATTTGGTTTATTTTCATATTCAGAATCAAAGAAAAGAAAAGATAGAGTTTTTAGACTAAAAAAGAAGGCTTTTTGAATTTTAAAATTTTGAGAATAAAAAACATTTGCTTTTTTTGAATAGTTGAAAAATTTTAAACAAACAGAATTATTCATATTGAAAGTATAAAATTCAAAAATCTTTAAAAAATGAAAAAAGAAAGAAAAAGAATCAAAAAATACAGCTTCATACATAGACATAGATGTTAATTGGTTTAAATAAATTTTTGAATTTTTTAAAGAAAGAATTTCAAATTCTTTTGGTGAAAAACTGTCAGTAAAACTATAATTTTTTTCAAAGTCATAAGAATTTTTTTGAACAAGAAAACAAAAATCAATTTCATAATAAGATTTTAAAAAAGCAAAAATTTTTCCAAAATTTTTTGATAGATCAAAAAGCAGATTGGGAAAATTGAATTCGAAAGTTTGATTTTTGTTGTAAAAATCTTCAGATAAAGAACTAGAAAAAGTTTTTTCTGGAAATTTTGGTGCAACAGAAAACATTTTGTTTTTTTCAAATTTATTTTGGAAATTCATTAAATTTTGTTTATTGAATAAATTTTTTTTCAAAAATTTTCTTTTTTTCAAAGATGTAGTTTTTTTTGAAAGATTTTGAATATATAAAGCATGAATTTTTTTTGTATTTTTTTTCAAAACTTGTAAATTTTGAAAAAGGATAATTTTTTTTAAAAAAGGAATTACGTTAACTAAAAAAAGAAAATCTTTTTTTGAAAGAAAATTGAAATTTTGAATTTTTGTATTTTTTTTAGCAAGAAAAAAATGAGCAAATTCAAAAAGAAAGAAGAATGATTTCCAATACTGTTTTTTCATTTTTAACGAGTTTTGAGATTCAAACATATTTTGACCAATAAAAAAAGGTGTAAAGTCATTCGAAAAAACATTTTTATTTGTTTTTTTATTTTTATATTCAAAAATTATTTTGTTCAAAGCCTCTGTATTTCCAAAAATAAAAACTTGATGAAATTTCAAAAATTTTTGGAGTTTTTTTGAGGAAAATAAAAAAATAATTGAAATTTTATACATATTTTGAAAAAAGTCTTCAGAAAAAGACTCTTGTGTATTTAAAAAAAGAAAAGCATTTTTATAATTTTTTTGCAAAACAGTTTTCCAAATTTCTTCAAATAAAGATGTATAAAATTTTTGTTGTTTTTGCATTGAAATATTTCTAAAAATTGAACTTTTTGTTTTTTGTTCTAAACTTTCAATATTTTCAATATTTTTAAGGTTTTTTGAAAAAACTGCATTCTTTTGATTTTTTTCAACACTTTGTTTACTCAAATTTTTCCAATCTATTTGAGCACAAATTTTATTTTGTGGAATTGCCAAATTTCGAAATTGCAGTTTTCTTTGTTTTTGTTGTTCATGTTTATTTCGATAAATTTGTTTATATTTTTGTAATTGTTCTTCAAGTGTAAAAAATTTTTGCCATGTTAAATATAAATCTTTTGGTGAACGATTTAAAATAGAAGTTTGTTGAGAATATTTCCAAGTATTTTCAATTGTAATTGTTTCAGTACAATAAATAATTGATTCTAAATGTCTTCTTTTCATATCAAATAAAATGCTAAGATAACTTGGATTGGTTTTAAAGTACCAAAGATGTGTAACAGGTGCATTTAATTTAATATAACCTAATTGATAACGTCGAATAATTGACCAAGTATATTCAACATCACAATTTGGACAAAAATAACGAGAAGTTTTTTCGTGTTCTAAAATTTTACGAGATTCAAGTGCACTTGGTCGTTGGCGTTTTCCACAGGCACATTCAAAATCTTTAAGTGGTCCAAAAATACGTTCACAAAATAAACCTCCTTTGCTGGGTTTAAAAGTACGATAATGAAAAGTATTGGCATTTGTAACTTCACCAAAAATTTTTCCGTTTGGTAATTCTTTTTCAGCCCATGCTTTAATCTTTTCTGGTGAGGCTAATTCAATAGTAACTAACTTTAGTTCATGTATTTTTGAATATCCATTCAATAATTTTTTTTTTACAAAATTTGGTGTAAATTTTGAATTTTGAGAAAAAGAAGAAATTTGAGATGTTTGTTCTGAAACTTGAACTAAAGATCCAAATTTTTTCATTGGAAAATTTTGGGTATGGAAATTTTTTTCAAAAAAATGAATTCCAACTTGGCTACACAATTTTTTTCTTTTTCTAAAAAAAGAAAAATTCAAAATTTCTTTTTGAAGATTTTGGGTTTCAAAATTTTTCATATTTTTTCTGATTTTTTCAAATTGAAAGGTCAATTTTTTTTTTATTTTCTATTTATGTTGAAGCACAACAAAAATTTATTTTTTTTTAGAATTGAAAATTTTTTTAAAAAATTTTTGGAAAAAAAACATTTAAAGTCTTTAGTTTTTATGGACTCTGAATCTTCAAAAAATGAGTAAAATTCTGGGACGGAAGGATTCGAACCTACGAATATCGGTACCAAAAACCGCTGCCTTACCACTTGGCGACGTCCCACGTCACCCAAGGATCTTCTCTATAAAAAAAAACGTTATGCTGCTACTTTGCAGTCCTGACATGATCTATTTTTTTTAAAAAGAAAATTCTGGGCTTAGTTAATAAAATATCATTTTCTAATAAAAAAATCAACTTCTTTTTTAAAATATCAAAAAAAGTAAATTTTAAAATATGAAAATCTTCTATTTTTTGAAAATTTTGATTTTTCTTTTTTTTTTGATTTTCGAGTTTTTTCTTCAAAATCTTAACATAATTGAACTTTTTGAAAAAGTACACTGTATAGGAGTTGAACCTATCTAAAAACGATTATGAGTCGATTGCCTAATCCGCTCGGCCAACAGTGTTTGAATTTGACGAAAGAAAATTTTTGAAATTGTTTAAAATCGAGAAAAAATTTTTTTTTCTCGATTTTAAAACATAAAAAAACCAAAATTTGTTTAAAATGAAGAAAGCTAAAGAATTTTAAAAACTTTTTTGTGATTTTTTGAAAAAATGTTCATTTTTGAATTTGTAAAAATAAAAAATGAACATTTTTTCAAAAAATCACAAAAAAAAGAAACAATTCTTTACACCCAGAATAAAAAAATTCTTAAAGTGGTCCAGAAATACCTTGTTTACGAATCATTAAGAAGTGAGCAAGCATGAATACTGCAGTTAATAAAGGTAAAACAAAAGTATGTAAACTGTAAAAACGTGTTAATGTTGCTTGACCAACACCTACACCACCTCGTAATAGTTCAACTAAAGGGCCACCTACTACAGGGATAGCTTCAGGAACACCTGTTACAATTTTAACCGCCCAATATCCAATTTGGTCCCAAGGTAATGAATATCCTGTTACTCCAAATGATACAGTACATACAGCCATAATTACACCACTAATCCATGTTGATTCTCTTGGTTTTTTAAAGCCACCAGTTAAATATACACGGAAAACGTGTAAAATCATCATAAGAACCATCATACTTGCTGACCAACGGTGAATTGAACGAATTAACCAACCAAAATTTACTTCTGTCATAATGTATTGAACTGAAGCAAAAGCTTCAGCTACTGTAGGACGATAATAAAATGTCATGGCAAATCCAGTTGCTACTTGAACTAAGAAACATGTAAAAGTAATTCCACCTAAACAATAAAAAATATTTACATGTGGTGGAACATATTTACTTGTAATATCATCAGCAATAGATTGAATTTCTAAACGTTCTTCAAACCAATCATAAACTTTACTCATAAAATAGAAAGAGAAAATTTTTTATAATACCATTAAACGAAAAAGTTCAAAAAATGCATAGAAATAAAATTTAAAAACACATTTTTCTCTTTTGTTTTCTGAAAAAAATAGGTTTTTTGAAATTTCTATGTTTTTTTGTTGTTCTTTTTCTGAAAAAAATTTTTTTCAGAAAAAGCAAAAAGAATAAAAGGTCTGCAAAATTATTTTGTTGCAAAAAATCACTATTTATTGTTTTTTGTTTTTGAGTTTTCCTATTTTTGATTTTGAACCTGTGTTTTTAAATTCAAAAAAAAGTTTGAAGGAAAGTAAAAAAAAAAAGAAAAAAAAAGGTGTCCGCTTTTTGTTTTCTTTTGCTTTTTTTCAAAAGTTCAAAAAAAAGTTTTAAAAAAAGTTCAAAAATCTTTAGTTAGAGTTTTCAAATATATGAAAAAATCGAACCATTCTTTGAAAATTCAGAAAAATTATCTAAAAAAACTTCTTTCTTTTGTTACAAAAGGCAATAAGCCCATGATTCGAGCACTTTTAATTGTTTTTGCAACATAGCGTTGTTGTTTTGCTGTTAATTTTGTTTGTCGACGAGGTAAAATTTTTCCTCCTAAACCAATATAACGTTGTAATAACCCACAATGTTTATAATCAATAATACGACGATTATATACATATTTTTCTGGTTTATCTTTAAAAAGAAGAATAAATGATTTTGGTGGAATAATTGGTTTTAATGGTTTTTTACGTTTTTTTTGTTCTAATTTACGTTGTTTTTTTTGATTTACACGTGCTAAAATTTGAGAAACAGATAAAACTTTGCGTTTATTGCTGTTTGATCCTCGTGACGAATTTCCTTTTGAAAAACTTGTAGTTCCACCAAGACTTTGTCGTTTTTGTGGAGTTTGTTTTGAAAAAGATGAAGGAGCAGTTGTACCATTTGTCATTTCTAAATTGGTATTTTGCAGATTTTTTGAGAGATCTGCTAAAAATGGTGAATTTGAATTGACTACAGAAAAATTGTTAAATGATTGATTATTCATAATACTGATAAAAAATATTTATTTGAAAGTCTGTCTTTTTTTATATTTTTTATTTTTGATTTGCAAAATTTTAATATTTTTTTGAATATTAAAAGGAAAAAGAAAGTGTTTTCTTTTTAGTTTTTCTATTTTTTTTTTGAATTTTTTAGTTAGAATGAACTTTTTTGTTTACAAATTTTGTTTTTTGCTTTTTTTGAAGTCAAAAAAATAAAAAAAATAATGAAAGTTTGTAAATAAAAAAAAACAAGTAAAAATAAAAAATGGTTTTCTTGCTTGTTTTTTTCAAAATTTTCAAAAAAGAAAAAGATAAAAAAAACAAGCAAAAAAAAACTCTGGGTTTTTTCAAAAAAGAAAAAAAGAGTGTTGTTAAGAGCAGAAATTATTTCATAGAAGCAGCTTTTGTTAAAGCTTCATTAATGTTTCCTACTAAATAGAAAGCTTGCTCTGGTAAATCATCTAATTCACCTGATAAAATTTTGTTAAATCCTTCAATTGTTTCAGCTAAACTTACATATTTACCAGGAGATCCTGTGAATACTTCAGCTACGAAGAATGGTTGTGATAAGAAACGTTCAATTTTACGAGCACGAGCAACAACAAGTCTATCTTCTTCAGAAAGTTCATCTAAACCTAAAATTGCAATAATATCTTGTAATTCTTTGTAACGTTGTAATGTTCTTTTCACACTTTGAGCACAACCGTAGTGTTTTTCTCCTAAAATCCAAGGTTGTAACATTGTAGAAGTTGAATCTAATGGGTCTACAGCAGGGTAAATACCTTTTGAAGCTAATCCACGTGATAATACTGTTGTAGCATCTAAGTGTGCAAATGTTGTTGCAGGAGCAGGGTCAGTAAGGTCATCTGCAGGAACATAAACAGCTTGAATTGATGTAATTGAACCATCTTTTGTTGAAGTAATACGTTCTTGTAAAGCACCCATTTCTGTTGCTAATGTTGGTTGGTAACCTACAGCTGAAGGCATACGTCCTAATAAAGCAGAAACTTCAGCACCAGCTTGTACAAATCGGAAAATGTTATCAATAAAGAATAATACGTCTTGTTTGTTTACATCTCTGAAATATTCAGCCATTGTTAAAGCAGTTAAAGCTACACGCATACGTGCACCAGGTGGTTCATTCATTTGTCCGTATACTAATGCTACTTTTGAATCAGCTAAATTTTTTTCAACAATAACACCAGATTCTTTCATTTCTGTGTATAAATCGTTCCCTTCACGAGTACGTTCTCCAACACCAGCAAATACAGAAACCCCCCCGTGTGCTTTTGCAATGTTATTAATCAGTTCCATAATAAGCACGGTTTTACCTACACCGGCACCCCCAAATAGACCAATTTTCCCACCACGACGGTAAGGTGCTAATAAATCTACAACTTTAATACCAGTTTCAAAAATAGAAAGACGAGTATCTAAATCAACGAAAGCAGGAGCTGTACGGTGAATTGGCAGACTTTCTTCATTTTTTACTGGCCCTAAGTTATCAACAGGTTCTCCTAAAACGTTAAAAATACGTCCTAATGTTGATTTACCAACAGGTACATTTAATGGTTTTCCTGTGTCTAATACTTCCATACCACGCATTAAACCATCAGTTGGATTCATTGCTACTGCACGTACACAACTATCTCCTAAAAGTTGTTGAACTTCACAAGTTACGCTCATTTCTAAACCTGCAGCATTTTTTGCTTTAATTGTTAAAGCGTTGTAAATATTTGGAACTTGACCTTGACCAAAAGCAATATCTAATACAGGCCCAATAATTTGTGAAATTTTTCCTACGTTTTTAGTGTTTAAATCGCTCATTTTTTTTGAAAAAGAACTAAATAGATGAATTTTAACTTACTTTTATTTTTTGTATTGTTTTAACAAAAATATATCTTTATTCGAGAATTTTTATTTTGTTGTTTTAAAAGGTTTAATCTTTCTAAATAAAAAAACTTTTGAACCATATAAAACTTTTTTCAGTTTTTTTGCTTTTTCTTTTTTTGAAAAAAAAGGAACAAAACAGAGAAAACAAAAAAAGAAACACACAAAAAATTCATTTAAAAAAGAAATACATTCAATATTGAATTTCAAACAACAGAGAAATTTTGAAAAAATAGCTTAAAACAATTCAAAAAAACAACTTTTGATATTTTTTCAAACCTTTCTTTTTTTATTCTTAAAAATAACGAGAAAGTTTATTTTTTTCAATCTTTGTTTTTTTTAAGAAAAAAATATTTTAAACTTTTTATTTAAAAAACATCTGAAAAGTCAAATGTTTTCATTCAGAATTCAAAAAAAATTCTACAGAAGAATGAATACAGAAAGAAAAAAACCAATAAGTTCTTTCTTTTTGTTTGCTTTTTTTGAAAAAGCCAAAGCAAACAAAAATTTTTTAAAATTGTATTCATAAAAAACCAATTTTCTTGAAAATTGACTTTGTCAAAATTCAAACAATTTTTTCAAACACTTACCTTAAAAAAATTTTTTTATTCAACAGTTTTTATTGAACAGTTTTTTCTTTTTTTTTGAAAAAGAGAAAAAACTTGTTTTTAAGAAAAATTATCGGGATGACAGGATTCGAACCTGCGACACCATGCTCCCAAAGCATATGCGCTACCAAGCTGCGCTACATCCCGGTTTTATATTTTTTAACTTTTTTGAAAGTTTATTATAGTGTTTTTTTATTCAAATATTTTTATGATAAAAAAGATTTGTCTATTTAAAGTTTAAAGTTTTTTTTAAGCAAATTTTTATGATTGTTTTTTTCTTTAATATATTCTATTTATTTTCATAAAAAAAAGCAATATATTCATATTTTAAAAGCATAAAATTTTTGAAAAAGAGAAATTTTAAAAACTTTTTTTTTATTTTTAAAAAAAGAACAGTTCAAAAAAAAGTATCTTTGTTTTCAAAAAAATTTTTTTTAAGCAAAGAAAATTTTTTTGAAAACAAAGATAAACAGTAATAAGAAAATTTTTGTAGAAAGATCTATTTTTTAACAAAAAAAAAGTCTTTTTTTGAATTTTTATATTTTTTTAAAATGTTCTAAAAAGTTTTGAAACAAACAAAAATTATTCTTCTAAAATATTTGTAACAACACCAGCACCTACTGTACGGCCACCTTCACGAATAGCAAAACGCATACCTTTTTCAACAGCTACTGGATAAATTAATTGAACAGTAACTTCAATACGGTCACCAGGCATAGCCATTTTATTTGAATGTTCTTCAGCAACTGATGAAGGGTTTTTCATTTGAATGTGAGTAAAGCTTACGATTTTTCCAGTAACATCTGTAGTACGGATAAAGAATTGTGGTTGGTAACCAACTAAGAATGGTGAATGACGTCCACCTTCTTCTTTTGTTAAAACATAAACTTGTGCTTCAAATTTTGTGTGAGGAGTAATTGAACCTGGTTTTGCTAAAACCATTCCACGTTCTACATCTTTTTTTTGAATACCACGTAAAAGTACACCAACATTGTCACCAGCCATTGTTTCATCTAATGTTTTTTTGAACATTTCTAGACCTGTAACAACTGTTGCTTTTGTATCTTTTAATCCAACTAATTCAACGTTTTCACCTACTTTTAAAGTTCCTCTTTCAACACGTCCTGTTGCTACTGTTCCACGACCTGTAATTGATAAAACATCTTCAACAGCTAATAAGAAAGGTTTATCAGTTTCACGATCTGGTGTTGGAATGTATTCATCAACTTTATCCATTAAATCAAAAATTTTATCTACCCATGGGTTATCACCACGTTGAATTTTAGGATTTTCAACTAAAGCTTCTAAAGCTAATAAAGCTGAACCACTTACAATTGGAATTTCATCTCCTGGGAATTCATATTTGTCTAATGTTTCACGAACTTCTAATTCTACTAATTCTAATAATTCAGCATCATCAACTTGATCTTCTTTGTTTAAGAAAACAACCATGTTTGGTACACCTACTTGTTTTGCTAATAAGATGTGCTCTTTTGTTTGTGGCATTGGACCATCAGCACCTGATACTACTAAAATAGCCCCATCCATTTGTGCAGCACCTGTAATCATGTTTTTAACATAGTCTGCGTGACCTGGACAGTCTACGTGAGCATAGTGACGATTTGGAGTTTCATATTCTACGTGTGCAGTATTAATTGTAATACCACGAGCTTTTTCTTCTGGAGCTGAATCAATTTCATCATATTTTTTACCAGTAGCACCACCTAATGCTGCTAAAGCCATAGTAATTGCTGCTGTTAAAGTTGTTTTTCCATGGTCTACGTGACCAATAGTACCAATATTTACATGCGGTTTTGAACGTTCAAATTTTGCGCGTGCCATAAAATGAATAAAGAATTTATAATTTGTTCTGTATAAGCCAATTTTCCAAGTAACTTTACTATATCAAAAATTTAAAAATAAAAAAACTTTTATTGAGTTGAGTCTACAATTTTTAACAAACTTTAGTTTTAAAAAAGACAAAATTTTTTTTTCAATTCAAAAACAAGTATACAAGTTTTTTAAAGAGTATTTATAGGCCCAACCGGACTTGAACCGATGACCTATTGCTTGTAAGGCAATCACTCTACCAACTGAGTTATGGGCCTAAAAAAATTATTTATATTTTATACTAGAATAAAAAATAGAGCAACTTTTTTTAAAATTTTCTTTTCTAGTTTATACTTAAAAAGTATAATTTAAAAAAACTTTGAAAACAAAATCAAAATTTTTTTAAATGAGCAAGGAGGGATTCGAACCCCCGACTCTGTGGTTCGTAGCCACATGCTCTAGTCCACTGAGCTACATGCCCTTTGCATTCATAATTGCAAATTGAAAAAAATGTTTTTTTTTGAAGTTTCAATTTTGTTTTTTTCTTAATACATATTTTATCTATAAATTCAACGAAAAGCAAGTTTTTTTATTTTTCAAAAAAGCAGAGAAAAAGAAATACATTTTCAAAAGAAAGAAGAGGCAAAAAAACAAATGTTTCAATTTTTATTCAAGTCTGTGAAACAAAAAATAAATGCAGTTTTTTCAAGATTAAATGTTCCATTCCTTTTTTAACAAGTTTCTTTATAGAATAAAAATTAAAAAAAGAATGGAACAAATTTTAAAAACAGGAATTAAGCAGATTGATTTGAAGCTGTTTTTACATATAAAATAAGAAGAAACGAAGTAGGAATAATAATAAATAATGCTGTTGCTGTTAATCCAAAGATATTAACTTCCATAAATTTTTATTGAGAAAAATTTTTTGTTTTTTGTTTTCTGTTCAATTTTTTTTTGAATAATTTTAGAAATGGAAAGATAGACTCTTTTGATTAAACAAAATTATTCAAAAAAAAATTGAACAGAAAACAAAACTTTTTTCTTTTTATTTATTTTTTACTTAAATTTTCGTTTTTTTTGCAAAGCAAAAAAAAAGCGCTGCGCACAAAAATATTTTAGTGCTACAAATAATAACTTTAAATAAAAAGAAAGAAAAATGCAAAAAGAAATGAAAAGAACAAAAGCAAACCAACCCAATAACTTTTGATTGGCAACTCCTTTTTTTATTTTTCAGAGTTCAAAAAAATAAAAAATTTTTGTGTTCTTTTCTAAAAATGTTAAAACAATGAGTTGGTTGTTTTTTGATTAACTTAAATAGAATTCAAAAGACAAAAAACTCTTTATTTTATTTAAAAACTCAGTTATTGCTGAACCTTATTGGGAAAAAATCAAAAAATTCTCTTATGTTAAAAAAAATCTTTGTTTTTTTTACATTAAATTATGGTTTCTAAAATTTTTTTTTCAGTGTTTTTTTGGAAAAAAATTTTGAGTTTAATTTTTGTATTTATTCTTTATTTATTCTATAAAAAGGAAAAGAGAAATGTTTTTTAGAAACTTTTAAAAAAGTTTTTTTTCAATTTTTTAAATAAAGAAAGAAAAAAATCCAAAATAAAGTTCTCGTCATTTTTTGATTTTATAAAACCAAACGTTTTTTTTGAAATTGTTCAAATTTTAAAAAATAAAGAAGTATTCAATTTTTTTATGAAATACTTCTTTATTTTTTTTTATTAAATAACAAATGAATTAAAAATACCAACTGCAAAAACTAAAAGAAGCCATAAGCTTAAGCCAGAAAAAACAATACCTTTGTTTTCGGACCATCCGTTTGGTGTAGCAAAAACTACAGGTACACCAACAACTAAAGCAAAAGAAACAGCAATTAATGCTAATAATGCAATTTGAAGAACTGATGTCATAAAATTAAAATTATTCTTGCTTTGCAAGAGTCGAATTTCAAGAAGAGGCTTGAAGAATTTTTTGATTTCATTTTTTTTTTTAGTTTTTTGAACTTTTTTTTCTTTAGAGCAAAACATTATTTATACTTTTTTTCAAAAGAAGAAAAGTTTTAAAAAAAAGTAGAAAGTTATTGCTTGAAATAAATAAAAAGAAAAATTCAAAAAAAGACAAAAATTTTTTTTGAATTCAAATTTTTTTCAATTTTAATAAAAAAATAAAAAAATTGAAATATTCTAGACCTCTTATGTTTTTTATTTATAAAAAATTGAGTGTTTAAAGAACTAAAATTTGTTCTATTTTGCTGAAAACTTCGAGAAAAAAGTTAAACTTTATTTTTTGTTCAATCTGTTTTTCATTTGTTTTTAATTTTATTCAAAAAGAATAAAAAAATAAAAAAGCAATAAACAAATGCTTTTTATTTTTCTTTTCTATAGAAAATTTCAGCAACAATTTTTGATGTATGCACATCTTTAAAAATTTTTTTTTATTTTTTATAATTTTCTTTTTAAAAGAACCTTGTTTGGAAAACAAATGTAAGTATTGAGAATTCTTTAAAAAAATGAAAATGTGTTTGTTTTTATTTTCGAATTTCAAAGCTTTGATTTTTTATTTGATCAAAAAAATATTTTTCTTTTTTCTTTTTTCTTGCTTTTCCTTTTTTTGAAAAAAAACAAAACCAAGAAAAAAGAAAAATATTTTTTCTTTTAAAAACTGTTTTTATTTAAAAAAACCATAACTGTGTAAACCTTCTCCGAGTAAATTTACACCAAGAAAACAAATCCAAACAACAATAAAACCGAATGAAGCAATCAAAGCAGGTTTTTTTCCACGCCAACCTTTTGTTAAACGCGTATGCAAATAAATTGCAAAAACAAACCAAGTTGCTAAAGCCCAAGTTTCTTTTGGATCCCAGCTCCAATATGACCCCCATGCTTCATTTGCCCAAACTGCACCTGATAAAATACCAATTGTTAAAAATGGAAAACCAATTCCTAAAATACGATAGCTTAAATTATCCAAAGTTTCTGCAAATTTTGTTTTAAAAGGATTTGTTCCAGCCAAATCTTTTTCAGAAGAAATCGGATTTGTTGAATGGGCTTGAGATGTTGCATCAAAAAAAGTTGAATAAACTTTCATTGGTTCTACTAAACCTGAAGCAGAGGCAAGAAATTCAGTATTTTCTGAATTTGGAAAAACAGAAACCAAATTTTCAGTTGAAGAAGCTTTTAAAGAGGATTCATTTTCATATAAATCTAAATTTAGATTTTTTGTAAAAATTAAAAAGGCAATTGAAAGAAGTGAACCACAAATTAAAGCAGAATAACTTAAAATCATTACAGTAACATGCATCATTAACCAATTTGATTGTAATGCTGGTACTAATGCAGAAGAATGTTGCATTTCAATTGGTAGACTAAATGTTGCAAAAGCATTTGTAAAAAGAGCTGTTGGAGAAGTTAAAGCTCCTAAAAATGGGATTTTCATTTGATTTGGAAGTAAATTGTTTTTTTCTTTATTTTTGTTATTGAAATCAAAATCAGAAAAATTTTGAATGTATAAATTCATTTGGGTATTTGATTCAATATTTTCTAAAAATAAATGAAAAGTTGATAAACTCCATGATAAAAACATTAATGATTCATATAAATTACTTAAAGGAAAATGACCTGATTCTTTCCAACGTAAAATTAATAAACTTAAAAGACAAAAATTTGCACCAATCATTAGAAAACGTCCATAATTAACTGTTTTTAAACTAAATGCAACTTGAATCCAATAAGAAATCATGGAAAGAAATAATAAAAAGAAAGAAGAATTTCCAAAAAAATTTTCAATCTCTAAAATATTCATAGATTCAAAATAACAAAAAATGTTCTGAAAGTGTTTGAATTGAAAATTTTACATGCACTGTGCACAAAAATTTTTATAAATTGCAAAAACCATATTTTCAATAAAAGCAAAATTCTTTCCTTTCAGTTTTTAATTTTGAACTGTTTTAAAATTTCCCCAAGTTTTTTTCTATTCTTTTTTTTTATTTTTTCAAAAAACTCAATTTTTGTATAAAATTTTAGAGTTATTGTCAATTTTTTTGAAAAATTTAGTTGTTTTTTAAAGAGTTGAGAAAGACTTTTGTGCTCTAAATTTTTTCAAATTTTTTCAAATTTTTGAATCTAAAATTTTTAAAACCCTGGTCCTCAGGTTTTTGAATAAAAAATCTAAAGAACAGGTGGCTGCACCCATAAAAAAATAGAAATTCTCCAAAAATAGATTTTTTTCTATTTATACTGTTGTGATTTTGTTTGATTTTTTTTTACTATTTTTCAAAAACTCTCTAAAAAATCAAAAAATTGTGAAGAATTTTATGTTGTACTTTTTAACAAACTCTTTTATAGGAATAGTTTTTTCTAAAAATACACTCCAAAAAAAATTCAAAAAAAGTATAGAAAAGTTGTATTTTTTTTTTGAAATTTTCATTTCATCAATGAAAATACAACTTTTCTAAAAAAAAAGAAAAAAGATGGAAATTTTATCCAAATTTTCCTGATGTAGAAGCAATAACAAAAGCTGCATATGTAAATACATAACCAACTGAGAAGTGAGCTAAACCTACAAGACGAGCTTGTACAATTGATAATGCAACTGGTTTGTCTTTCCAATAAACTAAATTTGCTAAAGGAGTTTTTTCATGTGCCCAAACTAATGTTTCAATTAATTCTTGCCAGTAACCACGCCAAGAGATTAAGAACATGAAACCAGTAGCATAAACTAAATGGCCCGCAAGGAACATCCACGCCCAAACTGATAAACTGTTCATACCAAACGGGTTATATCCATTAATTAATTGTGATGAGTTTAACCATAAGTAATCACGTAACCAACCCATTAAATATGTTGAAGATTCATCAAATTGAGATACGTTTCCTTGCCATAAAGTTAAATGTTTCCAGTGCCAGTAAAAAGTTACCCAACCGATAGTGTTAAGCATCCAGAAAACAGCTAAATAGAAAGCATCGTATGCAGAAATATCACAAGTTCCTCCACGACCTGGTCCATCACAAGGGAAACTGTAACCAAAATCTTTTTTATCAGGCATTAATTTTGATCCACGTGCATCTAAAGCACCTTTTACAAGAATTAATGTTGTTGTGTGTAAACCTAAAGCAATAGCATGGTGAACTAAGAAGTCACCAGGACCAATTGTTAAGAATAAAGAGTTTTGATTATTGTTAATAGCATCTAACCAACCTGGAAGCCATAATGTTTGACTTGCAGATGAAGCAGAACTTGAAGAAGATGATAATAATAAATCAAAGCCATAGAAAGCTTTTCCATGAGCTGCTTGAATCCATTGTGCAAAAACTGGTTCAATTAGAATTTGTTTTTCTGGAGTTCCAAAAGCAAGCATTACATCATTGTGAACATAAAGACCTAAAGTATGGAATCCTAAAAATAAAGAAACCCAACTTAAGTGTGAAATAATTGCTTCTTTATGGTCTAACATTCTTGAAAGAACATTTCCTTTATTTTGTTCTGGATCATAATCACGAATCCAGAAAATAGCACCGTGAGCAAAAGCACCACACATAATAAATCCAGCAATATATTGGTGATGTGTATATAAAGCAGCTTGTGTAGTGAAATCATTTGCTAAAAATGCATATGGTGGTAAAGAATACATGTGTTGTGCTACTAAAGAACAAATTGTTCCTACAGAAGCTAATGCTAAACCTAATTGGAAGTGTAATGAATTGTTTACTGTTTCAAATAAACCTTTGTGACCAGCTCCAAGACGACCACTCGGTGCAACGTGTGCATCTAAAATAGCAGACATTCTGTGTCCAATTCCAAAGTTTGTACGGTACATGTGTCCAGCAACAATGAAAATAACAGCAATTGCTAAGTGGTGGTGTGCCATATCAGTTAACCAAAGACTTTGAGTTTGAGGGTGGAAGCCCCCTAAGAATGTTAAAATAGCTTCACCTGCACCATCAGAAGTTCCAAAGATATGACTTGCTGAATCAGGGTTTTGAGCATAAGCAGCCCAATTTCCAGTCCAGAATGGAGTTAAACCTTGTGGGTGAGGTAATTGTGTTAAGAAATTATCCCAACCTACATGTTTTCCACGAGATTCAGGAATAGCTACGTGAACTAAGTGACCTGTCCAAGCTAAAGAACTAACCCCAAATAAACCAGATAAGTGGTGGTTTAAACGAGATTCTGCATCTTTAAACCAAGATAAAGATGGTTGGAAACTTGGTTGTAAATGTAACCAACCAGCAAATAAAAAGATTGCAGAAACTAAAGCTAAGAATACAGAACCTACATATAAATCTTGGTTTGTTCTCATACCAATAGTGTACCACCATTGGTAAAGTCCTGATGTTGAAATATTTACTGGACCTGAAGCTCCACCACGTGTAAATGCTTCAACCGCTGGTTGACCAAAATGTGGATCCCAAATTGCATGAGCAATTGGTCGAACATGAATTGGGTCAGCTCCCCATTGTTCAAAATGAAACTAAGTGCCCAGTTTTTGGCCAGAACACTCGTTCCCGAACTGTACGTGCACCTTACAATGCATACAGCTCTCCAGAGATTTTTATAATAAATTTTGTCAAACTTTTCTATGTGTTTTTCTGTGTCCTATTGGGTTACCTATTTCCAAGAGGTCTTTTCTGTTCTATTCTGTTGCTGTCCCTATCGAATAGGTTGTTATTTATTTAATGGACTGATTTTATTTATCAGGTCTAAATCTGTTTCTGTAGTTTTCCATTAACCAAGCTTTTACATTCTCAGGCATAGAAGGGTTATCTGAAAATGTTTGGAAGTCTGAAACCCATGCTAAGTCTTGTTTATCACAAAATGGATTTTCTAGTTTGTATCCTTTTGCTAAATTACCTTCAATTTGATGTTTTTGTGCTACTTTGATAACAATATCACGAATTCCACGTGCAAACTTTCTGACAGTGATGCCAGCTTTTGAACATGCATCTCTTAAGTCACCAACTTTGACTTCAATACCATAGTCAGTAACCATTCTTGTAGATGCAAATTTTGGAGATGTTGCTCCAATCTGTACTAAATGGGCAGTAGTAACTAAAGTTTTATTAAATGTTTCCTGTGTTTTTGGGAGTTTTTTTGTTGTAATTATCGTATCTACTACTTGTTCGATTTCTGCTTGTGTTGCCATAGCTGAACTTGTTTCCGTTGATTTTTTAGGTTTGGTGCTATCTAAAATCTGATCAATTCCATCACCAACATTATTCATACCTATACTTAAATTTTTCTCATCTGATTTCTCAGTCATAATAATATCTCTTTAAAATTGTAAACTGTTACTGTGTTTTGCCATTTATTCATCTCAAGTTTGGCTCTTCAGAGAATGATGAGTTCTTCATCGTAGATTTCTCTCAAAATCATTCCATCATAGGTTCCTTTGTGGATGTTGTTATGGCAGTGCTGGCATACTGGTATTTGTTTTCTATTTAATTGGTTCATTAATTGTAGAAAGCCAGTTACTTTTCCTTTTCTAATGTTTTTTACATGGTGGTACTCAACTTTGTTTACCGAGCCACAGATTGCACAATGTTTAGTCAATTTGTACTTTGTTCTCCAGTTAATTTTTACATTACAAATGTCATCTATTGTTTCATTCATGATTGAGATTGAGTCCTGCATTTTTCCTTTCTGTTTTTTTCTTGTATTGTATAGAATTTCTTTCATGATTTTTTTGCAATCTTCCCAGGTAAGTAGTTGTTTTACTTTTTCAATAGTTTTACTCTGTTTCTGTCCTGTATTTTTGTCTGTGAACTCTGCATGTTCAATGTACTTTATTTTCAAGTCTTTTCCCTGTTTTGTAATAACCTTCTTTAGAGTTGAGTTTCTTTTCTGAGCCAGTGTGTGTATACAAGAGTATTTCAAAAGGTAGTAAAGTAGACTTAAATCTAGGGGGTGGTCAATCACAGGTGCATAATAGTTTATGTAGCCTCGTATAATGTAATTGTATCTGTCTAGAATTTCTGGTTCTTGTAGTGTGGTCCATGATGTTTTGGATCTTGGTCGGAATCTATTTTGATAATTCCTGATGAAGCCATTATCATTTAATCTGGGCAGAACCCTTTCTCTATCCCAAGTTGCAATAATGGTTGTATTGATTGACCTTCTCATGAATTTCGTTTTGTTCAGTATTTTTTCTTTTCTTATTTTTGTTCTGTCTATGATGTTGGTTCTTGAGGTTTTTAGACTCCCCATTAAGAGTTGTCTGCCTTTTCTTGACATGGTCAGACTGAAGCCAAGAAATTTAGCTCTTTGTCCTATTCTTAGGTTTGTGATCTTTGTCTTTTCCTTACTAACTGTTAATTTAAGGTTTTCAGAAATCCACTTAGTGAACAGTGACTCCCATTCTAAGACTTTGTTAATATCAGCATTGGTAAGAAATATCCAATCATCTGCATATCTGGTGTACCAAAATCTTATTGTTTGTCTGCTTCTGGCATTGGTCTTTAGTTTGCTTTGTTGTTTATATATAGCCTTGTATAGTTTCTTTGTCTGTTTTAATTCCTCTGCCATTTTTTTTACTGTTTCATTTTTCCCTCCCTGCTCCTGAAATTTGTTTTGGAGAGCTTCAATTTTTTGAGGTAGCTGAAGTTTTCTTTTTCTGTATGCAAAACTGTCATATAATTTGTTTGTTGGTTTGTCTTTTCTTTCTTCTGTTTTGTTTATTGTATTTACTATTTCTGTGAACTCTGTGCACACAAATTTGTCAAACTCATGAAAATAAATGTTATATAGGAGAGGGCTTAGAATACTTCCTTGTGTCGTACCTATATCTGAGTCTTGTCTATAGTTTAAGAAGATCAGTCCACATTTAAGGCCACCCCATACCAATTTTAAGAAATTTTTGTCATTTACTTTCTTTCTCAATATCCCAATCATGACTGTGTGTGAGACATTGTCAAATGCTCCTTTAATATCACCTTCAATGGCGAAATCCATGGCTTTTGCTTTCTGTTGTATTTGGTGTATTGCATCTTGGCAGCCTTTACCAGGTCTAAATCCAAAATTGCATTGAATAGTTGTGAATTCAGGCTCATAGATTGCAGATAAAACCATTCTCATGGCTTCTTGTACAATTTTATCTGGGAATGATGGAATACCCAAGGGTCTTACCTTCAGTTCTTTGATCTGTGCCATCGAAACTTTGCCTTGTTTGTGGAGTTTTATTAGTGCTTCTTCTTGTTCTTTTGTTACTGGACTTTTTCCTGACTTATCCATATAAATTCTTCGAATTGGTTTGAATCTGAATGTTCCATCTTTTAGTTGTTTTGAAATTTCTTCAATTAGGTCTTGAGAGGAACTATCAGCTGTTCTTGTTTCTGTTTTTGCCCCTGGAGTTAAGGCCCCCTTTTTCTTGCTTATGGTACCCATAGCCTGGTATAGTACTCCAGTATCAGATATTATTCTAGTCAGGTCATCAAATTTTGCATTTAAATCAGCAGCAGATCTAAGGGCTATCTTTTCAATGGTTTTTAGTCTTTTAAAGTCTTCTTTTCTGTATTCTGTTTCTAAAGCTGTCCTTTTTGCTTGCAATTTCGATTTGCCTTTCTTTCTTGAATCAATTGGTGAATTCATTTTTTTTTTTTGATTATTATTTTTTTTTTTTTTTAGTCTTGGCTGGTTCTATCTGCGTGGTCTGTTGTGTTTTGACAAAATTTACCTAATCCCACATGGGCTTACTCAGCTCTTACCTGGAATACTCTACCATCCAATCGAGCTCTCAGTTCCATTGGGTATCTCCTGGCCCTCCACCCTTAAATATTATAAGGTCATGGGCCTCTCCTGTCCATATATGGGGGATTTTATACCCTAGGCACTTTTCTGTTCTCTGCTTTACATTGTCAATTTCTGTGTCTGAACAGTGCCCTTAGACAGTCTAGTTGTTTTCTTCTTATCCCTGACATGTGAGTAGGCATAGTTATAGTATGTTTTTTCAAACAGGGTAAGGACTCTCCTTTCCTTTGTGCATTTCCAGCTTGGTCACCTTGGCAGGCAATTTTTACCAGGTGGGAATTCATGCAATAGGTTATTTCACCTATGAGCCGGCTAAATCTCCAAATACCAACATATACCTCATACCACTTTACTCTTGCACCCCAATGCTTCCATTGGTTTGCTTTTCTAGCATGCTCCAGTCCCCTATAGGTTTCCCTACTTTACTTTAGTGATTCTTTACTATTCATTACAATTCCACTTCTTTGCTTCTGAGTGAGCTAGCTGAGTTCAAGGGCCAAGCACCCTTGGTGACCTGCATTACTGATCACATGAATAAGAATATTCAACGCGCACATTGCCTTGCCATGCTACATGGAATAAGTTTCCAGATGTCCATAGAAAAATAATAGCTAATTGTCCAAAATGAGACGCAAAAATCTTTTGGTAAAGATTTTCTTCTGTCATACCATCATGACTTTCAAAGTCATGTGCAACAGCAAGACCAAACCAAATACGACGAGTTGTTGGATCTTGTGCTAAACCTTGGCTAAATTTAGGAAACAACTTTGTTGCCATAGTTTTTTTTTATCCTAATTTGCTCAAATAATTGCAAAGCGAACTTTGCATAAAAAAATTTGAAAAGTGATTCCAATAAAATTTTTATTTTTGATTTTTTTTAAAAACAGTTTCATTTTTTGAAATTATTTGTTCTTAAAAAAAACAACACTCAGTGTTCAAAACATAAAATTTTCAATTTTTTTCATAAAAAAACTCAAGTACTACGCACTTGTTTCTATTTCTCTTTTCTTTAAAACTTTAAACTTTTTTTAGAAAAAAAAATTGTTTTAAATTATTTTTAAAGAGTTTTTATTTTCTAAAGAATCTTTCTATTTTTTATTTGTAAAAATTTTAGAAATGGGTATTTAAAATATTAAAAATTACGGAAAAAATTTTAGAATTCTAAATCAAAAAATTTGAAATTTTTTAAATCCTTCCAGACTTCAAACAATTTAGAGTTTGTTGAAGTTTTGAGTTTGCTGCAGTTCATTTTTTATATATTTTTAAATTCAAAAAAAAAAACCATTTCGTTTTTTTTAGAATTTAAAATTTCTGTAGACTTAAAGTTCAAACTTTAAAAATTTTTTATTTTTTTTTTAGCCCATACTCTAAAAAAATAAATTTTTTTGTTTTTTCAAAAACTATTTTATCATTTTTTTTTTTACAATAACTTTATTTATTATTTAATAAACAAAAATTTTTTTGAAATTTTTCTTAAAGTTTTTTATTTAATTTTTAGTCTTTTTATGTTTCAATCCTAATTTTTGCAAATAGAAATAAATAAAACAATATTAAACAATTTCTGTTTCAAAAAAAACTGCCATACATTTTTATTGTATATAACCAAAAAAGCAAACTTGACTATGAGCTATAGACCTGTATTTGAATCTATAATTGTTCATGCATTGAACTTTCTTTCTAGTTTTAAATTTGCTGAAAAACTTTCCATTTCTTTCCACTTGAAAAAAAGCAAAATTCATAGAAATCTAAGAAAATAGTGTTTTAAGAGAAACAAAAGCATTTTTGCAAAATGAAAAAGGAAAGTTTGAATTCTGCTTTACACGAAAATTTATTTTTTTTTCGTTTGAAGAATTTTTCAATTATTGACGTTCATAAAAAAAATTTTTTATTTTTTTCATTAAAACCAAGTTTTTTACCCCCAGGGGAATTCGAATCCCCGTTTTCTCCGTGAAAGGGAGGTGTCCTAGGCCTCTAGACGATGGGGGCTAGTTTTTGTTTTTTTGAAAAACACTATTTAAAAAGTATTGAATTTTATTTTCAATAATATATATATATCAATTCTAAAAGAAATTGTCAATAGATTTGAAGTTTTTTATTTATTTTTTTGAGAAAATAAATACAATAAAAAAAAATTCAAAAAAAGAAGATTAATGTTATGAGAACACAAAAAAGACTAGAAAGCATGAGTCTTCATGGGCGCAGCCGCTGAGTCTTCACGTTTATTTTTTTAGTTCTTTTTTTGCATTTATTCAATCCCTTCACGCCCTGTAGGACTTGAACCCACGACATCAGGTTTTGGAAACCTGCGTTCTACCAACTGAACTAAGAGCGTTTTTTAAATTTTTTTGTTTTTTATAATAAAAAATAAAGTTGAGAGTTGGCATTTAAAAAAATTTTTGTTTTTTTTGCTTTGCAAAAAAAAGCGCTGTGCATAAAAATATTTTTTTTATATATTTTCTCTATTATCACATTTTTTATGAAATTTGTCAACTCCTATTTAAACAAATTTTTGAATTAAAAAAAGGATAAAAAACAAAGAATTTTTTAAATAAAGTTTAGAAGAAAACAAATCTTTTTGTGTTCATGTAAACAATAAAAAAAAGCCTTTTTTGAGTTTATCTCTAAAATTTTTTGAAAAAGCGGGTAACGCGACTCGAACGCGCGACATCCTCCTTGGCAAGGAGGTGTTCTACCAACTGAACTATACCCGCAACCTTTTTTTATTTTACAGAAAACCTTTTTAAAATTCAACTTTAACTTTTTTTTCGAGAAGTCTTTTTTAGAAATAAAAAACTTTTCAAAATTTCAAAAATGAATTGGAAGATGAACTTTTAATGAGTTTTAGATCTTTGGAACTTTGATTTTCAAAAAATTTTTTTGAACATTCAATAAATATAAAAAAACTCTTAAAAGTAAAAAAAGGTAACAAAACTAAAAAAAAATTTAAACAAAAATTTTTTTGCTTTACATTTTTTTTTGAAGTTTTCACAAAATTATTGTTTTTTCTTTATTTTCTTGTTTTTTAAAAAGTTTTTTATGCAAATTTTTGTTTGTTTGAAGTTAAAAAATTTTTTCCAAAGAAAAAGTTTTTTAACTTCAAACAAAAAAAGAAAAAGCAAAAAATAGAAAATTAAAACAAAAGTTTTTATGACTAAAAAAATGTAAAGCAAAAAAATTTAAAAAAATACAGCTCTTTTTTATTTATTGAAAATATTACAAATTTGTTTCATTTTTACTTCCTAATTTTAATCCTAGTTTCTCAAAACGTTTTTGAAGAATAAATACACAATAATTACCAATTCCACTCAATTTTTTGAATTCGTTTGGACTCATTTTTAAAAGATCACCAACAACAAAAAAATTGTTTTTTGCTAAAATTTTTGTGATACGATAGGGAAGGTTTAATTTTGTAAGGGGTACGTCATTCCAAATTTTATCTGATTGAGTTTGTAAAGAGAGTAAATAATCCTTTTGAACATCTTCAATTTCTTCTGGTAAAAAAAATTTTTGTGAACTAAACTTTCTTGTTGTTTTATCTTCTAGAGAATTATAAAGACGATAATCATATTCAAATGTTTTAAGAAATTTTGTATTTGTTTTTTCAGATTCAAGCATTACATTGCTCAATTCATAATTTAAAAGTCTCATACAATCTAATTTGTCAAACATTGTTTTTAAGTATACTAAAGCATTATAAAAAGCTTTTCGAGGATGAATGCTTCCATTTGTCCATAATTCAATAAATACAATTTCATTTGGAATATTTTTTTGCATTGGTTCGATTGTTTCAATAACATAATTTACTTTTAAAATTGGGTTAAATAATGGATCTACCCATAAAGAATTTATTTTCTTTTGTTGAGCATCAAAAGTTGTATTTTTCTCTTTGTCGAATTCTTGAATATTTTTTTCAATTCGAAAGGAATTTTGGTTATGCACATCAAATTTTTGTCCTTTGCTAAATTCCGCTCTTTTTTGTCGAGTAGAAAAACCAAAAGGAGAAAGTTGATCAACTTTTAATACGCTAAATTTTGTTTTTTTTGAATTTTCAGAATTTTGAAATAAATGATTATCAAAATTTGCAAAATTTGGACTATTTAAAAATGTTTTTGATGATTCTAAATTGAAATTTTCTTGTGAATTTTTAAAATCAGAAATTCGAAATTTTAAAAGAAGTTTTCCATTTTCATTTAAAGTTGCAATATATTGATCTGGATCAACACATTGAACCATTGGTGGAAATTTTAAATCTGCTGCACGTACAATTCCAGGACCACGAACTTGTAAATAACCAAATAGTGGTTTTGTAACTGGTGAAGTATTTTTTAAAACAATACTTTTAAAATTTAATAAAAGGTCTAAGACTGATTCTCTTACTCCTATTAAAGTTGAATATTCATGAGTAACTCCTTCAATTTCTAAATGTGTAATGGCAATGCCTGACAGTTCAGCTAAAAGAGTACGTCGTAATGCATTTGCAACAGTTAAACTTTGACTATTTTTAAAAGGACCTAACGAAAAAGAACCATAAAAATTTCGAGGATTTTCTAAAATACATTCTTTACAACTTAAAAAAAAATCTTGTATTTTTTCAGTCATTGTTTTTCTTTTAAATTTATCTTTAACTTGAAAGATAGAAAACGAATAAAATTTTTGTTTCAAAAAAAATTTTTTTATACAATGAATTTTAGCATTATTATTGATAAAATTGAAATTACATTACTTCTTAAGAACCTTTTTCCAAAAAACAAAGTTTTGTAATTTGTTTTTTTTTTGCTTTTTTTTCTTTTTTTGAAAAAAAGAAAAAAAATTTTAGTTGTAAAAAAAATTTTTACAAACAATAAAAAAGTTTTCGAAACTTGACTCATATTTTTAAAAAAAAATGCCTGCTACTAGATTCGAACTAGTGACTTCCCGCGTATGAAACGGATGCTCTGGCCAACTGAGCTAAGCAGGCTTAATATTCTATTATACATAATTTTTTTATACAAAAACAAGTTTTTCTGAATTTTCAAATTTTTTATTATGTTTGTTTAAAAAGAAAAAAATAAAAATTTTTTTCTTAATTCTATGCTTTCAAATATTCAAAAAGTTTATTGTAAAAACAATTTTTTATTTGAAGTTTTCAAATTTTTTTAGAAAAATTGTTCTTTGTTAAACTGTTTTTAAATATTAGTGTGAGCTCGGTAGGAATCGAACCTACATTGGAAATTTAGAAGATTTCTGTCCTGAGTCCATTAGACGACGAGCCCCTTTAAAAATTATAAAAAACAAATATTTTTGCAAAATCAATTCAGCAAATATTATACTTTTCTTTTTTGAAAATTTCTACTTTTTTCTTTGTGAAAAAACCAATCAAAGCATTCATTTTTTGATTTTTAGAGTTTTGTTTGAAAAATTTTTGAAATCTATTTTTAAAAGTTTTCTTTCAAGTTTTTTTGAAAGAAAACTTTTAAAAATAGATTTTTTAATTAAAATAAACCAAAAGTTAAACTAATTTCAATTGGTAATGTAGCACCAATACCTAACCAAACAGCAACTAAAGTTCCAACTAAGAATAATGTTGTTGCGATAGGACGACGGTAAGGGTTTTGAAACTTGTTAATATTTTCAATGAAAGGAACAAACGCTAATCCTAAAGGCACGGCAGCCATTAATAAAACACCTAAAAGTTTGTTAGGTACTGTACGTAATAATTGGAAAACGGAGAGGCTAGAGGAAGGGCAAATGATCTCCAAGAAGGAAGTACCATACCTCCCCTGCCACAGAACCGTACGTGAGACTTTCACCTCATACGGCTCCTCCCCTCAATTTTAATAGCTACTTTGAGAAGATTGTAAATTTTGCAGATATTCAAACGGAACTTCTAAAATACCAAGTTTAATAAATCTTTGGATTTCGGGAAGGTTGGAATTTTGAATACTGGATGACACTAATTTGTGACATGGAGCTTTGCATAAGGGAACCATATTGTTGGGTGTATCTTTGCCTCCAAATCTTTTTGGGAGGATGTGGTGTAGTTCATAGGGAATGTTGTTAATTTCTAGATTCTTTCTACATAATCCGCACCAAGGGCCCCAATTTTCCAAAATTACTCTTTTCCAAGAGCTTTTAGATCTTAGATTAACTTTGGAGAGGTTTTCTGTGTCTGGAAAAATGAATGCATTTCTGGCTGAGTTTGTGAATGTAGGAGGACAATATTTAACCATACGCATGCTAAAAAGAGAGTGGGGTTTGCCAGTCCTGTCATAAATGAAAGGTTGGGTGCTTAATCCTCCCTTGATAGATTTGAAGTAGCTAGTTAACACAATTTCATTGATTTCTTTGTGTCCAGCTTTATCAAATTTATCTTGTGTTCTTTTATAGCAAACTTTGTAAAATTGTTTCCAGAGCCAGTAATCCAGACTAGAGTATACGTACATTCCAGTATGTGAGAATCTGTAGTAGTAAGCCCAACTTCTAATGATGGAATTCATCTGATCAATAATAGTGTGAAGTGATTTTTTGGTTTTACAAATTTGTTTGATTTTCTTTCTGAAATTTTTGATAGCTGAAACTGGAATTCCTACCTGTGACACTAATCTTTTATTATTTCTTCTAAAAACTTTTCTAAATCTGAAACCCAAAAATTCAAAACCATTTCTATCATTGATGATATCTTTGATTTCAGTCTTAGATTCTTTGATTTCTAGATTTCTAATTGCTAAGAATTCTTTAACCGCTTCCAGAGCAATATTAGCTGTAGTACTGGTAGTGGTCAAAATGACCATGTCATCAGCATATCTACAGAAAGTAGAGCCTTTTGATTTAGAAGAAGATTGTTGAATTCTTTTGTTAATGTGAAATTCAAGACCATCCAGAGTTAAGTTCATGATTAAAGGGCTGATAATACCCCCTTGGGGTACTCCTCTAATGGTTGGTTCAATTGTTTCTGAATTCTTTTCTATATAACCACATTCAAGCCATTGCCATAAAATCTTTTTGGGAATGTATGGAACAACTTGACTAATAAATTGATGATCAATATTGTCAAAACAACCTTTAATATCAATTTCAACAACATATTGGTAGGATGCTAAAGGATTGTTAAGTCCATTAAGCACTCTACCAACTGCCCAAGATGTGTTTCTCATGGGTCTAAAGCCATAGCTTGATAGGTCCGCTACTTCTTCTGCCATGGGCTCGATAGCCAGTTTATAAAGGGCTTGTAAACATCTGTCGGTATATGATGGAATAGAGAGTGGTCTTGCACTGCCATCTTTTTTTGAAATGTAAATTCTTGAAAGAGGAGTGGCTTTGTACTTCTTAGGGTTGGAAGTAATTTCTTCTAGAGTTGCCATCATTTTTCTATAATCTTCATTTGTTTTGAAAGACTCTTCTGATAAGCCTGGACTTCTGCTGCCTTTATTGGCCAGAACATTTTGAATAGCTACCGCTCTACCAAATTCTGAATTTATAATTTCTTGGGCTAGGCTTTCTGCTAATACAATATTGCCTTCTCTTTTGGCACACGCAATACTCTCTTGTTTGTTCTCAAGCCATCTATAACATTCAACCATATCTAAACCCAAATTGAATTTTTCTTTTTGAGTTTTTTGAAGAATCTTTTTCTTTTTGAAATGCTTTTTATTCATTATTTAGCTCTTAAATTTTTTGCTTGTTGAATTGCAGCTCTTTTCCATGCTGGAAGGGCATCTAAATCTCTAGGGATTTGACTAATATCAGGTAATTTAGGTGTTTTTCTTTCGATGGAAAGAACAGATTCTAAAGAATTTGGTCCTAAATTAACTGTTGGCAAATCATTAAAGGTGATGTTTTCTGTTTGGTTTTCATCTTTTAGAGCAATTATAATGGACTCAATGATTTCTTGTAGATTAATATCTTCTGTTGGAAAGGGAAGAAGTGAAAGAAAGTTTTGGGGGGTAACATGTTCAATACTGATATGGATTTTTCTTGGCGAGTGAATAGGGCAACTTTGAAGGGTTCCTACGGTTTGAGCCATAAGACCTCTTCTATACTTTCGAAGGTTTTCGTCAGAGCTAAGAGCAACACTGATGCCACCTTTGGTAGTTACAGGGCCAGACAGGTTTGTGGCCAAATCTTGGTGGTCTGTAACAATTCTGGATTCATCAGCATCATTTGTATGTGCCACCATTGTTCTTCGAATTGCCACTGCAGCAGTTACGTAGGTTGTAGCTGCATTTTTTGAAAGCAGTTTCTTTGTATATGTATTCACCGATTCTAAGCCTTGTACCACAGCAGGTTTTGAAGATGAAAGACTCGCCCTAATTTGTGCAATGAGAATTACAACAAACATAATTTTGCATAAATAAATTCTAATTAGTGGAAAGAGGCTTTCTAATTCTAAAAGTTCATGAGTTTGTATACCAGGGATTGAGATTTTAGGAAGTTTTGATGTTTCTTTTACTTCACTCTGTGTTCTTCTAGGCATGATAAAGTTTGCATTTCTTTTATGTATAAGCCAATTTTCCAAATATTTTATTTTAACCAATTATGTTGACTTTGTCAAGTTTTGCCAAGATTTCTTGCGTAGTTGAGTTCAACCTCATTTTAGAGGTTTGGGCTCCCACCTATAAGCCCTTTTTCAAGGAGAGCATGTTACATCTCTTATTCTAGTCATTACACTAGACATTTGCTACCTGGAGGGCGTCTCTCCCCATCCATAATCCTTAGCTTGCATTTAGCAAAGTCTGATAGGACCTTAGGGGTGGGTTTCAAGCTTCACTTGCTTTTTAATATTCAATGCCATTGGTCCCTTAGAGCTCTTCTCTAGTCCCTTAGTCTCACTCCACAGATAGAAGTCTACCTCTCCTATACAGTTATACATGTGCATCAATTGGTGCACTTGTATTTGGTTATTACACCAAAATTGACTAACTTGGGCACATGACCCACTTATGGTTCAGGGAATTTTAAATGAAGATTCACTTACGTTGCCCGTGTATTAAGAAAGCAATGACTTGTCGATCTTAACATGGGAGGTCTACCAGTAGGTAGGACCTTTTTCTAGGACCTAACTTCTTCTGAGTGCTTAAGACGTGGACTTTTGGTACCATATCCCCTCAGAGAAGGTCACAACTTGTGGAAGTTGGTGTGATTGATTCACATGCATAGGCAAGTTATACTTTCGCACGATAGAAATACCACTCAGGTAAAATTTCTAATGGAGTTGCAAATGGATTTGCTGGTTCTCCAATAGCTGCTGGATCTAAAACAGATAATCCAATTACACAAGCAAAAGTTCCTAAAATAACTACAGGGAAAATGTATAATAAATCATTTGGCCAAGCTGGTTCACCATAGTAATTGTGACCCATACCTTTTGCTAATTTTTCTTTTAATACTGGATCTGTTAAATCTGGTTTTTTTGTAACTGACATATAAATAAATTTTTTTTAGTTCAAACGAAAAAATTTATATTTGTATTCGTTTTTGACTAATAAAAGAAAAAATTTTTTCCATATTTTTTGTTTGGTTTAGATAAACCAAACAAAAGAATAAAAAAGGAAAAAAGAAAAATGTTCTAATTCTAAAATAACAAAAACCAATTTTTTAGGTGTAAAAAAATTTGTTTCTTTTTCTTTTTAAAAATAAAAACAAAAATAAAGAAAATTGAAAAAAACAATTTTCCTTTTCATTTTAAATTTGTTTGCTAAAAAAAAAATTTTTTTTTTTTTGTTTTTCTATATGAGTTGTTTGATTTTTAAAGCCCCTATTTTTTTTTGAAAATTTAAAAATAAGGGCTTTAAACATCAATTTTTCTTAAATTTGAAAAAATTTTTTTAGAAATTCATTTCAGCTAATTGAACTTTTTCAAATTGTTTTTTCTTAAGAACTAATAATACTTGAGCTAATAAAACAGTTGCAAAGAAAACTAATAAACCTTGAATACGTGCTGGGTTTTGTAACACGATTTCTACATCTTTTTGTCCAAATCCACCAACGTTTGGATTATTTGTTAATGGTTGATCTGGTTGAACAGTTTGTCCTTGAGTAACAATAACTTGAGGTCCTGCTGGAATTTTTTCAACAACAGAATCACCATTTGCTGTTTCAATTGTAATTTCAACACCACCTTTTTTGTCAACAGCAGCAATATTTGAAATTTTCCCAGCAACAGGTGAATTATAAACTGTATTATTTGATTTTGAACCATCTGGATAAACTTGTCCACGACCACGGTTTCCACCAAAATAAATAGGATATTTTAAGAAAGACACATTTTTATTTGTTACTGGATCTGGAGAAAGAATAGGAATAACCATGTCACTGTATTTTTTACCAGGCACAGGACCAACAACTAAAATATTTTTTTTGTCTGGACTATATGGTTGGTAGAATAATTTACCAACTTTCTTTTTCATTTCTTCTGGAACACGATCTGCAGGAGCTAATTCAAAACCATCAGGTAAAATTAAAACCATACCAACATTTAAATCACCTTTTTTACCATTTCCTAAAACTTGTTGAACTTGTTGATCATAAGGAATTTTTACAACAGCTTCAAATACTGTATCAGGTAAAACTGCTTGAGGAACTTCTAATTCAACAGGTTTTTGTGCTAAGTGGCAGTTTGCACAAACAATACGACCATTTGCTTCACGAGGATTTTCATAGTTTTGTTGAGCAAAAATAGGATAAGCTTCAGCACCAGGTGTAAATGTTGTAAATCCTAAACCTACAATCAATGAAAAAATTGTTAAGAAAGAACCAAGTGTGTTCTTTTTATGAGTAAAAAAATTCATAAAGAGTTGTTAAAAAAAAGTTAAAAACTTTTATCTTTCTCCATTTTTCTCTTTGAAATGATTTTCTGCTTTTTTGAACAAAAAATAAATGAAAAAAATGAATTTGTGCAAATCTACCTTTAGGTGGAACTTTAAAATTCTCCATATTTTTTATTTTCTATAAATTTTTTTTCTTCTCTAAAATAGAATTCTATCATAAAATAAAAAGAAAAAGAAAATTTCTGTTTTCTCTTTTTCTTTTTGGGCAAAAAACTTTTAATCAAAAAAAGAGTTTGCACTTTTCTCTTTTGAATAGAAGAAGTTTTAACAAAAAAACTCCTTCCATTCAAAAAATTATCCTTGACGTTGTTTATGTTTAGGATTTGTACAAATAACCATTACTGTACCTTTTCGACGAATTAAGCGACATTTTGTACAAATTTTTTTAACTGAAGAACGAACTTTCATAAAATACATTTTAAAAATTATTTTGTGCAATTTTTTGTTTGCACGATTTTGAAACATTGGAGTTCTTTTACTCAAATTTTTTATTTTTAAACCTTTTAAAATGTTCTAATAAAAAATAAAGAAAGTTTTTGAAAAGAAAATGAAACTTCAAAACATATATCGCTTGAAAATTTTTATTGAATAGTAAAACTTCTTTTTCTTTTTTTTTTTAAGTTCAAAGAAAAAAAGAAAAAGAAATTTTTATTTTAAAATTTTGATTTTGGTGAAAAAGAAAAAACCTTTATTTTTGCAAATTTTTTTAAACAAGGTCAAAAAGGTTTGTTTCATTTTTTACAGTTGTGTTTGTTGAATTTGAAGAATTTAAATAAAAATTTGAAAGTAAATTAAAAAGTTCACGATCACCTAATTCTCGGGGAATAACTCCTTCAGGTAGAGTTAAAAGTTGATCTGCAATATTTAAGTAAAAATCACAAACAAATTGAAGCGCTGGTTCTGATTCTGTCATTTCAAATAATGTTTTTCCTTTTACACGTGAAACACGAATATCTTCAATTAAAGGTAAAACCTCTAAAATAGGCATTGGACAAGTTTCAACATATTTTTCAATTAAATCTCTTTTTTTTGTTCTATTTCCAATCAATCCTGCTAAACGTAAAGGGTGTGTACGTGCTTTTTCACGAACTGAGGCTGTAATTCGATTCGCAGCAAACAAAGCATCAAAACCGTTATCAGTAACAATAATACAATAATCAGCATAATTTAAAGGTGCTGCAAAACCTCCACAAACAACATCACCTAAAACATCAAATAAAATAACATCATATTCATAAAATGCATTAAATTCTTTTAAAAGTTTTACTGTTTCGCCAACAACATAACCTCCACATCCTGCACCGGCTGGTGGTCCCCCAGCTTCAACACAATCAACCCCAGCATAACCTTGATAGATAATATCTTCAGGCCAAACATCTTCATAGTGATAATCTTTTGCTTGAAGAGTATCAATAATTGTTGGAATTAAAAACCCCGTTAAAGTAAAAGTACTATCACTTTTTGGATCACATCCAATTTGGAGAACTTTTTTTCCACGTTTTGCTAATGCAATTGAAATATTACAACTTGTTGTTGATTTTCCAATCCCCCCTTTTCCATAAACTGCTAATTTCATAAAAAAATTTTGTTCTTTTCAAACATATCGCTACAACCATTATTTTTTTTGAAAATTTTTTATAAACCTGTATTACGACCAGTCATTTTTAACCAGTTTTGAGCTTCAATATAATTTGTTGGAGCTAAACGAATTGCTTCTTTCCAATAATCTGCTGCTTTTTCAAATAAAATTTGAGAAATTTCAGATTGTCCATTTTCAATTGCTTGCTCACCTCTATAGTGATAAATTACAGCAATATTGTTTAATGCACTTGGTAAAGAAGGATTTCTTTCCAAAGCTTGATAATAATATTCTAATGCTCGACCATGTTCACCATTACTTGTATGAATTAATCCGATATTATATAAGATATAACTACGATCATAGGCATCAACTTCTAAACGCATAGCTTCATAATAGTTTTGAAGAGCTTCTGCATATTCTCCTTCTGCTTGTGCAGACATACCATCTCGATAATATGTAAAAGCTTGTTTTTCACGTTGAGAAGTTGGCAATACTTTTAATAAAATATCAGCAATTACTGTAAATGTTTTATCAATAAAGTTATCATTTCGTTGAGAACGAGGCATACTCTATTTTTTTGTTTTAAACTGCTTCATAAATAGAAAACTTTTTTTTGTTTTTTTTTTAGTTTTTTATTTGCTTTTTCTTTTCTCTTGTTTTTTTTTCTGAAAAAACAGAAGAGAAGTGTAAAATTTCTTTTGAAAGAAAAAAATGTTTTTTCTAAAAAAAACATTTTTGAGCTCTACAATACTTCTAAAAAAAGCAAAAAAGAAAGTCCTATTTAACTCATCTTCATTTTTTTATTTTTTTGATTTTTCAATTTTTTTTGAACAGTATTTTCAAAAAAAAAAGACTTTTTAATTAAAGTCCTTCTAAAGAAACTTGTAAAAAGTTTGCTAATTCAGAAGCTTGCTTTTCAATTTCTTGAAGTGTTAAAGGTTGTCCAATTCCAGTAATTGGAATTTCACGATTTCCTTTTAATTTTAAAAAAATTGTTCGTTGTGAATCAAATCCTTGTAAAATTTCAACACGAATTGATTCAACATCTTTAAGTGTATAATAAAGGTCAATTTTTCTATTTTTTCCTGGGTAACCCCAACGGAAAATTCGAATAAAATTTTCTTTTTTGTTAAATTCATTAAAACCACCTCCAACATTCCAAAAAATTAAACACCACCAATAAATACTTAATAAAAAACCTAAGCTTCCATAAAAACACATCAATAAACCTTGTGGAAAAAAGTTGATTGCACCTGTTGAATTTGTGTTTTTTAACATTGAAAGAAAAAAAGGTAATTGAATTTCAATGTTTGAAGATAAATCAGTTGAATTCAAAGATTTGCTTACATAACTTGAAATTCCAGTTAATAAAAAACCAAAAGATCCAATAAGAATAACAGTTGCCCACCAATAATTACTAAATCTTCTTTCACCAACAATAAAGTAACGACGAATAAAATTTTCTTGATTCATAAATTTTAAGAGAAAAATATTTTTTCAAAACTTTCACCAGAGTTTTTTGTTTTAAGTTTTTGTGCACCATTAAGGTTTTGTCACTTTTTTAGAACTGTTTCTATAAAACTTTCAAATCATCTTTCAGTTTTTAATTGTTTTTTTCTATTTTTTATTTGAAACTTTAAAGAGGAACGTGTTCCCTCTTTTTTCTTTTTCTTTTTTTATCTTTATAAATTTTGGACACTAACTTTCAAAAAGGAAAACAAAAATTTTTTTCTTTCAAAGAGAAAAAAAGAACAAATTCACATTTAAAAAAAAAAATGTGAATTTGAAAAGTTTAGTTTAAAGTGAATAAATTTTTAATTTTTGTTTTTTAGCAAAGAGAAATACTTTTTTTTGCTTTAAAACAAATTTTTTGCATTTGCTAAAAAAAAAACAAATTTTTTTTGAAGTGCAAAAAAATTTGTTCCAGTATAAACTTTTAAATAATTTATTTTTGTTTTGTTTATTTTTTGAGTTAAAAAAACCAACAAAATAAAAAATTTTAACGTTTGTGATATTGTGAAGCTTTTCGAGCTTTTTTTAAACCATATTTTCTACGTTCTTTCACACGAGCATCAATCGTTAAATACCCTTGATCTTTAAAAGATTTACGGATTAAACCTGTTGTTTCTAAAGTTGATTCTTCAATTTGACATAATGCTCGAGCAACACCTAATTTAATTGCTTCTGCTTGTCCAATTAAACCTCCACCTTGAACTTTAACAATTGTATCAATTTGTGTTGACTCTGTTAAAATTTCTAAATTTTGTAAAACATTAAAAGGAGCTTTTAATGCTAATAAAGAACATGAATTATTATTTAAATAAACATTGGCTGATTTATTATTAATAATAAATTCACCAGTTCCACGAATAAGTTGCACTTGTGCAACTGCTTCTTTACGTCGCCCTACGGCAGTTGCTAAAATTTCTTTTTTTTCAGTTTGCATATTTTAAAATAAATAAAAATTTTTATCTTTTTTGATTTTTTTTCTACTTTTTAGTATTTTACAGTTAAAAAAACAATTTTTTAGTCTCTTTTTAGAATTTGTTTTTATTTTTGATTTTTTCTATTTGTTTATAAACCAAAAATAAAAAAAAACAAAAGTTTAAAAATTGAAAAGCATAGCTCTTTTTTAATGAGCTTGTCAGACTTGTGATAAAAAAGATAACTCTTTAAAGGAAAAAAGAAAAAATTTTTTTTTTTTGCTTTTTTTTTTTTTTTAGAAAAAAAGCAAAAAAAGTCTTTTTTTTTAAGAAATTTTAAGTAATACTTTCATATTTTTTCAATATTTTTCTATTGGAAAGAAAAACACTTTTAAGGAAAAAATGAATTCTACCAATAGCAGTTGTTTTTTTAAATTCATTTTTTTCTCTATTTATTTTCCTTTTGAAAAGAAAATAAAATTTTAAAGAACAAAAAAACTTTCTTGAAATGTGAGTAAACCATTTCAAGAAAGTTGAATATTCTTTAAAAAGCTTTGTTTAAAAACTTTTTCCTTTTCAATAAAAATTTTCAAATATTATTGAGATAATTTTTTAACTTGTTCTAATGCGTTGAAACGATCTGTAATTAATGGAGCATCTTGACGATCTTCTGTGAAATATTCATTTGGACGAGGACTTCCAAAAACGTCATATGCTAAACCTGTACTAACAAAAAGCCAACCTGCAATAAATAATGCTGGAATTGTAATGCTGTGAATAACCCAATAACGAATACTTGTTAAAATATCTGAAAACGGACGTTCTACTGGTTTCCCTGCCATAAATAAATGAAAAAGCTACTTTAGTAGCAAAAATTTGAAAAATTTGTGTGCTCTTTTTTATTTTAAGAAAAATTTTAAAAAAATTCAAATATGTTTATAAAAAATAAAAATTTATTTATCTCAACAAAAAATTTTTTAAATTTGATAAAACTTCTAAAAAATTTTTATTTTGAAAAAAAAAAAAGAAACATATATTTTTTGTGAATTTTTAAAAAAAGTTTTGTTTATTGTTTTTGTACAATCAACAAAACTTTTTCTTTTATTTATTCAAATTTGTTTGTGAATGAAAAGGTAAACAAACAAAAATTTTTCCAATTTTTTTTCCAAAAAACCATTTATGAGAATAAATTAAAATAAAATATTTTTTTCGTATCCAACCTTTACTTTTATTTGGATGTGTTCTTCGAGCCCAATTCCATAAAAATTTTAAAAGCATTGAATCACAATATTCAAATATTTTTTGGCTTGAACTTGTATTATACTTTTTAGACCAACTTTGAATTTTTTTGTGAAGTTTTTTCATAAAATTTAATTGTTTTTGACCTATTGATTTTTTTAAAATTTGTTTACATTCATTTAAATGATTTTGTATATTTTTATAAGTTGGTTTTTTTTCAAAGTTGTAAAAATATTGAAGCTGTTTTTTAGATTTTAAGTGTAGAAAAACTGAAAAACCATCAAAATTTAAATTTTGAAAAGAGTTATTTTGAAAAATAATTCTAAAAAATTTTTTTTTGTTATACAAATATTTGTGTTGTTTTTTGTGTTTAAGAAAAAAGTATGTTTTTAACATTTTTTGGTTTACAAAAACCAATTTTTTTTCTTTCAAAAAGACAGGTGGTGTTTTTTGGTTTTTTTCAGAATCAGAAACCAGTTTAATATCTTTTTGATTGAAAAAATCAATAAAAAGAAAAAAATTTTTGGTTTGGGGAGTTTGACTTAAAAAAAATGGTATACTTTTTTTGTAAACTATTAACAATTCTGAAAAGAAAGGAGAAAAATGAAAAAACTTCAATTTTTGAATTTTTGTTGGAAAAAAAAGAAATTTTTTTGAAATTAACCAAAAAATATTTCTATCATAAAAAATATTTTGTTTTTCTTTTTGTGTTTGAATTATTGTTTGCAAAAATGGTTTTGTAAAAAATTGAAAAAAATTTTTTATAAAAAGTTTTTTTTGTTCAGTTTGTTTTCGAAAAATTGAATACAACGAATTTTTAAAAAACAAAGAATTGTGAATGGGAGCAATACTTTTTTTTAAAACAGAACTATTTTTGAAAAAAAATAAAAGTGTAGAATTAAAAAAAAGAAAATTTGAAAAATATTTTTTCCAAAGAAAAAAAATTGGTTTTTCTAGAGAATTTCCAAAATTTGAATTGAAGAAAGAAAAGTTTTGTACAATTAAAAAATTTCTTTTCAAAAGAAAAACAAAAGAGGACAAAAATTTATGTTTTAATTTTTTGTCATCAACCAATTGAGAAAAATGAAAAAAACTTTTTTCAAAATGACTATTTTTTAAACACATACTCTTTTTTTTTCTTTTTTTTTCTTTTTGTACAGAATTCAAAAAAAAAGAAAAAGTTTTTATACAATTTTTTTGTAGAAAAATTGGAAGGTTTTGTTTACTAATAAAACCAAATGGTTTTTGAAAATTTTGAGGGATTTGATGAAGATAAGAAAGATCAGAAAAAAAACAAATCTTTTTTTCAGAAAAACAAAAAAAATTTTGGTCATACATTTGAAAAGTGAAAAAAGGTGCAAACCAAAATTCATTTTTTTGGAGTTGGGTTTGAACATTAAAAAAGTCAAATTTTAAATATTGAAAGTTCATTATTTGAAAATAATTCAAATGTTCAACTAAATTCAAAAAACTCAAATTTAAAAAAGAATTAAAAAGTTGAACACTCTTTTTGAATAAATTTAAAGAATTTAAAACGTACATTTTTGAATAATTTAGTTTTAAATCAAAACTGTCACAAAACAATTTTGAAAAAAAACCAAAAGAAATTTTTTGCTTGTTTTTTTGTTTCATAAAAAACAAATTTTTTTTAGAAACATAATTTTGCTCCAAATTTTTAGAAGATTTTGTTTTTTCAATTTGAAAATTTGAAATTTTTTCCAAAGGTACATTTGAAAAATGGAAGTTTTTATTTATAAAAGTAAAAACCCATGAAAATACAAAAAATAAAATTTTTGTAGAAAGCTTTTGTTTTTTCGAAATTTTTTGGACATTTAAATTTTTTTCTTTTTGTGCAACTTTTATTTCATTGGTTTTGCTGTGTTTTGTTTTATTTTTTGAATTTTTAGTAAAAGTTTGATTGTGAAAAAACAGATTTTTGTTTTGTTTTTTTTCAAAAAATTGAATTTTAAAAATACTTTTTGTCAGGTTTTTTGAAAAAGTTTGTAAAAAAAAATTTTTTTGAATTTTTTTCAAATTTTTTAAATTTGAAAAAATAGAAAATTGAAGTTCTAAAAAAAAAGCAAAGATAAAAAATATGAATTTGGGGGTAAAGAACATTGTATTTGAAAAAACATTTTCTTGAAAGATTTTAGAAGAGTTTTGAGAACTCTTGAAAAATTCTTGGAAAAACAATGTTTTAATATTTTTTTTTTCAAAAAATTTTATTTGAAGTTTTTGAATGTTTATTTGTTGAAAAATTGTATATACTTTTTTTTGAAAAATTTGTGAAAAAAATTGAACTTTCAAAAATAAATTTTCACAATTTTTCAATAAATTGAAAGTTTCTAAAATTTCAAAAAAAGAATTGTTCAAATTTTGACTCAAAGAAAAACTTTGTTTTTGTATGAATTTTTTGAACATACAAAATATAAAATTTTGTTTTAAAACCTGGTTTTTTCCAAATAAAAAAGAAAAAAAGTTTTTATTTTGCCCAAATTTTTGAAATTTAGAGGTTTTTAAATTTTTAAAAATTTGACCAAATTTTTTACTCTTTTTTTTTCCAAAATTTTTTAAAAAAGTTTTTTCTTGAATTTTTATCAATTTATTGGTTTGGTCTAAAATATCAAAATTTGAATCTTGAAATCTTATACTTTTTTTTAAAAAAACAAAAGAATTATTTTTGTTCATTTTTGAAAAGAATAAATTTTATGAGTTTTGCCTTTAAAAAAGGAATTCAGAGAATAAAAAATAGGGTAAAACTAGATAAATATATTGAATGAATGGTAGACAAGTCTCAAAAAAATGAAAATAGAAAGAACAAATATTTTTTCTTATAAAATTTTGTTTTTTGAAAAATATATCCTTCAAAATACAAAATTTTATAAGAAAAAATAGCTAAAAATAAGTGTTTTGGAAATCTTCATTTTTTATATTTAACACATTATTATTAATTCTAAGTTTAATATATAAATAATTGAAATTTATAAAAAAAATTTATTTTCAATTTTTTTTATCAATTGACAAAAACTTTTTTGTTATTTTTAATAAATAAAAAAGTTGAATTTTGCATTTTTTTGTGAGGCATAACCGCTGGGTCAAAGGCCCAGGTTTTTTTATTAAAAAGAAAAATACCATAACAAGAAAAAATGACAGAATTTTGAAAGGTTTCAAAAAATACAAAAATTGTAAAAAATATCTTATCCTTTTTTCAGGCCGCCCGCCCATTTTTCAAAACTTGTTTCTACAGGATTGCGATCTACTGCAATTTTGACTTTTTTAGCTTCGCGTTCTGGTGAACTAATTGTCATAAAAAAGAGTATTTTTAATTGTTTTTATGAAAAAATGAACTATTTTTTAAACATAAAGAATGAATTTTATTTGAGCTACGCTTTTTGTAAAGAAATCATTCAAGAAAAAAAATATGTGATTTTTTAACAAAATTTTCTCTATTCAAAACTTTAAAATATTGAATTTTTTTTACTTTTTTATTGTATTGAAAAAAAAAGTATATTTTTTTGCAAAAAAATATTTATCTTTTATACTTTTAAAAAACTTTCTTTTATTTTGTCAGTAAAGTTTTTCAAAAAAATAAAAAATTGAGTAAAATTTTTTGAAAAAAAAAATTGAAGTTTTCTAAAAGTTATTATAGAAAAAAACAATTTTTTTTTCAAGAAGAAAAATTGTTTTTAAAAACAATTTTTCTTCTTGAAACATTTAAAATAAAATTTCTATGTTTTTATTTACTCTTTATTTATTAAAAAACTTATTTTTAATAAATAAGAGTATTGTTTAATAAAAAAAAACATAACGCTAAAAAGAGTTGAAAAATTTGCTTTTTGAGTTTTTCTTATCAATGTTAAAAAATAAATTCTAAAAAAGCTTTGTTCAAACAAAAACCAATTTTTTCATTTTTTTTGAAAAATGAAAGTTCCAAAATTTTATGTTTCAAAAGCTCCAAAAAAATTTTTTTGGAGCTTTTGAATGAATGTTTTACCAAATTGAACATAAAATTTCTCCTCCAACTCCTAATGCTCGTGCTTCACGATCTGTTAAAATTCCAATAGATGTAGAAAGAATTAAAATCCCAGCTCCACCTAAAACTCTTGGAATATCTTGACTATTTGTGTAAATACGAAGACCAGGTTTACTGATTCGTTTTAAATTTGTAATACAAGATTCTTTTGTTTTTCCATTTGCTGTTTTTTTTGAACGATATTTAAATTTTAATACTAACATTTTTGAATCTTCTTCTAAAAAAAAGCCTTGAATAAAACCTTCTTTTTCTAAAATTTGAGCAATTTTTTGATTCATTTTTGTAAATGGAATCAATACTGTTGATTTTTTTACCATAGATGCATTTCGAATACGAGTTAACATATCACTAATAGTATCATTTACCATAAAAGTTGTGTTGTGAAAAATTGAATTTTTTATTTTGCAATTTTGAAGAATTTTGAAAATTCTTTAAAAAAAAATTAACGTTACCTTTGATATTTTAAAACTCTTTTGGAATTTTGAAAAATACTGAAATTTTAGAACGTTTGTTTATTTTTTGCTCATGAATTATGATTGAAATGGTAAACCAAATTCTTTTAAAAGAGCTAAACCTTCTTCTTGATTTTTTGCAGTTGTAACAATTGAAATATCCATTCCTCGAATTTGATCAATTTTATCATATTCAATTTCTGGGAACATTAATTGTTCTTCTAATCCAAGACTATAGTTTCCATTTTTATCAAAACTTTTTGGATTAATACCTTGGAAATCACGTACGCGTGGTAAAGCTAAATGAATTAAACGATCTAAAAATCCATACATACGATCACCACGTAATGTAACAGAAACGCCTACTGGCATTTTATCACGAATTTTAAAACCAGCAATTGATTTTTTTGAACGAGTAATTACACCTTTTTGACCTGCAATAATACTTAATTCTTTTAAAAAAGTTTCTAAAATTTTTGCATTTTGAGAAGCATCACCAATTCCTCGATTAATTACAATTTTTTTTAAAGATGGAACTTCATGAATATTTTTATATTGAAAATCTTTATAAAATTTTGGAACAATTTTTTCCGTATAAAGTTTTTTTAATCTTTGTGTCATAAGTTAGATACAATTTATATATGAATAAAAAAGACTTCTTCAAATTCAAAAAAAGTGTCATAGAAAATTTTTTATGAAATTTTTTATGACACTTTTTCTAAGCAAGTTTTTTGACAAGCTTGTCTTTTAAAAAATTTAGAAAGATTTTCACTTTTTTTACCTTTTTTAAATTTTTAAAATTGATGTATAAAAAATTTTTTAAAAGTTTTTACAATTTGAAAAACTTCAAAATGAAGTGAACATTGTTATTTAGGAAAACTTTTGAGAAAAATTAAACAACTTCAGGAGCTAAAGAAACAATTTTTGTAAAATTACGATCACGTAGTTCACGAGCAATTGGCCCAAAAACACGTGTTCCTCTTGGATTTCCTTCTTTATTGATGACAACAGCAGCATTATCATCAAAGCAAAGCATCATTCCATTTTCACGACGAACTCCTTTGCTTGTACGAACAATAACTGCACGAACAACATCTGATTTTTTTAATGGCATATTTGGTAAAGCATCTTTAACAACAGCAATAATAACATCTCCAATTGTTGCTGTTTGACGACCACCGCCCAATACTCGAATACACATTAATTTTCGAGCACCACTATTATCAGCTACATTTAAATAAGATTGTGGTTGAATCATATATTTTTGTGCGCAGCGCGCGTAAAATTTTTTTTATTTTCATCAAAGAAATATGTTTGAAGAATAAATCAAAAAAAATGAAAAAAAATGTTCGTTCAAAGAAATGTTTTTTTCCATTTTTTTTATGGATTTGATTCAACTTTTACAAATTTTGTTTTAATTGGCATTTTATATGCTGCCGTTTTTAATGCTTGTTTTGCTACAGGTTCTGAAACACCTTGAATTTCATAAAGAATTTTTCCTGGGTGTACAACAGCTACCCAATATTCAGGAAAACCTTTTCCTGAACCCATACGTGTACCTGCAGGACGCATTGTAATTGGTTTGTCTGGAAAAATACGAATCCATAATTTTCCAGTTCGACGTACATAACGTGTTAATACACGTCGTCCTGATTCAATTTGGCGCGAAGTTATCCAACAAGGCTCAAGTGCTTGAAGGCCATATTCTCCAAAAGCAATTTTTGTTCCACGACATGCTTTTCCTTTTAAATTTCCTCTATGTGGACGACGGAATTTTGTTCTTTTTGGACTTAACATTTCAAAAAAATTTTGATATTTTTCACAAAAAATCTCCTCTTTTTTTATTCATTTGACATTTTTTTTTCAAAAAAAATTTTTGGAATCAAATAATAAAAAAAAAATTTTGTAATCTTGTGGAAATAAGTAAAAATAAAAATAATTTATACTTTTTTATGAACTTGATTTTTTTCTTTTATTCAAAAGAAAAAATTCAACGAATATATACAGAAAAAAAGGTTTTCTATTCCTTCTAATTTCAAAAACTCTTGTTTTTTCAAACTCTAAAAAAAAGTTCAAAACCTTTCATTTATTCAAATTTTATAAAAAATAATTTTTTACTTCAATCAACTTCCTTTAAAAAAGGCGGCACTCAGATTCGAACTGAGGAATAAAGGATTTGCAATCCTCTGCCTTACCACTTGGCTATGCCGCCATAAAAAATTTTTTCTCTTTTTATTTAAAACTTTATTAAGCTTTATTTTGCATAAAAAAAGTCTTTTCATAAAATTCTACTGTAAAAATTATACCAAATGAAAAATTTTTTAGAACTTTTTTATTTCTAAAAAATAAAAACACTTTATTATTGTAGCAAAAAAATCAAAAAAAATCTATATTTATGGAATCTCCAATGATTCAAGAAAATTTTTGAAGATATTTTTAAAGAAAAAAGTATTGTTTAAAAAAGATTCAAAACTTTTCTTTAAAAATAAATAAAAAAAGTTTTGAATCTTTTTTAAACAAAAAATTAAACAAAAAAAGAAACTTTATGTTTGAATTTTTTTGAATTTTTATTAAAAATTTGTACTTTGAAGAGATTTTTTTAATCGTTTTTTTAGAACTTTAATGTTATGTTTTTCTAATAAATATTTTTTAGGTTGAATTTGCCACTCTTGAAGAGTTCTACGTTTTTTCTTTCTAATTTTTCTTGAAGAATTTTCTGGTTGTAAAAGATCAATATTTTCTTGAGTTGCTCCAGAAGAAAGAGGTGTTGTGTTTAATTGAGGTGCTTTAACTAATTCTAGACGTAAATAATCACCAGGCCAAACAAAACCTCCAGCACGAGGCTGATAACGTGAAATCGGTCGAAATACTTGTCTTTGAACCCTTCTTCTTAATTGTCGAAGACGTAAATTTTCAGTTGATTGTTTTGAATCTGTAATTTTTCGTCTTTGTTTTGATTTAAGAATACGTTTTTCTTGTTTTGAAGTTTCAAAAAGTTTTGAACTTGGTCGAGTTGTTTCATTTTCATCAAGAAAACTTCTAAATTTACGTCGTCTTAATAAAAATTGATTTGTATCTAAAAGAAAACGTTTTCTGTGATATTTTCTTCTAGGTTTTGTGCGTTTTCTTAAAGTGAAATCTGTAATTTTTGGAATTGTTGAATTATTTGCAAAAGTTTCTGTTGAATTTTTGTTTTTTAAAAATGTTGATCGTAAACGACGACGAATATAACGATCACGAGGTAATCGTGAACGTTTATAGAAAACATAAATATAGTGAACAGGTAAAACTTGCTGTGATAATGATCCTGATGGGAACCATACTGGTGGTCTTGGATGTTTTTTAATACGTTTTTGTTTTTTAAGAATTCGTCGATATTCAAAATTTTTATCAATTTCAGCTTTTGAAAAGAATTTATTTGGAGAAGTCATTGAGAATCCAACATTATTTGTTTTTTCAAATTCATTTACATTGAAACAATTTTGAACAGTATTACAAGTTTTTGGATCTAAAATGTTTGTTTTTAACATATTTTCTAAAAATTTAACTCTAAGATTTTTTGAAAAATTGTTATAATTATTTTGAAAAGAAAAGAAATTTTTCACAAGAATAGGTTTTGTTGTTTGTTTTGAATGTTTAAATGAAAAATTTCTCCAACCAAGTGGAGAAAAACCATCCATACCTAAAGCAAAAAATTGATCTGGATCATATGTTGTAAATGGAATTTGCCAATATAAAGTTGTTGCTGCATTCATTCCTTGAAGAGGTGCTTTTGAAAATTCTTGACGAATTGTTGAATCATTTTTGGTATTTTGTTGAGCAGCAAAAAAAGTATCCATTGCTTTTGGTGAAAAAGCAAAGCTTTCTTTTCTTGACAATAAACGATTTGTAATTACAAATTTTCTTAAACTTTCATCCCATCCTGCATAAAATGGAATAGGATTTGTTCCTACAAAGAATTTTTGAGTTTGTGAAGAATTTGACAGATTTGAAATATTTGCTTCATTTGTTGAAATATTTTTTGTTACTGTTTCAAATAAATCAAAATTTGAATGTGGATCAACCATTGTTTGAGATGTTTTTGAAGAATTTTTTGAATTTTCAAAAGAATTTCTTGATGATTCAATGAAAGAATTTTCTTTTGAACCATTAAAACGTAAAATATCTTTTTGGATTAATTTTTCTCGAATACGTAATGCTTCAGGAACTGCAAATGGTTTATAATCTTTATCCCCAATTTGTAATGTGTTGAATGCATTTTCAATTTTTTCATTATTTTCTACAATTCCATTTGTCATTTGATCACGTTCTAAAATTTCTTTTTCAGAAAGTTCAAATAATTCTTTACGAATTTGCATATTTTTTTGATTTTGCCAAGTTGTTTCTGTTGCTTGTTGGAATGTTGGGAAAAATGTTTGCCACCACCATTTTTGAATTTCTTTTTTCGAAAGAATTCTTTGTAATTTTTTATTAAATACTCGAATTTTTGCAATTGTTGAACGACGTCTTTTTCTTAATTTTCTACGTTTTTGAGCAAAGTTTTGTTTTTTCTTTTTCCAAGCTCGATGTTTCATTTGACGTGTACGTCTTTGTTTTTGATCTCGTTTTAAAAATTTTTGATCACCACGAAGAACAGAACTTCTTTGTGTGATTAGTTGAATAAGTTCAAATTTTTTATTTTCACGTTCAAGTTGAATTTGTTCAGATGTTGAATTTTCTTGTGTTGCTCCATATTTTTTTAATGATTTAAATTGACGTTTTAATTTTTCGCGTAATGTTCGTTTTTTAATTGGACCACGTCCTTTGAATGAACTGTATCGACGAAGACGAGAGCGTTTTCTTTGGAATTTTTTTGTAAAGAAACTTTTTTGTCCTTTTTCAAAAATATTTTTTGGAAGTGCAACAAGTTTTTGCATAAATGTTTTTCTTTCAGAAAGAACAAGTCCTTCATTATTTTTTGATTGATCTTGAGTTGGTTTATATGAATAATATTTTTTCCATGATTCAGAACGTGTTCCTTGTTGTTTTTGAGAAAAATCATTTGTTCTTTCAATTTTACTGAAAAAAGAATTTCCTGAGTCTAAAGTGTTTTCTAGATTTTTATCTGTTTTTTGACGACTTGGATTAAAGTTCATTTTTGGTGATTGAGAACGTTGCATTTGTGCGCCAAAATCACGATTTTCAAAAACAATTTTTTCAGTTGAAGTATTTTGATTTCTTAATCGTTTTAATGTTTTTCGAATTTTTCTTCTTTTTGAAAGTGCATTTTCACGTTTTTTCCAAAAATCTAAATTTTTCTGAGAAGTTTCACGAATACCATATTTTCCAATTGAAACAATTTTTGACAAAATTGGAATATTTTCAATAAATTTTGGTTTTGATGGTTGAAACATTTGAGAAGAAGAAAGATTTTTGAATCGTAATGTATTTGAAAAGAATTTTTGAATTGCATTCATTGGTTTTGAATTTAATAAAAATGATTTTTTCTCAAATTTTGAAGAAGAAAAATTCTTTTTAAATAAATTTTCAGCTTCAAAAATTTCAACTGCACGTTGTTTGAAAGAATTTTTCAGTGATGTTTTAAATGCAAATGCTTGCATTTTTTGTGGGTTGACTTGGTTTGTTTGTGTTGATGCAATATTTTGTTGGTTTTTGTTCTCTTGAACATCAGAAAGCTGAATGTTTTCTTTTAAAGCAAAATAGATATTTGGACGATTATTTCGAATATTTGTTTTTTGTAAAAAATTTTTTTTTGCAAAAAATTTGTCAATTGTTTGAAATGATGAAGAAGATAAAGAATTTCTTTCCCAAATAATACTTTCTTTCATAGCTTTTTGAATTGATGAAGTATATCCAGAAAAATTTTGGAAGTCAAAATTTCCATTTTGCTTTTGTTCAACTCTATTTTGTAAAATAAATGCTTCTTTCATTCTTTCAAGACGATTTTTTAAATATCTTTCATGTTTTTGTTTTTTATTTTCATATTTTTCTTTTTTTAATGTTACATAATTTTTTAAAGCTTCTTGATCATAAAGTTTATTTTGGCATTTTTTTAGAAGAGCAATCCACATTTCTTCTTTAAAGTTTTGAGTATTGAATTCAGGTGTTTTAAATTTTGAATCCAATAAATATGTTTTTTCTTGATTTAAAAAAGCTGTTTCATTTGTGATTGGACTTGTTCCTCGAATTTTTTGACCTCTAAATAAAAATTTTGTTAATTCCCAATAATTTTTTTCACGGAGTAAATTTTGAATATATTCTTGTCGAAGTGGTGTTGCTGTTTTTAAATATTCACGAAGAATAGTTGCAGATTGATTTGGTAAATCTTCTGGTAAACGACTTAATGTTGAATTTGATTTTTCATTTGCTCCGTTTAAAGAAATGAATTCAGGTGTTGCTGTATTTTTTTCTGTATTTCCATTTTTTAAAAAGAAAAAATCATCAGCTAATAATTCTTCATGAACAATTGATTCATTAAAAAGAGAAAGATTTATACTATTTTTATATTCATTATATAATGGCTGATCAAATTTTAGAACATTTGTATCATTTAAAGTTGGTGTAATATTAAAGAGATGACGAATTTTTTTAAATGTGCCAACAAATTGTTGATTATATGCACGACTTGAAAGACTTTTTGTTCCACCAATTTGATTTTTCATAGTACTATAATGTTGCATATAAGTATACCATCGTAATGTTTCATAATATTCAGATAAAAGCTGACGTTTTAAATGTAAAAATTTTTCATCATTTTTTGTTAAAAAATATGATTTTGGTTGGCGACGAATAAATGAATCAACATCAACTTTTAAAAGAAAACGATTTAAGGGTGAATAATACCAATGTTGTAAAACATCTTTATAAATTTGATAACGATAACGACTTGCTCGTTTTTCAACTAATGAATAAAAATGAGTTGGTTTTGTTATTCCAGATTGATCAAAAACTTTACTTGTATTTGGGGTATTTGGTGTTTCCACAGTATTTAAATCTGGAGCAGCAGTTGCTAAAATTTGTGAACTTTTTGAAACATTAAATTTACGTGGAATACGAGAACTTTTTCTTCGTGCTCGACGCATTGTTGCAACACGAAGTGTACGTTCCCAACGTAATGTTGGTTTATAATGATAGAAAAATCTTTTCATCATTACACGATAATATGGTGCATTATTTTCAACTCCAAAATTTCGGAAAAGTTTTACACCATAAAAGTTTAATTTTCTTTTAAAGGCTTGTTCTTTTTGAAAATAAAATTTTAAAGGGTGGAGTAATGTAATTGATCGATATTGACTTTCATTTTGAAAATTACGAAGATTTGATTGTGTTTCACTATCTTTTTTTGAAAGGATTGATGAAGAATTTGTTTTTTGTGAAAATGTATTGAATGAGCTTGTTTCTGAAGTTAATGGAAGCACCATTGAATTTTCTGATAAATTTTTTGTGAACATTTTGAAGTTATTTTGTTCTGGAATTCCAACAGGTGTACGTAAAAATGTTTTATATCTTTCTAAAAATCTTTCTTTTTTTGAAAGATTATTTTGAAAAGAATTTTCAGAATTTTTTCCAGAAAGTGATCCTGATGTTTCAACACCAAAAACATTTTTGTTTTGGGTTTGTTCAAGGAAAATTTTGTTATAAAAACTTTGAAATAAAATATTTTCTTCTGATTTTTTGAAAAGAGAATTTTTGTTTTTTTGATTGCCATCTTTGTTTGCATTCAATTGTGTTGAATTTAAATCTCCAGTTTCTAAAACAGAAAATGAATTCCAAGCTTTTGATGAAATTGGTTGTGTTAAATTTTTTGAATTTGCTAAAGAAAGTTCTAAATTTTGTGGACGTTGAAGTTCATTTTGAATTTTTGCAACTTGAATACGAGTATTTACTTTTCTTACAAATTTTCGTAAAGTTGACTGTTCTTTTAAAAGTTTTTCTTTTTTATTTCCAACAAGATTCCAATAAATTGACTGAATATTTTCCATTTTTTCTCCTTTGGTTGATGCTTCATTTTTTTGTTGGCCAAAAAAAGGAATTTGCAATTGAGAAGAAGTTTGAAAGGAAGTTTGATTTTGTTTTAATACATTTTTTTTTGTAGAAAATTCATGGAATTCAGGATGATATGCTTGTTCAAATAAAATTCTAAAAAATTCTACTCGTGGACCCATAAAAGATTCTAATCGTGGGCGAGATAATTGTTTTTTAAATGATCGCATCCATGGACCAGGGAAAAAACGGAATCGTACTCGATGATTTCGGATTTTTCTTCGTAACCAAAAACGATCAAAACCATAATTTAAATCTTCTAAAGTCAATAAATCATAAACACCTTGATCATATAAAGAAGCATCAAAAGTTCGATATCTTCGTACACGACGTTTCCAACGCTCACGTCTTCCATGACGTCCACGATTTCTTCGAGTATTTCGATCTGATGCTTTTGTATTTAAAAATGCTGTTTCCAATAGAGCTTTTTGGTCCAATAAACGATCTTCATGAACAAAACCTAATGGATTTGTTAATGTATAATCTAAACCAAAATAAGCAATATTTGAAATTGCACAAATCATTGTTAAATATAAAAATGTTAGATTTACAAATTTTGAATACACACTTGTTGTTGTTTTAAATGAAGAAATAAACCACATATAAATTTGGAAAGCAGGATTTTCCCAAAACCAGCATGTAAATTGAAGAAGACTTAAACTTCCAACCAAAATACCAAGTAAGTAACAAAGATGAACAAAGCCAAATTCATAAAAATTTTCTGTTGGAAAGCTTTCTAACAGTGTTGAGTCTGAACCTAAAGAAAGGTTACTTAAAAATGGATAAATTGTTGTTTGTTCAGTAAATGAAAGAAGAAAGGTTAGAAAAAAAATTTTATATTTTGATAAATCTTCTAAAACCATTCTTCTTTCTGTATAGCTATCCCACATATATTTTACAATTAATACAAAACCTAAAAAGACACGGAATAAATCTAATGAAAGCCATGGAATTACGACAAATCTTAATCCAAAAACAATACTTCCAATCCAAACAATATTCCCAGCAATTGTTCCTAAACCTGAGATAAAACCTGCTTCTAAACCTTGCATTACAAATCGTCGAAGTGTAATAATATGTGCAATTGAAGTTGGTAAGCATAAAAATACACTATTTAATAATCCAATCATAAATTTTTCACTACAATAAATGAAAAAATTATTATTTCCATATGAAATAGGACTTTCTAACAGAGTTTGGGTATTTTGGAAATAACCATCAAAAATTGAAATTTCAGAAATCATTGCAGATGCAATATCTGGAATTAATGTTGGAATTGACCAAATTGTTTGAAACCATTGAAAACTCAAAAATTTCCCAATTGCGTCTTTTCCTGATAAAATAATAAAGGTAAGAATAGAACCAAAATCATAATATGTAGTTATGTTGAAATTTGGGTCTGTTTCAATTAATTTATGAACAACTTCAACATAATCTTTGATTGAAGTTACTAAAGACATTGTTGTAAACATACTCTATTTTTTTTGTTTTTTCTGTGCTTCATTTTACAGAAATTTTATATATTTGTTAAAGCAATTCTTTTCCTTTTTAAAATTATTAAAAGCAAAAAAAATTTGAGAGAATTGTTGAACTTTCATTTTTTTTGAATTTTTTATTTAAAAGAAAATGAAAATTTCATTCTATTCAAATAAATTTTTTTAATGAAAAGCTTTTTTAAAAAAGTTTTTTTTTCTAAAATAAAAAGAAAGTTCAATTTTTTTTCATAAATATTAAGTTTACAGCAAAAAAACTTTTTTTATTGTTTTGTGAAATAAATAGAAAATGTTTAAAATTTTTCTAAAAATTCATTTTTTTTTGAAAATCTGAATAAAAAGAAAAAAAAATAGATAAAAATGAAAAATGCATTTTTTCAAGATTCTTTATGCAAAAAAATTTTTTAGAATTCTAAAAAACTTTAATTTATATTTTACCAAAAAAAAAACAATTAAAAAAGTGTTTTGGAAGTTGTTTTTTGTGTTTCTTTGTTTGTGCTTTGTTCCTTCAATTTGATTGACCAATTGACCAATTGATTGAATCACGAGTCAAAAAAAAGAAAAAAAATTATACTTTTTCTTTTTTTGCTGGTAACTTTTGTTGATCAACAAAAATACAAATAAAAAAAAATGGGTGATTGTAAAAAAAAATGGTGAGTGCACCAAAACCCCAAAAAGGGAAGCTTTTGCGAAAAAAGAAAGCACAATTGGTTTTTTTGAGATTTTGAAAAGTCTCAAAAAAAAATGAAAACTTTCCCATCCCCTTTGATTTTTTGATTTTTTTTCTGTTTGATCTGTGGAATGAACCTTTTTTTGCTTTTGCAGAAAAGATCACTGAAAAAAAAAAGACAAATACAGAAGACTTGAGTGTTTATGAATGTTCAAAAAATCTTTTTTTGATTCTGTGCTGACAGTTTGAGCACGAACCATTTGTTCATTTGTTGCATTTAAAAAGCATTGGAACGTACTTGAATCTTTAGTGAAGCCTTGCTCTATCAAGAAGAGTTGTTCTAACAAAAATTTTATATGAAAAGTCTCATAAAAAAAAATGGTATTGCTTTTTTTTCATTTCAATTGGTCGAACCTATTTTGAGAGAAATCTTTTGGCTTGTGCCCCTTTTTTATTTTTATTGTTTTTATTATTTTTATTGTTTTTTTACAAGAGCCAGTTTTGTTTGTCAAAAAGCAAAGAAAAAAAGGAAAAAGGCAAAAAAAAAGAAAAAGTTTGCAACAAAAAAAGAAGAGCACCAAAAAATGCGGGAAAAAAAAGTAGAGTGTTTCGGAGAGAGAGGGATTCGAACCCTCGGTACGAAGGAATCTCGTACAACGGATTAGCAATCAGCCGCTTTCGACCACTCAGCCATCTCTCCATTTTGGTTTTGTATTTTTTTCTTGTATTTTTTTTCTGCAATTCTTTGTAGAACTGTTTCAAAAAGAACAACTGCCAAGCTTGTATGCACGACAGGAGCATATCAAAAAAAGGTTTTTTTAGAGAAAAAGTCTTTCTTCTTCATTTGGGAAAAGATGAAGAAAAAAGACAAAAAAAGTTTTTTTTGAGAGAAAAAACTCTTTTGTGGAGGCAAAGAAAAACAGAACAATCTTTTGTTCTTGCCTCTGCTTTTTCTCTAGAAAAAGCCTTCTTTTTGTCTATTTTTTTTCCTTTAGTTTTTCTTCGAGCCATCAATACTTGCTCAAAGAAAAACTAAAGGAAAAAAAACAAAAAGTTCAAACTTTTTTTTTCAAAAAAAAGCTTTTTTCAAAAAAAAGCAAAAAAGAAGTTCAAAAAAAAGAATCACCCTGGCACTAAGTTGATTTTTCCTGCTAGACTTCCAACAAGTTTGTCAACTTCTTTAGCGTTTCACAGCCAAGTTCGGGATGGATTGGCGTGGTTCCACAAAAGCATAGAGCACCAGAGTATCAGCGGAGCAAAGCTCCGGAGATTTTTTGATGTTTCCAACCGTTTCTTCGTGTTGAAGAAGGTTGGAAAAATATAGGTCAAAATCAATTAGCCTTTAGTATATCTCAGCTGAAACCATTACTGGCCTTACACTTGATACCTATAAAACAGCTTGTCTTGCTGCGGCTTTATGGAGAATACTCATCTTGGTCTGGACTTCGTACTTAGATGCATTCAGTACTTATTCACTCTATGCGTGGCTACCCTGCGTTTACCTTTGGAAAGATAACAGGTACACCATTGGCATATTCACTACAGGTCCTCTCGTACTATGAGTGACTGACCTCAATATTCTAACGCTAATACCGGATATGGACCGAACTGTCTTACGCATGCATTACCTTATTTGTTGTTGAAAGGTAATTTTCTCCCCCATTTTCATGGAGGCATGGACTATGTCTTCATCTTTGATTCGGTCTTTTTTTTTCCTGAGCTGCGCTCAGTGCTGCTGAGCAGCCCTTTGGAAAAAAGGAAGAAAACCTGATCTCAAAGAGTTGGCGTATTATAAAATCTTTCACAGAAGATCTTATCCCAGCAATTTGTTCAAGGGAACATGCTGAAGTCTCTACGGGGACGACAATATTTCGAAATTCTCTTCAGCTCATTCTAAAAACTTTGTTTTTAGCCGTAGCTCGTTAGAAACTACATCTGCAGTAATTTCTCTTTTTTTTGAATCATTTAACTGAGCCACATGGTCCGAAATGCGACAAAGTTCAATGAATAAGAGTGCAGAATTTTTCGAAGAAGGTAATTGTTCAATTATTCGAAGAATAAGATTTGCTTGTTTTTTCTTCATACGAAGGAATGGAGCAAGTTGTTTTAAAAAAGAATAGACACACCTTGTTTCTGTTAATACATAATCAGAAATATTTCCTCGATCACGAATAATTCCATATCCAATGATTTCTCGAATATTTTCTAAGAAATGTCGTCTTTTTTTGAGTTGTGTGATTTGAACAGTGCATCGAATTTGAAAAAGATACACATAGTCAGATCGACGAACAATTTGTGCAACAAGACTTCCATCACCATCAATGAGACCAGCTAAATAAAGAAGGTCATCTCTGTTGATATTTTTCATAAGTTTTTGAAAATTTATATTTACTTTATTCTAATAGAATTTATGGAACCAAAATATTGAAGTCTTCCCTCGGCGTTGCCATCTATAGCAGTTCCACTATAGGAAGGTTTCACCGATATAAGCCAATACTCTATCTATATCACTATAGATAAACGCAGTATTGTTTACGTTCTGAACCCAGCTCACGTACCACTTTAATGGGCGAACAGCCCAACCCTTGGGACCTACTACAGCCCCAGGATGTGATGAGCCGACATCGAGGTGCCAAACCTTCTCGTCGATGTGAACTCTTGGAGAAGATCAGCCTGTTCATCTCGTTCCTGACTATATAAACAACAGTCAGTTGATTTTCTCTGCTTTCTATAAATTTTATGAATGCAAAAAATCACTTTAATTTCCATTAAAGTTCAGACTATGTCATTCGCTTTTCTTACACAAAGATTAAACGTTCTAGCGCTGGAGTAGCACTTACTGTATATTTCTTATACAGCAGTGATCTTTTTCTTAGTCGTTGAACAGTCAACACACCTTCTGTTTTTCCAGGAAAACGACGTTTATCTATCTGTTTCGTGGAAAAAATTTTGATCTGTTGATTTGTTGCAAATTTGCTTTGAAAGCAATCTTTGCATTTCACTAGATTGAATTTTATTGAATTTTAACTCTTTTCTTTAAATTCTTTCGAATTAAGGGGACAACAAGTCTATCCCTAGAGTAACTTTTATTCGTTGAGCGACGGCCCTTCCACACGGTACCGTCGGATCACTAAGGCCAGCTTTCGCTCCTGCTCGACTTGTAGGTCTTGCAGTCAAGCCCCCTTTTGCCTTTACACTCGTTGTCTGATTTCCGTCCAGACTGAGGGGACCTTTGCGCGCCTCAGTTACCCTTTATGAGGCTTCCGCCCCAGAAAAACTGCCCACCTGAAACTGTCAAGTGTCCTGATTCAAGGATCACCATTAGGATTCTAGCCTCTCCAGAGTGGTCTCTCACTGATGGCTCCAACTTCCCCGGAAGGAAATCTTCATAGCCTCCCACCTAGACTGCGCAAGAAAAGCCCGAACCCAATTCCAGGATACAGTCAAGCTTCATAGGGTCTTTCTGTCCAAGTATTAGTAGTCCGCATCTTCACGGACAAGTCTATTTCACCGAGTCTCTCTCCGAGACAGCGTTCTGATCATTACGCCTTTCGTGCAGGTCGAAACTTACTCGACAATGAATTTCGCTACCTTAGGCAAATAGCATTGTTTAATCCATTTACAAATGGATTTTGGACTATATCTTTCATTAATGAGTGCATTTAACAGCATTAACTTATAAAACATGTAGTCTCTGAGGAATCGAATAAAACTTCTTGTGCTTCTATACATTATTCAGCTTTTTGTGTTTGTTTAACGAAGTCAATGCAATATTGTTGAAAATCTTCAAGTGATAGAAAAGTTTCATTTTTTTGATCTTTTTGCATTCTTAAATCGTCCCAAATTGGTGCCAGTTCGTAAACGAACGAATCAAACTCCAAGTGCTTTTTTTGGTCAAATGCATCGAGCAAGTAACAAAATTTTTCAAATCTTTGTTTCTTTGCTAGACATGCTGACGGAATAACGTATTCTTGGTAAAAAGGAATGAGTTTATCTTGTAAACTTCGACGAGTATCAATTTCGAAAACTAAAGTTGCATTACTGCCACTTTTGTATCGAATACGTCCAGTTCGAAAAAAACATAAGCTCAGAAAAAGATGCTTTGCTCCATTCACATGTTGTGTAATGTTGAAGCCAGGATCTAAATATGCACCAAATTTTGTATTTGGTCCCTTTTTTGCACCGATATGAATTGAACCTTCACCTTCTATAAATCCACCATAGTAGAATTTTTGTGACTCAGTAAGAGGCACATAGTCAGGAAGTTGTAAAATATGTTGCATTTTTTGCCGATATTCTTCAAAGTTTTTGCTTTTATTAATCCTTGCATTTGCTTCTTTCAAACCATCAATCACAGATTGTGGAAGCTTTTCGCCAGGACGAAGGAATAAAGGTTGTTTTTGTGAATTCATATGGAACTTTTTTTTATTGTTAGTTATTCGTTTCCTGCTGATTGGCCTTTTCATATTAGCATTTTACCTACTTGGTTCTAATAAACACACAAAGCTAGCTTTGTGTGGGCGTTCCAGCATATAGTTTTATTTATTGACAGCCCTAAAGTTAACTGTCATAGTTACAGCCGCCGTTCACCGGGGCTTCGGTCGTCAGCTTCTAAATCCGAAGATCTATAACCAACTTCCTTGACCTTCCGGCACTGGGCAGGCGTCAGCCCCCATATATTGTCTTACGACTTTGCGGAGACCTGTGTTTTTGATAAACAGTTGCCAGAACCGACTCGCTGCGACCCTCCCGTTAAAGAGGGCACCCCTTCTTCCGAAGTTACGGGGTTAGTTTGCCGAGTTCCTTAGAGAGAGTTCTCTCGCGCCCCTTAGTATTCTCTACCAACCTACCTGTGTCGGTTTCAGGTACAGGTCATTTTTGTGTTTTTCTAAAATTGCTTTTAGAGGTGTACGAGCTTTTCTTGGAAGTAGAACATCATTGGCGCTTATCCAGAACAAGTCTAGAAAGCGGGATCACGCCTCAGCTCAAGATTCGTTTTTTTTCGACCTCTCTTAACCTTGAACGCTTCCACTGCCATACCAAAGACAGACCCAATTTAGCTTTCTTCGTCCCTCGGTTCCCACAAAAATGAGTACAGGAATATTAACCTGTTTGCCATCGACTACGCCGCTCGGCCTCGCCTTAGGTCCTGACTCACCCCCCACGGACGAACCTTGTAGAGGAACCCTTAGGTTTTCGGGGCATTGGATTCTCACCAATGTTTTCGTTACTCAAGCCGACCAAGAGTGTTTCTGGTCACAAATTTCCACGTGGTTTTCGCTTTTGACGAGAAGGGTTGTGTAACCAAGCAAGTGCCCATGCAAGGTACTGCTCTTTTGGGTATTTACGGCCTCCTTTCTCTGCTAAACCATAACTATAATCAAGCAAACGAACAATTCCTTCTTCTGTGAAATGTTCTTTATTGTTCAACAAAGTTAAACTCGCTTTCCAGCGGTCAAATTGATCTTGTTTGTATTCAGGCAACCAAGGTGCTTTTTCAAACAATTCCACAATAGATAAACATTTTCCAATACCACTTGCAACAAATTTCATTTGACCTTGCGCATCAACTCTTTTTGTTACTCCACCATATTTGTTTGCAAAAGCTTCACAATAGGCTTTTTTGTCACCACTGCCCATTCAGGCTCACAACGCAAACGATGTGTTTTTTAAGTTTCCACGAAAGAGCAACATAAAATGAACCATCTCCACAATGTACACCAAAAACATAGTCATCTGACATTGGCATTGTGGGTAATTTTTGAACAAAACTTTCGAATTCTTTGTCAATTTGTGCCATTATTTGTTTTCCTAAAACCAGTCCTTCTTCAATTTCAATGTCTGTTGCTTTAATATGCAAACAACATTTTTTGAAATATTCTTCCGAACCATTTTTATTCTGCAAAACAGATTTTTGCGAAATCAAATAAGCGACCAAAAGTTGCAAAGTTGTCGGCAATTTTGTGTTTAAAAAAGGGCGAACTTGCTCCGAAATGAGAAAATCACGTGTTCTATCCGGATGTTTTGGATTGTTTTTCAAAAGAAATTGTCGAAATTGCTGACCTTCAGGCGAAGTTTGGTTCATTCGGCATTCAGTTCCTTGAACTTTCCTACCAAACTTGTCTGCAAACTTGTGAACAGTCTCAGCTTTTGACAAAGATTGACCAATAGAATAAACAATTTGAAAACCTAAAGTGTTTTCCAACACAGAATTATTTCGAAAAGTTGTCTTCATAAGAACAGAGCCGTCAGCATCGTAGATGCCTAAAGCCATATCATCTGAAAGTGTATACGATTTATTTTGTGAATTCATAAGATTTTTGATTAAGTAATAAAATTAGAAAGTGTGTACCATAGAAAGAGAAGAAAATCTCTTTCTTTCTTTAAGTTTCCTTAAAGTTCAGGCTATGTCATGAACAGTTTTTTTGACTATTCTCGGGCACTTGAAGAGGGAATCCTCTAGTCGTTGATCGTGTTTACTCAATGTAAACTCCGATGCAAGTGAACAAAATTCGTTTTCCTTGCAATTCACCCGTTTTATTGAGAACAATTGGCTTATTCTCACTTCCGCACCGTCCACCAAGACTTCCGTCAAAGCTTCACCCAGTGCAGAACGCTCCCCTACCGATTCGTTTCTATTTATTTTTTGAAAAACGTTTTTCTACGCTTTTTTTTCTTTTTTGAAAAAAAGAAAAAAAATAAAGAACAAATCCCATAGCTTCGGCAGATTGCTTAGTCCCGGCCATTGTCGGCGCAAGAACGCTTTACCAGTGAGCTATTACGCACTCTTTCAAGGAATAGCTGCTTCTAAGCGAACCTCCTGGTTGTTTCAGCATTCTCACATCCTTTTCCACTTAGCAATCATTTAGGGGCCTTAGCTGATGGTCTGGGCTGTTTCCCTCTTGACTATGGAACTTATCTCCCACAGTCTCACTGGCTTACGGAATCCATTGCCTAATATTCGGAGTTTGCCACGACTTGGTACCGCTTTCGCAGCCCGCACCGAAACAGTCGCTCTACCCTTAGACAGGACATCGTTGCCGCTGCGCCTCAACGCATTTCGGGGAGATCCAGCTAGCTCTGAATTCGATTGGAATTTCACCCCTAATCACAGCTCATCCGCCGATTTTTCAACATCGGTCGGTTCGGTCCTCGACTTGGTGTTACCCAAGCTTCAACCTGGCCATGATTAGATCATCCAGGTTCGGGTCCATAAGAAGTGACTTTGTCGCCCTATTCAGACTCGCTTTCGCTTGGGCTCCGGATACAACTCCTTAACCCTGCCACTTCCTATAAGTCGCCGGCTCATTCTTCAACAGGCACGCGGTCAGATTTTCCTCCCACTGCTTGTCAGCTTACGGTTTCATGTTCTCTTTCACTCCCCTACATGGGGTTCTATTTCACCTTTCCATCGCTGTACTTCTTCACTATCGGTCACTCAGGAGTATTTAGCCTTACGAGGTGGTCCTCGCTGATTCACACGGGATTCCACGTGTCCCATGCTACTCGGGATTTTCCAAGGTTTGAAAGTTTTTGACTACTGGACTTTCACCATCTATGGTGCAGGATTCAGCTGCTTCGTCTCATCTTTTGCTTTTTTTAAGCTTTATTTTTTGAATTTGGATTCCCACAACCCCACTTACAAAAGTAAAATGGTTTAGGCTGTTCCCATTTCGCTCGCCGCTACTCCGGGAATCGCTTTTGCTTTCTTTTCCTCCGGCTACTGAGATGTTTCAGTTCACCGGGTTGCCTCTTCCTTTTCTATGAATTCAAAAAGGAGTTCTTTAAGAGGTTGCCCTATTCGGGGATCTTCGGATCAATGCTTGTTACCAGCTCCCCGAAGCGTATCGCCGGTATCTGCGCCCTTCATCGTCTCTGAGTGCCTAGGTCTCCACCGTAAGCCTTCGTTTCTTTGACCTAAAAAATGCAAAATTGCACCCTTGGTTTTTACTTTTTTAAAAATTTTTTTTTTACAAAAAAAAACAAAAGGAAAAAACCATCAATTCAACAGAAAAAATATTTTGTTCATTCTTTGTTTTTTATACAAAGAGAAAAAACAAGAATATAAAAAAATTTTTTGATCACTTTCATTGTTAAATGAAAGGGTGGAAATAAAGGGATTCGAACCCTTGGCCTATGCCTTGCAAAGGCACCGCTCTACCAACTGAGCTATATTCCCTTTTTTGCTTTTGCTTTTTTTTAGAAAAAAAAAAGTTTATAAAAAAGCTGGACCATACTGGACTTGAACCAGTGACCTCACGCTTATCAAGCGTGCGCTCTAACCAACTGAGCTAATGGTCCGTCCATATTGTTTTTTTGCCTTTTGCTTTTTTTGAAGCCAAAAAAAGTGTTTTTAAAAAACAAGTTTGCCCAATTGCCAAAAAACAAAAGAGAAATGTTTTTTTTATTTTGAACTTTTTTTTTCAAATTTTCAACCTTTGCTTTTCTCTTTTTTTTTCAAAAAGAAAAAAGGAAAAAAATGCAAAAAGAAACAAAACATTTGAATAGTACATTCCAATATTCTCTTTTTTTGAAGAGAAAATAAATTTATCTTTTATTTGTATGAACTGTTTTAAAAACAATTCATACAAATAAAAGATAAAAAAAGAATTTGGTTTCTTAATAGAAACCATTTTTTTTGCCTTTCCAAAAAAAAGGCAAAAAATGAAAAAAAAGATTTCTCCATCCACACCTTCCAGTACGGATACCTTGTTACGACTTCATATTAGTCACCAACCCAACCGTTGACATTAGCCTCCCTTCTCCAGAGGAGATGGGTTAACGTCCTGTCTTCGGGACAGATCGGCTTCCAGCATGTGACGGGCGGTGTGTACAAGACCCGAGAACGTATTCACCGCCGTATAGCTGACCGGCGATTACTAGCGATTCCGGCTTCATGCAGGCGAGTTGCAGCCTACAATCTGAACTGAGGCAAAGTTTGCTAGATTCGCTTCCCCTCGCGGGTTCGCTGCCTATTGTCTTTGCCATTGTATTACGCGTGTAGCCCAGGATGTAAGGGGCATGCTGACTTGACGTCATCCTCTCCTTCCTCCGGTTTACACCGGCAGTCTCTTTAGAGTTCCTAATGGTTTTAACTAAAGACAAGGGTTGCGCTCGTTAGAAGACTTAACTCTACACCTCCTTAATGTTAATCGACGAATAAATCACTTTTTTGTATTCAATTTGAAAGAATTGAACAATTTTTGTGTTTATTTTTGCCGATTTCTTTAAATTGCTTTAAAGTTTAGACTATATCATTTACCAAAACTGGTATCAAACTATGTAGTCTTTATAGGGTTTTCAATTGTTGTTTTGAATATTTGAAATAAAGTCAAGCTTGTATCGCATACAAGGAACCTGCATCACAGTCGGAGAAACAAGTTCAAAAAATCTTTTTCGACTCTATCTTTTTAAGTGCAGACCTTTGTAAACATACGTTGACGTTTCTTTTTCTTTTCCAACTTTTGTTAATGAAAATTGTAAACCAAAATTATTTTCTAAAACTTCTTTTAAAAATAAAATTTCTCTCGTTGAAACTTCACCTGTTGAAATAAATGGACTTTCTTGTTGAATCCCACCATCGTCCATATATAAAATAGCAAGTGCATAGGGACTCGTCAACCATTCCCTTAATTCTTCAGGATAAGCTTTTCGCCATGGCGAATCTCAACCATAGGTTGGGTCTTCAGGACCTTTTTGAACGTAGAACTTTTTTCGAAAATCACCAAACAGTGCACTCGAATAGCATCTATGTGACGTTGATGGCGTATATTCTAAAGTTTCTTTGTTCAAACGTCTCCTTTTTACGACTGAAATTGTTGCTTTGTCTGATGAAAGACCAAGTCTTCGTGTTTCTGCTTGATTCCAAGCTGTGTATTCACGTTGTTTTTGGTCGATTTCCAATTGATTTTTTTTGTTGATGTGACCATCTCCAAGAATTTTGCCAATTGTAAAGTCAAAAGCTTCACGATTATAAAAAGTAGGTTGCCTCGAATGGCCAAAGCCAATCGGACTTTCTCGAAATTGTTGTTCCATAAGTTTTTATTTTTGAAATTTCTTTGATAATTTGATCTCTATCTATTCATTGTTATTGAAAATGCCTTTGGAATTTCCAAAGCAAAAGCTTTGCAATTCTCCAAGTTGAGTTTTGTTTTAGAATTCTAAGAAAATTTCTTTTCTTAGCCGCGAGGTTGTTCACGGCACGAGCTGACGACAGCCATGCACCACCTGTGTCCAGGTTCCTAAAAAAGGCACCAATCTATCTCTAGAAAGTTCCCGGCATGTCAATCCCTGGTAAGGTTCTTCGTGTATCATCGAATTAAACCGCATAATCCACCGCTTGTGCGGGTCCCCGTCAATTCCTTTGAGTTTCACTCTTGCGAGCATACTCCCCAGGCGGGATACTTAACGCGTTAGCTACAGCACTGTTTTTGACAGCACTTAGTATCCATCGTTTACGGTTAGGACTACAAGGGTATCTAATCCTTTTCGCTCCCCTAACTTTCATCTCTCAGTGTCAGTCACGGCCCAGTAGAGCGCTTTCGCCACTGGTGTTCTTCCTTATCTCTATGCATTTCACCGCTAAACAAGGAATTCCCTCTACCCCTACCGTACTCAAGTTTCTAAGTACTCAACTGCTTGTCCAAAGTTGAGCTCTGGGATTTAACAGTTGACTTTAGAAACCACCTACAGATGCTTTACGCCCAATCATTCCGGACAACGCTTGCACCCTCTGTATTACCGCGGCTGCTGGCACAGAGTTAGCCGGTGCTTATTCCTTAAGTACCGTCATTTATTCTTCCTTAAGAAAAGAAGTTTACACACCACGATGCTTCATCCTTCACGCGGTATTGCTCCATCAGGCTTTCGCCCATTGTGGAAAATTCCCCACTGCTGCCTCCCGTAGGAGTCTGGGCCGTGTCTCAGTCCCAGTGTGGCTGATCATCCTCTCAGACCAGCTACTGATCGTCGCCTTGGGAGGCCTTTACCCTCTCCAACTAGCTAATCAGACGCAAGCCTCTCTCTTGGCAGTTTTCACTTTTAGCTCCTCAGCATTATGGGGTATTAGCAGCAGTTTCCCGCTGTTATCCCCCACCAAAAGGTAAGTTCTTACGCGTTACTCACCCGTCCGCCACTGCAATTTACCTTTCCGAAAAAAGAGAAATCTCGTACGACTTGCATGTGTTAGGCATACCGCCAGCGTTCGTCCTGAGCCAGGATCAAACTCTCCAATAAATTTTTTCTTCAACATTTGATTTGCTTTAAAAACAAATTCAAATAGAACATGCATATTACTTTTTGAACTTTTTTCAGCTTTTGCTTTTTTTTACAAGAAAAAAAAGTTTTTTAAAAAACTGCAAAAAGTTAAATTCAACAAAAATTGAATTTTTTGTAATTCACGTTTTTTGGACATTCCTTACTTTTTAATTTACCAAATTTTTTTTTCTTGTCAATTTTTATTTTTTTTTATATAGAACTATAACCTTTTTTTTTTCTTTGTTTTTTGATTTTTCAAGCTTTGCTCATTTTTTTTACCTTTTTTTTTATTTTTTTTATTTTTTTTTACGAACTTTTTTTTATTTTTTTTTACGAATTTTTTTTTATTTTTTTTGCTCTTTCAAAAAAATGGTGTACAAAAAAATTGTTTGCAAGTCAGAAATCTTTTTTTTCATTTTTTGCCTTTACTTTTCAAATCAAAAAAGGCAGAATCAAAAAAGGCAAAATCAAAAAAGGCAAAATCAGAATGGTTGAAACATCTTTTTGAACTGAAAACTTTTATATATCAGAATTTTGATAGAGGGCTTTGTCTCTTTTGATTTTTTTTGACTTTTGCAAGAAAAAAGAGCATTTTTTTGCAAAGTTTGTTTTTTTGAAAAACGTTTTTGATCAAAAAAAACGTTTTTCAAAAAAACAAACTTTGCAAAAAAAAGGCAAAAAACAAAAAGTTCGTAAAAAAAGTTTAAAAACATACAAAAAAGAGGGGTTTACGTTTTTTTCTTTTAAGACTTTTCAAAGTCTCAAAAAAAAGTAGGTTTTTTCCACTGGTTCGAATCCACTGTTCTTTGAACCTTTGACGAGATTCGGAAAGGGGTAAACTTTTTCAAAAGTTAAGAAAAGGAAAAAAGAGCGAAAAAATCCAAATGCAAGAAATGCAAGAAATGCAAGAAATCAAAAAAAATTCGAAACTTTTCTTTTCAAATTGAATGTTCTCAAAGAAAAGTTTCGAATTTTTTTATTGAAAAATATTGGGCTGCTTCCAAGGAATTTTTTGGTGAGCACTTTTTGTTCCTTTTATTTTGTTTACTTTTTGGTTTTTTCCAAAAGGCAAACAAAAAAGGTTTTTTTTGTTTGATGTTCAAAAAAAAGTTTGCAAAACAAACCAAAATTTTTGAAAAAAAGTTTACAAAACAAACCAAAGTGAGGAATCTGGGCAAAGCCTTTCTTCCAATGAGTTATCAGCAAAAAAAACAGGAAAGCCCTTTTGAGTTTTTGAAAAATTCAAGTTGCTCCGAAAGCAGACTTGAA